AATAATTCATTGATTTATTTTATTATTTAGTAATAAAATATCTATCTTCTTTTCTGATTAGCTCTTGATTGCCAATGGAATTGATATTGTTCCGATTAGCTATTGGGACCAAAACCTTGGTTATTAACTTAAATTTAAAAAAAATTAAATAACTGATTTCAGCTTTTTAGTATTATAATAATTATAATAACAAATATTCATATTTTATATTTTATTTGTTTTTATTTTCTATGCATATGTAATATTTTTATTTTAAATTAATGATCTTTACCAGAATCGAACTGGTACTAGCTTCTTGAAGGGGAGCTGTACGACCTTTATACTAAAAGACCTATAGAGAATAGCGAATACTGGAATCGAACCGAATCTAACAGGTCATGAGGCTGTTGTGCTAACCGTTACACTATATCGCTTATGAAGAATACACTATCTTTGAAACAATACGAACAAAGAGACTCGAACTCTTAAGGAATTACTTCCACTCCTGCTTAAGAGGAGATTGTTTACCAATTTCAACATGTTCGTTAATAATAAATACACTCTCTTTTACTTAAAAAAAGAAAAGTGATTATTAAAATAAAATAGGTATTAAATTTGTAATTAAAATATGTAAGGCGTCAAGAGGAATTGAACCTCTGAAAAAAAGTATTAACAGTACTCCGCAATTACCACTCTGCCATGACACCTATCTATAAATAGAAATATACGGTAGGCGCGATTCGAACACGCTATGTATCTCCTACCCAAAAGGAGCGACGAGCCAATTTGTCATCTACCGTGAAATTTTTCAATTAATTATAATAATAATATACTCTTTTATTTCATTTTATCATAGGATTTTATAAATAAATTACTTGTGTCTTATAAATTATAGTTTTTTTAAATTTGAGTATAAATAATGAACAAATTTTTACCAATATTTCTCATATTTCAATATAAATATAAGGGTTCTATGTTAAATTTATCATAAAATAAAAATATATTTTTATAAAATTTTAGGGAGTTATTTTAATACTGCTACTTGATTTTAACATTTAAATTAAAATTTTTAATGATTTATAAATTTAAAAAAAAAATTATGAATGAATTTGTTTAAATTATAATTTATTTGGTATATTAATAATCTATTCTATTTTTAAAGCAAAACTTAATATTTTATTTATTAAAAAATTAAATTTTTTTTTTCAGTTTTGAAATATCATAGTTAACAATTGAAATATTTGAATTTAACAATTTAAAATTTTTTAAAAAAATATAAATAGAAGTATAAAATTTAATATTTAATAGAAGTAGGTGGATTTTTAATTATAATTATTTTGTTTCGTTGCTAGAACCATGAAAGTATTTTCTATAAAACCTAGGACAGGGACTATTACTAAAAACCAACTAAAGTAGAATGCTGTTGCTATTTGGCTTATTTAAACATAAGTACTGTTTGGATGTTGAGAACCAATCGTCTAGGGAAAATAAAAAACCTAGGACAAAAAACCAGAATGCAAAAAATAAAATAATTTAAGTTTATACCTTTAAGGGGGAAATATACTAAATAAAAATTTAAATAATTTAATTTATAAATATTTATTTGTTATTAATTAAATGTATAAATACATATAAGTGAAAATAAAACGATTAAAATTAAACACACAAAACAAATTAAAGCTTCTATAAATACATAAAATAAATTAACTTTTTTATATAGATTAATTATCTTATTAAACTTAGGATACTTTAATTCATAATCTCTTACTGAAATTAAATAATGTATTGTAATATAGAATAGAACATTAATAAAACAAAGTAAAGCGACTAAACCTAATAAAAATATGCCGTAAGCATAATTAGAGAAATTTGTATTAAATTGAGTTGGATCAATATCTAACATATCTAAAATTAAAGGTAAAGAAAAAGAATGAAGAATATGTTTGCTGTAATTTATTTGTACTTTTTGATTCATTAGTAGTATTTTCTGTATTATTGTTCTCCCGTTATTACTACCGTTACCGCTATTATTGGGTTGATTTTTCTTATCTCCATTATCTGGCTGATTTCCATTAGAATTATTGTTACCACTCCCACTCTCTTGTTTACCCTCAGTTACTGATTTTCCTATGTAAATTCTACCAGAGACTATACCAACGATTTTAGCTCCCATATATCATAAAATAAAAAAATATATTTTTTATTTTAGGGAAGGTTTTACCAAATTTCCCAGAGAGCAATGTAATAGAGAATACAGTTACGATTATACTAATAAGAACAATAACTATAGTTTCTAAAGATGTATCTATATAGGCATCTATTCCAAAACTTTTTAAAAAATCTTGAAGGCTAATTATATAATTTGTAAATAACATATGAAATATTTAATTTTATTCATTTTTTGGTTATATTTTAACTTTTATAAAGGTAAATCCTTATTAATATAAAATAATGTAGGTAACTATAAATAGGATATTTCCCTAAAATTTTATAAAAATATATTTTTATTTTATTTATATAGTATAGTAATTTTTTTTTATGTATATTACTTTACAAGGCTTAATACTCCTTATAAAATTATATTTTAATGGAAAGACACTTTTATAGTATTAATTTAAACCAAAATATTAAAATGAAAATTAAAATTTGATTTATAAAAAAAATTTTTTTTTAACTTATACTAAATTAATACCCATAATTTATTTCAATAAGCCCTTAATCTACATCTGTAAAAAAACTTTACACTTTCTCTTAATCTGTACATATAGGCATAATTTGCTAATATATAAGCCGTTCTTCTCTTATATTATTCCAATTCAATTGGATTATATAAATATGAATTTGTATTATCTAAACAACTCTATTCTCATAAAATAAAAATATATTTTTATTGGCATTTAATACGTACCCTGTTCTTTTACATAAATAATAATAAAAAGTTAATCTTCTTACATCTCCTGAAACTCTAGAAAATGTTGCTTTCTGATACACTCCATTTTCATTAAATATTAATGTTTGGTTTTAGGATTTTGGGTAAACTTTGACCATTCTAACTTCATTTCTGTACAATATTTACTATCGAGCATTAGAAGCTGTTAATCGCTATCACAGATAACAAAATGTTTTTTAAAACCAGAATACTGTTTCTCCACACATTTTCATCATATGCAGAAACAATTATTTTAAAGCGGTGTTAATTAACAATAGTTACAGGTTCTGGAGTGTACAATTCGTTATTCGAATCATAAAGTAAATAATTATCTTTAACTAAGTAATCACCTGCTTTTAAATTTAAAAAACCATATTTAAAAAGTTGATGAAATAAACTAGGCTCAGTATTGTGGGGTTTTAGGCACCGCCACTACACCCACCTATATCATAAAATAAAAATATATTTTTATTTAAATACTATTTTTGCTAAAAGGTCACCGGTATCAAAAGACGTAAAACTAGCTTTTTAAAAAGTTTGAATATAATAATATAATTGTAACATATTACTTGTATCGTATTCTCTTGCTAAAACTTCATAACTAGACGATATCTCCCCATTGTACTCATCGTAAATTCTATTAAATAGAATAGGAAACCCATGTCATTTATAAATAATATTATTATTATTATATCTATGAACAGGCCGATAATTGTAACTTAATAAATAAGCATTAAAGGCGGAAGTGGATCTTGCTTTTTCTACAAATAAGTCAATTTGTCTATCTAAATATAAAGGCAAAATAAAATTTATTTTAGTATCTTAGATATGCTATATTGTTCCAAAATGATTCAGTTTTTAACTTATAATTTTATATATTCAAGGCTATTACCTCTAATCATAAAATAAAAATATATTTTTATAAAATTTTAGGGTGCAAATAATCTGAAACATAAAGAGAAAGCTAAATAACTAGTTAATTCAATTGATACTGGTTTGGTTTGGTTTGGTTTGGTTTAATAAAGGTACTAAAGCTAAAATAGGGGGATAATTATAAATAATTACTTATTAGAATAGAATTTTATAATCCCATCAAAGTTGTCAATGAAAAACCCTAAGTAGTATACAGAATAATAATTACAAATTGATAATAATATAATAAAACAAATAAGAAAAATTAGACTAGTTTTCTGGTAAACAGACATAGATCTTACGTACCATCTTACAACAATTGCTGGTAAGAATCTTACTAAGAAACCTTCTAATTTAACTAAGTTAATATGGCTGAAGATTATATTATAGCAAATTAAAATAATTAATAAAAATTGCAATTTTTGAAAATATTGTATTATGCTTAATAAATCCAAAGCATCATTACCTGTTAAATGAAAGGTATCTTTTAAGATAGCCATTATTTGACTATTAGAAATAAAACTACTTTTTCCAGTATTTTCAGGTAAATTACCACTTAGATTTTTAGCTGCAATAGCTAATCCTCCTGGCAATTATTCCCCCACAAACACACATAATTTTACCTCCGGCGGTGGGTACTTTTTGAGCTAATTTGAATCCAGCAGTAGCAGTCCCAGCCATTATTAAACCGTTAGTAGCATTACCACTAGGGTTTGAAGGGACAGGTAAAGTAGGATTACCACATGAACATGGCTTATTAGAATTAGAAGTCATCCAATTATAAAGACTGTGATCATTTGTAAGTGGGGCAATATAATCATGAGCTAATGTCATTATAAACATAAAAATCATAAAAATGGTATACAGAATTATAAATAATTCAAAGAAACTTAATCTATTAATAACTGACACTATGGATTTAGGTAAAAATTTTAAATAAGAAAAGTAACTTATTAGTAACCATACCGAAACTAAAGACAATTTGTGTGATAAGTAAACTACAGTACCATTAGAAATAAATCTTTCTAGATCGGCAATTGTATAAACAAAATCCCAGCCTGTTATTAGTTTTACTATTAACACAATAAAAAAAAATAATGAGAAAGCACTACCAATAAAATAAAAATATATTTTTATATTATGATGATTTGTAATAGTAAAACTTTTTCTATTTAAAGACCAAAAATTAACTCTGCTCAATAGAAAGTAAGAAGATAGTAATAAAAGCGCCACAGTTACTATCACATTAAATATAATAGGGAAACTATTATTAGCATTGGTAGAAGATAGCCAAGAATTCATAATAATTCATTGATTTATTTTATTATTTAGTAATAAAATATCTATCTTCTTTTCTGATTAGCTCTTGATTGCCAATGGAATTGATATTGTTCCGATTAGCTATTGGGACCAAAACCTTGGTTATTAACTTAAATTTAAAAAAAATTAAATAACTGATTTCAGCTTTTTAGTATTATAATACTAAACATTAATTATATTTAATTAGAAAATATAAGATTACGTATCTTATTTGGAGAATAATAAATAGGATATACCTATAAAATACTTATATTTAAGTATATCACTTTATAAGGCTTGGAATTCTCCAAAGAATCTTTTTATAAAGGAGAGATACGATACTTTTATATTAAATTTATAATCCCAAATTTTGAAATCTAATTTTTAAATTTAAACTTATACTAAATTATATATCTTTAATTAAAGGGGGTTATATGTAAAACATACTAAAAATAAGATTAATATACTTAAAAATTAGTGTGGCACTAAGAATATATGTATGTAGTTTAATGGGTGAAGTGTAGATACCTAGAAAATACATTGTCAATGTGAATATAAATATACATATATAAATACAAATATTTATTTTATATGATCTTGAGACCCTAATTTTACCTTCATTCCTCCCATAAAATAAAAATATATTTTTATAAAATTTTAGGGAGGTGTTTTACTAAATAATAAAGATAGAACACCTGAACCACTTATACTATTTTTAATGTCGCCCCCTAATTGGTGCTACTCTTCATTAGAGCCGCTTCCAATGCTTTGTCGGTTAGTAATCCCCTAAATGTAAGATTACCGATATTATAAATGGCTAATGAAATAGGTAAAGCTCCATAAACCATAAAGAATCTTATTTCCCTTCTTCTAAGTACAACTTCTTCTCATAAAATAAAAATATATTTTTATAAAATTTTAGGGAACGGTTTTAGTAGCCTGTGGGTAGGCTAATTTAGCATATAGTATAACTGTACCTCTAAAAATAAAACTGAATGTTATCAGTTTTAACGCAACAATTCCTAATTCACCCATCTGAATATTTTCCATTATGTTGCTTACTACTATTTTTTGGAATATTTCTCTTACAGTCATATCTGCTACTCTATTAAAATATTGTGTAAGCCCTTCTGGTTTACTTGGTACAACTCAATCTCATAAAATAAAAATATATTTTTATTTGGTGAGATTGAATGAATTTGCTTAAAGTCTTGCTTACGTCAAAAATAGGTTCCCTTGGTAACATTACTAAACCTTTATTATGATTTTCCACTAAGGAGTTAACTATATCATCTGTAAAAATTTCCTCATATAAATTTTGACACCTTAGGTATTTCTTGGGCTAACTTCGGAAAAGCTTCGGCATAAGGTGTAACCTCGTCACTCCAATTACTTGATAGAAGATCAATATCAGATTCCCTGTTAGCTGATCGGTAACTTGAACCAGTATATACTACTACTTCTTTTCCACTCGGGCTCTCATATCATAAAATAAAAATATTTTAGAAAGTGGATTTAATATAGGCCCGAGCATTTCTCTGATTATTGTATTCATGTTTAAGGTTTTGTATTTTTTTAAGACCATTTTAGGAAAGTAAAATGATACTTATATATCCAGTAAGAACATTTTTAAAAAACATTTTCTTGTTGGCTTTTACTTATTTTAAAGTCATAAATTTAATTATTCCCATAGTGATAGCAAAAATAATGGTAATTATTCTATTTATAGTGTAACAAAATTAATTTTTTTAAGGTTTACCTTATTTTTATTTTTAGGGGAAATTATTTTTATTGCTAAAAATAGTTGCTAAATCGAATAGAGTGTTTTACAATACTCCAACTACCGGTTCAATGAAAATGAGCCAATAGAAATAAAAAGCAGTAGCCACTTATCTGATTTCAACGTAAGATATTTCAGGGTGTTGTCACCCTAACTTTAAGAAGATAAAATCAGTAACAAATAAACAAAATGCATATTTCATTAAAGTATGACCAGCAACCAGTTAGTGGTGGGGCTTATTTTTTTTTAATTAAGTCCTTATCAAAGTGGGTTGAGACACTGGCATTAATAATCCCCATTTTAATGTTAACTGCTGTTTTATGTGCTTTAACATAATCGGACCACTTAGTCCCAGTGCTTTCTTCAAATAGGGCTTGGTCTTCAACTGACATAGTAGTAATATGAGAATCCAAAACTTCCGGTTCTACTACGGCATCTTTGATACCTATTTTATACATGAAGGTTTTTGCTGGTCCCTCAACTCCAGTTTTTCTGATGATTTCTCTCATGTGTGGAACAAAAAAAGGTTCCATTCCATCTTCTTTTAAAATCTCATCTAATTCATAACATAGAGCATAGGTCATACCGGTCCCTACGGTAAACTTAGCAGTAGCTCTTATAGAAGCTGTACCCCCTCTTAGAATGCTTCCAACTAAATCCAATGGTGAATTTCTTACTATGAATTTACCAGTTCTTAAATTATGTATCCATTGTTTTAAAGCATAAAAACCGATGACTATTCTATAAATAATAAATAACATTGAAATAGCAAAAATAATATAAAAATATATTTTGTTAAAATTTGATCCTATACCACTGATAATAATAAACACAGAAATACCACCGATTATTTTAAATATTCTAATATAAAAATTATTATCCAATCTGGTAATATGTTCTGGTAAAACAGAAATATTCCAACCTGCTTTAATATTATACAATATTCTACTTCTTAAAATTTTTTTATTGTTATTATTTTTTATAAAAAATGAGGATAAAATTATAGGTTGGTCGAGAATACCATCAAATATTAGATTTATGGTTGTGACTTGGAATAATCCACTATATATACCTATACCTGATCCAATTGACTGAATATAGAAAGCATTAAATGCTAATGCTCCGGCATAAATAAATATTATAGAAGATATTCTTACATATAAGATACTTCTTATATTTTGAGATATGGATGGTAGGGCAATTGCCACTATTAAAATTAAGATACTTAAAAAGATCATTCACACCCAAGAGGATTTGAACCTCTTTCTTTCTATAAAACCATAGAGTGCTCTAACTAGTAAACTATAAGTGTAACCTTAGTTAAATATAAATAATATCCTTTACTTTTTTTAGCCAATAAAATAAACTATATATAATTATAGAGAATTATAATATTAATATTTGTGTTAATATTTATAATATTTAAGCTTGATTTAGTAGAGGTAGATATTCTATTACTATTCTTATTGTATTATTTTTCTGCATTAACTATTTTTATTGGTTTAAATTTTTAAGTTTAATTAAAAAAAAAGAGGGTACATTTATTATAAATTTTTTTTAGTTTTAAGCCAATAGATAATTAATTTTAATAATTAAGCTTTGAAGAAGGGGGGGGTATACTTTAAGTAAAAGTTACTTATAATTGAACTAAGAACCATATCTTGGGTAAAGATATCTGGAATTAATACTAGATGTGTTGTTAGAATACCAGCTTCGGGATTAGGTACTCTTATTTATTACACCTACATGGGTATAGACCCCTCTCTTATCATAAAATAAAAATATATTTTTATAAAATTTTAGGGGGGATAATGAAAGGGGAAATATTATTTATTCCCGTTTTGTAGGGTATTAGTTTCAGATCTAAGAATCTCAATTCTTTTTTCTACTTTGTTTAATAATTCTTGTAAGAATTCAACACAAATGCTGTTAGGTTGAACAACAATACCATCAACTTGAACAATAACATCCATACTACAGTAAAATGTATTTGTATAAATAGTTCTAGGTCTTCTAGAATTTTTATTATTTTTCTCATCAACATAATTGTAGATGAGCTTACAAATTTCTATAAATTGTAGTAATTTATTTTTGTAGGAGTAATCTTTTTCTTTAAATGATTTATGATGAAAAGATTGGGCAATATAATTTATATAATCTACTTGTTCTTTATGGATTTTATTACTAAAATTAAAAAATAATAGTAAATTCAAAACTAATCTAAGTTCCAAAGGTGAAATAATATGTCTCCTATTGTGAGTCCCTCCTGAAATAATTATTCCTTTAGTTCTAAGTAGAAATACTAGATGTTCATATCTAATATGATTAAAAACAAAAAATTTGTCAATTATCCAATTTTTATTATTTAATATGTTCGAATCTATTAATTCTTTATAGTTACAAAAATAAATGAAAGCTTCCTCATCTTTGGGGAAGAAATTATTACAGAATCTATTGTCTACACAAACTATTTTGGTAGGACCTATACTTACAGAATTTTTAGCTAAATTTGTAAATTTTTCTAAATTTTCTGAAAATAAATTTAATATATAATGATGATTTACATAGAACAATTTTATTATGTATTCTGTATTAAATCCTTGTATACTTTCATTTTCATTAGGGTAATTTGATTTGGTTAGCATAGCTAAAATACAATTAGAATTTTTAGCAGTTTCTCTTTCTTCTTCTTCAGTGAGATCTCTGAATTCAAACATTTTTTTGGGTTGATACATTGGTAAAAATTCATCAATTAAAAATTTTTTAATTTTAAATTTTAAATCGATTAACTGTAAAACAGTTAATTGAGAAATGTCTGCTGGGGAGTAATAAGGTGTTTTAACAACCCACTCATTTTTGTTTTTCATTTTAAAGTTAAGTTTATAGAGAATAGATTTTTAATTTAACCTTTATACCAATCTATCTAAATATAAAGGTTTTATTAGGGTAATTATAATAAACTTTATAGAAATAAATAAATAAAAAAATGATATTTGCTTTTCCTATTCTATTTTTTTAAATTTAAAAAGCTAATCAAAGTACTCAATTTTCTAGGACTAAAATTTTTATCTCCTCTATCCCTAAAATAAAAATATATTTTTATAAAATTTTAGGGGGAGAAAAGAGGAAAGAGGATAGAGGACCAAAATATACATTATACCGACATAACTTTTTTAATCCTTAATAACTTTAATATACCTATAGGTTCTGTTATTTTATAACGTCGGTAGTTTAATTTGAATCTTCCTCGAATAATTAAAATTGAATAAATGTTTTTAATTATATTAAGAGGGCTCTAGTGGAATCGATCCTCTATCATAAAATAAAAATATATTTTTATAAAATTTTAGGGGGAAGGTACCGAAGACTTTTGTTCTACCAATTGAACTAAGAGAATTAAAAGGTACACAAGAAAACTTATACTTATATATTTAAGGTATAATTCTAGAAACTATAACCTCTAGAATGGGGATATAATAAAATTAAGATTGTAAAGAAGGCATACTAGCTCTTAAATACATATTAACAGTCTGTAGCTTTACTATTTTATAATAGTAAATAATTGATTTTTTTAAATAAAATTTTTTAATTTTTTTTTTTACATTTGTACATTCGTTGTTTTTAATATGTTTTTTAGCATTAGAATAAGTTTATTTTACTCTATATTTTACACTTATAAAATCAAATATAAGGCCAATTATTTAAATTACAATAAGCATGGTGGGTAAGGGGATACTAGTTAAGATATATGTATTAAACTTAAAATTTAGCCGACCGTAAATAGTAAAATATCTATACTTATACCAACAATACAAACAAATAACAATATTAACACATTCCACATTAAATAATATCTTTGAAATTTCATTCTCAATTTAAAGAATAATTCAAAACTAGGATATTTTTCTTCAAGTTTGAAGAATTTAATAATTTCATTAGCAAATAATACCGATAAAATATTAAATACAGTTATCGATAATATTATAAACAATAATATATGGAATAAAGACGATTCTTGTAATAATGAGATACTATCAAGATATTTATATAATTCAGAGAAATTAGAAAGAAACTTGTTTGTTTTTTCTAAATTTTCCATGTATTCAGTAAAATTATCAACTATTCCCCTAATTTGTTCTATTCGCTTATGTTCTTCTGAATTACTCCAATCAGGGATACTTAGTTCAGATAACTTAGATTCTACTTTACCACATTTTTCTTTAATAGCTTGAGCCGATTCAAACCATTTTTCTCTAATTAGCCCTATATTTTCTTTGTATATCCCTCCTGCGCCCTCACGCATTGATTTGAAATTAACATTAAGACCTTCTAATTCTTCGTGTATGCCAGATAATCCTCCTTTTATTTCTTCAATACCAGTTTGTAACTTTTCTGCTCTATCGGTTTGTATTCCCTCTTCTAGTTTATTTTCATTATAATATAAAGCTCTATCAATTACATGGTAACCTACACCTCCAGCCGCAAAAAGAGCTGCTTTATTAAGCATTTCTAAAATCTTAACTTTATTCATAATTTAAAAAAATTTTTTTTTTACAAGAATAGACATATACCCTGTCTATCTGGGGGTTATTTTTTTATTATAGTTTTTATTTTGATTTTTTTGCCTTATACCAAACTATATCATAAAATAAAAATATATTTTTATTTAAATATAAGGTTACCCTTTTCACCAAGGTAAATCGAACTAGCTAATATACCAAGAAATGAGTATAATAATAAGTTAGAGTTTCTAAAGTAACAATTTATATTAAGTTAAAGATATTACTATTATAATTATTATAATAATAACCATATTATATGGTTATATTAATTAATTGGTTACTTAATTTAGGAGGTAATACTAATTCTTTAGTGCTCGGATTCTCATATCATAAAATAAAAATATATTAGAAAGTGGATTTATTAGGATACCGTACTTTTATCTTAAAATTCATGGTTAAGCTTTATTTTTTTTATAGAAAAACCATTATAAGAAAGTAATATGATACTTATATGTCCAGTAAAATTATTTAATGATATTCTTGGTGGCTCTGACTTATCAAAGTTATTAGTTTTTTAATTCTTTTTTTTAATTATTTTAATCTTAAAAATTGAGTTTTATTTGTTAAATTTTTTTTACACTGTGACGATTTAGTTTTTTTTGAGTCATTTATCTTCATTCAATATTGGAATCGAACCAAAATTGACATTTTAGAAGATTGATGTTCTGCCATTAAACTAAGAGATTTTTTATTTTGTACTAGAGTTAGGAAGGAATCGAACCTTACTATAAACTAAATTTACTACAGGGACCAACTGTAAGCATAACCCTATTTTCAAAATCTATCTTAAATACACTTTTTCCCTTAAAAAAAATATATTTTTTTTTAATGATATATTCACTCTCTTTTAAAAATATTTAACATTAAAAGAAAAGGTTGTTGAGTAAAATACTATTGGAACACTAACCCAAATTATTTTTTGGTTATCGATGGTGGTTGTATATTTAATGCACACCCTTATGAAGGTAGTATGTCTTTAATATTAATCTTATCATTAGTGGATATACTACTCTCTTATAAAATAAAATATAATAGTCTTATTTATATTTATTCTTGTAATCTTTTTATTAGAGATAAAAAAAGGTTATTGTTAAAGATTATAATTATTTATATTTTTATTATTATTAAATTTATATATTTAACAAAGATTAAAAAAGAAAAAAGAAAAATTATTTATTTATTTATTTATTTTTTAATCTAAAAAAGGGTAAACATTTTTGATAGTAATTTGTTTATTTCAATTTAACTATTCTTTATTGAAACGATTAATTAAAAATGAGCAAAAACTCCCTAAAATTTTATAAAAATATATTTTTATTTTATGATGGTAGTGTAGGTAGACCAACAGACATTTTAATGTTTTTCATAATGAAAGGATAAAGTGAATTAACATCATAGTAAAAAACATTTTTACCAGAAGGTTTATATACATCTACAGCACCTCCAAAGTAACCTTGTTTAATAAATTTATAAACTTCACCTCTAAGGTTAGCTATTTTTAAGCCATGAAAAAGGCTCTAAAGTTAGCTAAAGCTAATGCTGATAATGATACATATTTACTTCCATTAACTCTAGTCACGGTAAAATTCTCTTTAAAGAAAATAGATAAGATGTCATAAAGAACTTTACAGTCCCGATGACAATAGATTTCGCTCTCTTTTTTTAAATTCCAGGGAACATAAGTGTATTTAGCACAATATTCCCTATATTGATTTTCAGTTACATTTTTATTATTAAAGTATTCATAAGCGGGTACAGCTCCTTCATAATTTAAATTATTAAATTTTACAAATTCATAGGGAAAGATACCTTTACTTTCAACATTAAACTGATATGCTAATCTTTCTAATGAAGCAGGTAGCATTATTAAAGAATCTCTAAAATATAATTTATATTTGCGATTGTTATAATAGAATTTGATATTTTTAAAAATTCCATCATTTATTTGAGGATCTATATTTTCAGATAATTGATTTAAAATATCTAATAGGAATACTCCATCAAAATGACTAAAATTATGAAGGTATACTTTATAAGTATCATACTTTCTTAACATTAGAGATTTTACAGCACTAATTAACATTTGTGTTGAGTTTTCATAATCGCTTAAGTAAAAGTAATCGTATTTTACACCATTATAAATACTTACAGCATAAGGAACTAATATGCCATTATCTTTATATGTTTCTATGTCCATAACTAAGAATTTTTCAATTAAAAATGCCTTAGGATTTAACTTTTTAATAAATGGATAATTATAAAATTTTTCTTTATAATCTAATTTACCATCTTTAAAATATATAGCTTGGTTTTTAATAGTTCTTTTGAATGTACCTAAATTATTAATATCTAGTAATTCATCTGTGAATGTTATAAGAGTCTTATTATTTATTCTGTATTCAACCTGCATTTTATTAAATTTTAAAAATTTAACATGGTAAATAGCTCTAGAATTTCTTTTATAAACTATGGCTTCTTTACCATCTAAGACGAAATCTACACCTCCCCATTCAAAAAGGTCCATAGTCATTGGGAAATTATAAGTACCTATATTTAATAAATTAACCAAATTTCTTGGTTTAGAAATGGCCGGTCTGTTAATTATAGTGCTAGTATTTTCCAGTTCATCACTAATAAATTTATAATTTAATATGATTTCTTCAATATTAAATTGCTCATAATTCTCTTTTTTAAGTTCCCAATACTCAATAAAAACAATTTTTAGGTCTCTTATACTTAATTTATTTACTCTTTGTAGAGTAGAAATACTTCTAATTAAATTCTCATCAGTTCTAATTTTGAATATAATCAATATAAATTGATTCTCAGATAAGGAAGGGAATATAAATTCATTGAATTTCATAAGTGCGTTGCTTATTTCTGTATTTGTTATTAATTTATGAGATAGTTTATATCTAAAAGATAACCATTCTTTCATTTTATAAAAATATATTTTTATTTTAGGGGTAGTTTTCATATAAAATATTGTTTCTTTAGAATAGATAAATTAAAAAAACCCCTACCATCTATCAAGATAGGGGTATTAATTGGTTATTAAGATCTTATTAAGTAGTCTTGAATAAGATTAATTAAAACTATTTTTTGTTTAAAGCCGTTTAATATTTTGTTAAACTCCGCTCTCATTTCCGGAGAAGTAAATCTATCTGGAGTATAACCAAAAAAATTATTATTACTATAATTTAATTTAATAAGTATATCAATATTTTTTAGATTACAATTTAAAGTACCAGTTACAATATATTCATTCCATAAAATAGGGTTACTTTTTATTATATCCATAGCCATAGGGGAATCAACAAAAGTTTCCCAATTTGATCTAATCAATTTGACTTCATCATTCACTAAATACTTAAGTTGGTCAACATTGTCAATTAAATAATATCCAGTAAATCTTTTTCCGGGTCCAGTAATAACTATTAAATCAAATCCAAATACTCTTCTTATATTAACTCCTTCTAATTTTTCAATTTGACCAGATTGTACAGCCATTTTATAAGCTTCAAATATTGTATTATTTGAACTTGCAATGATACTATCAGGGGAAATTAAATCTCTAGTAACTTTTAAAATAAGATTACTAATTGAACGTAAAATAGAATTATTAATATTTCTTTCCATTTTGGTTAAAGGTAATTTATTATTTTCTTGAATATATTGATATAATTCAAACATGTTAAAACATTTATTTTGAATAGAGTAAACCACATTGAATGAAATTTTATTATTTTTTATAAATATGTGATATACCTCATAGTAATTATTAAAATATACAGGAACTAAATTATATCTAAAATATAAATAATCAGGGCATAACAATACTTGTAAACTTTTAATAGAAGGATTATTAAAGAAATATTGATTAAAACTACTTTTTTCTAAGGCTTCACCCAATATAAAGTTAATTCTTTCATTAATGAATGAATTAGGTAATATGTTTTTATCTTTTAAACTTTCTAAGTAAAGTATGTTTTCCCCTAAAATAAAAATATATTTTTATTTTATGATATACTATCTCTAAAATAGGGAATACCTTTATACAATGTGACTGTTATTCTACATAATAAATTAAATTGGATGAATATCATATTTACCACCACAAGGAAAAATAACATACTTAATATAATATAATTTTCTTTATAAGAATTTAAAAAGTCATTTCTTAGAAATATACTTACTACTATAATTATAAATAAACAAATTTTATTTGGTATTCTATAACCGGTATGTATTTTAACGATTCTATAATAAAATAATAGAATTCTATTAAAATTTTCTTTTGTTTTAATTAAATATTTCATAAATTTATAATTTTTTTTAGAATAGATTTTCCCTAAAATTTTATAAAAATATATTTTTATTTTATGATATTACACCTTTACACATCTATAAATATAAAGAACCTTATAAATATAAGGGATAGGGTTTAAATTATATTGTAAATAAGCATTAAACTGCCAATAATAAATATTGTTATAATTTCGAATTTTAGATAATATTTTATATATCGATTTCTATAAGAAAGATATCGATCTAAATAATAATATCTTCCTTGAAAAGTAGATAAAATTCTATTAGATAAAAGTATGGTAATAATGGAAATTAAACACCATATAATAAGTATTATACCACCGTAATTAACAAAGTTATCCATACCAATAGTAGTTTCGATTTCTGTCATAGTTTTTTCAATACTTGTAAAATCAATAAAATTATTTCTATCACTTCCACTGAAAAACTTATTAACATATTCTTTAAATGAATCGAAGTGTTCACTTAGACTTTGAAGTTGTTCTTTTGCTCTAGTTAGACTACTCTCAAATCTATCAGTATAATCAATAATAGCATCTTTTGAAATACTTTCATCATTTTCTATTGATGCTATTATATTGTCACCTTCTTCTATTAATGGACTAGTTGTATTAGTTTTGTCTAATTCTATTAATTGAGTTTTATTTTGTTTATACCCTTCCATTCTAGCACTGAATTCTTTAGACTGTTGTAATAACTCTCTAGTACTCGGCATTTCAATTTTGGCATCTATAATTTCAACATCATGTTTTGAGTTTTCATCTAAAACGGCTAGCTCTTTAACAACTTCTTCTAAGTTTTCTATTCTATTTCTTTGAGAATGTATTGTATATTTATCATGATGTTTACTTATAATACCTACAGTTGTGAAGAATATATAATATGCACTTTTCCCAGCTTTTGGAGTTCCCCATTTTTCAATAACTGAACATACTGTTTTATTTAATAAAATTGAAGTTAGTAAATCTCTCATAGTTTTTTAAATTTTAATAAAGAATAGTTAAAGTTAAATAAACAAAGTTACTATCAAAAATGTTTATTATTTTTTTTAAGATTAAATAAAATAGAATAATTAACAATTAATCTTTAATCTATTAAGAATATAATATTACAAATTTTAATTATAAGAAAAGTAATACATCTAATAATAATAAGAATAATATTAAAAGCTATACTCTCTCATAAGGGTGTGCATTAAATATACAACCACCATCCGTTACCCCTCTTTCATAAGCATAGCTACTTCTCTCCAATCTTGATAATCTAAGCCCTTTTATCATAATATAAAAATATATATTTATATTAGGGGGAAAGAAATGTTAAGTATACTAGGAAAGGGATAAAAACCTCTAAGATGAAAGCTATTCTTGAAAAGGTTAGATAGACAAAAGGTTTAGAGTTTTTATTTCTAAGGTCCCTATATTCTTTAACTCTTATGATGTCTATTAAACTTTTTTATCATAAAATAAAAATATATTTTTATTTTAGGGGTTGCGATGTTATTAAGATATTTTTTTTTTATATTTGCTCAATTACCGGTTTTTGGTGAATTGTTTGCCCAATACCAAATATTTGAGCAAAATGATTTGATTTTTGTTTTTATCGCACCTAGCTGCCAGGTTTCCCTATTTTATGTGAAAGTGGTAAAACAAAAGAGGTTCTACTATTGTTAATTTGACCTTTTATATCAAATATTTTTTTAAAAAACTTTTGGGTTCTGTACCCCTAAAATTTTATAAAAATATATTTTTATTTTATGATATGGTTGAATCCTCATTTTTTATAGTAAAGTAGAAATGCACTTTTCCACAAAAGATAGTATAAATGTTTAGAAGTGTGGTCTAATATCAAAAATCCCTATTAATTTTAGTAAGTCTTCTTGTTTAGTAACTTCCCAGGTACTTGAAATATTAGAATTTGGTACTTCAGATGGGTAAACCTTACCCACGTTATACTGAGTTTTTAAGTATTCAAATAAAGGTCTGTCATCCCTATGTAATTTTATTTTAAATTTGAATCTGAATGAAAACGGTGTAGTTTTTATCTGGGTTATAACAAAGCAACCAACAGCATCTGTAAACCCCCTTAACCATTCATGTAAGTCAGTACTTATTAAACTATTAGACTTAGTTGAAAACTGTCTTCTTTTGACCTTAAAATAGTTAACCGAATAGGTTTTGGTTAAGTTATTTAGGTTTGGTCTAACCAATACCCCTTATCCCCTAAAATAAAAATATATTTTTATAAAATGATTGAGTAGTTACTACTTGAAGGTAGGGGGTTATTATTGTTATCATTTGAGATAGTTGCTAGATCAGATAGAGTGTTTTCTAGTAGTCCTAATACTGGGACTATGAAAATAAACCATAAGAAGTAAAAAGCAGTAGATACTTGCCCGATTTCAACGTAAGGTGTTTCAGGGTGTTGAGACCCGATCCACATTAAAATGAAGAAGTTTACAATAAATAACCAGTAAGAAAATTTAAATAATGGTCTGAATGACCCACTTCTAACTCTAGATAAATCAGAGTAAGGTAAGACTAAAAATATTAATAATGCTCCAAACATAGCTAATACCCCTAATAATTTATTAGGTATTGATCTTAAAATAGCATAGAACGGTAAAAGATCATTTTCATATGTTTATATTATATTAATTTATCAGAGTTTATTTTATATTGCATATCTTTATGCATAAACTGAGAGATATTGTTTCTTACCAATTCCATGCTTTCTTCCCATATATAAATTCTTTCTCCTTTTTGGTGGTTATGAATTGTACATTTTAAAGTATTTTCTCCAAACATATTTTCTAAAGTAGTTTTTAATGAGAAAATATCTTGCGGAGTAAAACCATAAGTATTTAAATGTAAACCTTTATTTTGAAGAGAACCGTCATCCATTATCCAATAAGCCAATCCTCTAGGACTAAGTAAATTTTGAATATTTGAAGGAACTATTTTTAAATTATTTGAATTATAGAATAAGTCTTTATAATAGTTAAAACATGGAAGTGATAATGTAGCAAATTGAACTGATCTATATTTTTTATTACTTCTCTTATCTGTAAAAGATCTTTCTTTAGGATTAAAATCTTTAGATAAGAAAGGTTTAAACAATTCAAATACATGATTAAAATAATTAAGATGATGTGATCTTAAACTACTTTGTCCATAAATAAATCTAGAATTACCGTTTATCGATCTTTTTTGAATATGACCGTCACCCAGTAATAAACCGATCATAATTTCATTTAAAGGACTTTCTATAGTCATTTTTATTCTATCAGATTTTGAAAGTCTTTTTGTAGACACAGTCGAGTAATTTTGCGTACATACTAAACTTATGGAAGTTATCAGATCACTTTAATAATTTACATATAAACATATTACCCATTATCTTTCAATAAATGGCTGGACTATATCTTCATCCTTAATCAATTTAATTAAAAGAATTAAGGAGCTTTACGTGCAGTCTCTGAGGTTCCTACTAACATCAATGGATCTTAATTTATCATATTTAATAAAGATAAGAACCATCTCATAAAATAAAAATATATTTTATTGTGCTTTGGTTTCCTGCTGATTGTCCATTGTTTTATCTTTAAGATTTTTACTACTTGTGATGAGTACTTAAAGCTTTAGGAGTTTCCAGCATATAGTAAAGTTAATTATTCATAAGATTGCTCTTAAGCATGGCATCTTTATTCATACCATTCAGGAACAATAGATGCTGGTGTTTGCATTGGATTAGCAGGAATATAATTATCACTATGTCCTAAGAAATTAGGGTAATAGAATACCATAACACTTAAAACTAAAAAAAATAAGAATACAGTCACCAGATCTTTAAAGACAAAATATGGATGGAATGCATATCTATCTCCACTTCCTGATATACCATTAGGATTATTTGAACCATGTGTGTGTAGCAAATTTTATTGCTAATCTATATTTAATTTATATAACATATCTTGATGCATATGTTCTATGACTAAATTTTTAACCAAAGACATTTGATTTTTTGAAATATATAAGCTATACTATTTTCTTTTTTAGAAATATTAATTGTAGCTTTAATAGAAAAATTTTTTTCTAACGCTTTAATTAATAAATTTAATTCTTCCAAAGAAAAAGAATTAGTATATAATTTTAATCCGTAACCGGTAAAACCCCCTTCATCCATAATCCAGTAAGCTAATCTTAACGGCGTTAAAAAGTCTGCTATGTTATTTGGAATAATTTTTTTTTTCTTCAATAATTTAGAATAATTCATTAAAACAAGGAAGAGATAAAGTAGAAAAACTTAGATTATGTCTCACTTTTCATAAAATAAAAATATATTTTTATAAAATTTTAGGGCCTGTTTTTTTATCTGTAACTATTGAAACTGAAGGAGGAGTTAACACAAATTCTTGAAATAAACAATATAAATGTAATAAATATGAAGCATTTATAGAACCCTGTCTAAAAATAATTCTTACATTAGCTTTTTCAGAAAATCTTCTCATATGTACATCTCCAAGAATATTTCCTATTAAGACTTGTTTTCCATAAAATAAAAATATATTTTTATGATAATAAGGATCTAATTTGAATTGAGATCTTTCATCTTTATTCATTCTTTTTACAGAGTGACTCACATGAAACAATCTAGTTATATATAATATAGGTTGCAATTATTTCTATACCTTTCAGTATAGTTTGGACTATATCATAACCTGATTTAATTCAGGTGTCAAGCGTGTAGTCTCTGAGGATCCTACTCTCTTTTCCCATAAAATAAATATATATTTTTATTTTTGAAAGATTTGGTTTCCTGCTGATTGTCCATTGTATTATACTTAAAATTGTTACCATTAAGGTATTTAAGCCTTTAGGAGTTTCCAGCATATAGCTTGATTCTAATTATATTATCTCTAATATAAAGGCCCTACACTTGAGCAATAAAATGTGCAACTACTAAAGCAGCTAATAAGAAAGGTAATAAGTAATGTAATGAAAAAAATCTATTTAATGTAGCATTACTTACGCTGAAACCTCCCCAGATTACAAAATATTTATGACAGGGTATTTAAACTCCATCCTCATCGGTATACGATGTTTAGACTATGTCTTCAACCATTACCCGCTTACCCTTTATCTTTTTTTTTAAAAATCTTTGGGTCCTATTTCCCTAAAATATATTTTTATTTTATGATAAGGGCAAAGGTTGAAAGGTAGGGTGCGGCAAAAGGTTGTGGGGTTTTCGTGTCGAGCTTATTGTTGGTATAACTCACTCGTTAGTCGTTGAACGTTCTTGACCCTTTAATTTAGAATAATTTCTTAAAAAAATACCGAGTCAAGCTCCGCTGCAAGTAGTCCGGTAAGGTTGTAAAAACGTTCTTGCAATTCTCCCCATTTGCCACTAAAACATTACTGTTTTAAGGAGCCGATCTTCACAGAATTAAAGTCAATATACACAAACATATCATAAAATAAAAATATATTTTTATTTTAGGGTTTAGGAAGGAAAATTAAGATTTTTGTATCTATAACCATTTTGTAAACTTGTAATCCATTTTAAATATTGAATATATTTTAAGCCGATTAAAGGATGTAAACCTGAAAACGAAAAAAAATTAATTACAGTTTGTATATCTGTTTTAGAACTAACAGAAAATTGAGTATATTTACCCATTTCAATTGAAATATTTCTATTAGTTTTAAACAATAGTTTGAAAGCTTCAAATAATTGAACGTGAATTCTTTGTTTTAATTGAAAACATGCATCATTATTTTTTTTTATGCAAAAAGAACCTTCTGCATTTGTAAAACCTACTAACCAATTTTTAAAAAAAGCTAAACTAAGATATTCTGAAGCTGTATAAGGTAATTCAAAGATAGTAGGTACCTGATTATAATTAGATATTTGATTAAAAAGTTTTAAATCGTTTTTAATTATAAGCATAGCTAGATCAAATTGAGTTCTTCTTCTCTCAGTTAAAAAATATATATTATGATGTATTAATAATGGAAAAATAACTTCTTGTAAATCTGTTTTACTAATGACTAATTTACAAATTGGATTTTTTACATCTCTATATATTTGTAATTTTCCTATTTTTAATACTGAGTAAATATACTCTAAACTAGAAATATTTTCTAAACTTAAACAAATAATTAATTTGATTGCTATATATCCTTTTGTAGTTTTAGTTATTTGAATATAACCATCTCCGTCTATTAAACCTACTAAAAAAGCTATAAACTTATAAGGTATGGTTAAATATTCTTTTTTATCGTTGCATCTTAATTTTCTTCCTTTTTTTAATGCTTGTGTACTAACTGTTCCGATTGTTGCTAATACAGGAAAATTATTTCCCTTATATACTAAGCAACTACATAATTCTGTGGCATAAGTTGACTCTACTAAATCTTGTCCAAATACTGGTATAGCACTTAATAAATTTGTAATTACTGTAGCCAAATCTTTAATTTGCTTATTCTAGCTTTGTATTAAGCTTAATTGTTTAAAACAAGCAAACCATGTACAATATACTTATTTCAATTAAAAATAATTGTAATTTAATACTGTATAAAGCCTTGTGTTTTATTTAATAAGTTATAGCGCTAACTATAAATTTTTAATTTAAAAAAGATCCCGACTGTACATTAAGCATCATTTCAGACACCCACCGATGAAGCAGTCTGTAGCGATAGTTTACTCTACCGACGGTCTTAATGCTAAACAAACAATTTTGACCTGTTTTCATCAGTATTGCCATATGGCTAAATCTATAAATTTTTAGTAAAAATTGCTTTATATAAGACCATATAACTATATATAATATTTTATATATTTAAATTATTTTATATTTCATTTCAGGTATTATATACGGATAAACTATATTTCTAAGATCATTAATTGATTCTTTCCAAATATAGGTAACGTATTGATCATTACTTCCCGCTGATTGAACTGAAGCTTTAAGGTTAAAGTTATCATTTAAAGCTTTTACGAGAATTAAACATTCATTATAGGAAAAAGAATTAGTAGAAAATTTTAACCCTTTTCCTACTTTACATCCATCATCCATGATCCAAATTGCTAAAGCTAATGGAGTTAAATATTCAGCTATATTTGCTGGGACTTGTTTAATGTTATTTTTGTACCATAATTCATGTATCCAATTAAAACTTGTGTAAGTTCAAGTTCTAAATCTGACTATTTGTCTTAATTTACCTTTGGGACCTAATCTACTTGTTACAACAGGTATTTTAGGATTACAATAACCTAAATTAGAAAAAAGTTTGTGTAAATAATAAAGATATCCAACATGAACAGCTTCTTGATAAAAAATGATTCTTGTCCCTAGTCCTCCTGCTCTTTTTTCAGCGTAAGCATCTCCAAGAAGAGATCCAAATATTATAGATAAAACATCTTTATTATGCGGACCAATTCTTAAAATACCTTTAAGTCTACTTACTTTTGAAGTAATATCAAAAACAAGAGGAACTATAAGTACTAAAGAAAATAAAAATAAATAAATATTATATATTTGGGGCTTAATAAGGAAACCCCACAATGACATTTGACCATAAGGTAAAACATACAAACTTACTTATTAATGAAATGACATAATAAGCTAGAATAACTTTAAATTTGTATATTCTATTAGTTAAATGAACTTAATTTATTTAACCAAAAGTTTCGACTGTACATTAAGCAGCATTTCAGCCACCCATTAGTGACCCAGTCTGTCGCGATCATTTATATAACCGACGATCTTAAAGTTTAACTTTTTTGATCGTTTTCACTAACATCGCCAAATAATCTTTCATTAAAGACTATTTTATATCCCTGTCGGGATATACCACTTTAATCTTTTTTTTTCTATAAAGATTGCAAAAAGATTGTTACTCGCGGGACTATGATTTAACATAAAAAATATATAAAGTATAATTAAAAATTATTCATGAAATAACTAGTATCCATAGTTAATTTCTATTTACTTGACTAAATCTTCTACTATTCATTGTCTTTTGACTAATCTTTTTTCTGTTTTTAATGCCCTTCTTATAGTTTTTTCGCCACAGTTTATAGATTTAGCAGCTTCTAAAATAGTAAAATATTTACCGTAAACAGTTCCATTAAGATTATATAAAACTATAGGTCTTGTATGACTAATGCATTTTTTCTTAGTCTCATTGGACATAGGTGCTCTATTTAAAGCCTTTTCTCTCATTTTTTCTATTGTTTCTGGAGAAAGTTTTTGACCTCTATTTAAACTTCCTATTCTTTCCCTTCTTGCATCGCTATAAACATCTTTAATTTTGATTCTATCAACTTCCGTGTGCTTATAACCAAAACTAGAACCTGCCTCAGTTAAAATATTATAATTAGGCAATAACAATTTTAAATATTTATCTTCTAAATCTAATAATTCTTTATTATTTTCTTTAGTAACAACATTAGGATATAATTCTAATACGACAAAAGCAAAATTTTTTAATTCGTATTTTTTTACTGCTGATTTAACTATTTTGCTACCTCTAAAATAAATAACATGATTACTAAATCTAGCATAAAATCTGTTAGTTGATGCAGAACCTATATAATAATCTTTAGTTATTTTATTAACTATCATGTATATACCACTTAAACCTTTAGTCTCATTTAATATTTGTGTTTTTAAATTTTCTTTATCTAAATTTTCATATATAAATACAGGATTTAACTCTAATTCTTTCATTATTGTATTCAATCTTTCAGAACAAGAAATTTTTTTAAAAACATTTTTATTTAAATGAGAAATTGTACTATATCCCCTTTTTTTAAGACTCTTTATAAGGTATATTGACTTATTTCTTAATTTATTATACTTTATATTTTTAATTGAATTCCCTACTGGATATATTAATACCTTACTTTTTTTTAATGGAAAAAAGAGTATAGTATAAAATACAGTTATGTAAATAATTACATAGAAATTACTTATATTAAACCATTTTGGGCTATATTCATAACCCAAGAATGCTGTTCCTATCATCACTATTAAAATAATTACTCCTATTGACCATAATAAGACTCTTGGTGATTTATAAGATCCGTAATATAATCCTTTAGCTATATGCAATAAATGTTATTTGAATACTATATGTACAATTTAACCTGTATTATATAATTTCAAAAGTAATCAGCCTTGTACCATAGTACGTTTAATGGCTAAGATTACTTCTTAACTTCTCAGTTAAGGTCAGACTATATCTTTATCTAAAATAACTTTAATTTAAACTACTATCTTACATAATTAACTTTATTTATAGATTATTAGCGTGTAGTCGTTGAGGGGTTTAAATTAATACAAATTTTCCAAACTACAAACCCAAAATTAAAAAAATAAGAGGGCTTTAAATAAGGAGTTTAAATGTATTAAAGGTAAAAACTTCCCTGCTGATTGTCTAATCTTTCAAATTTTTACTTTATAAAATTAAACGTGTAACTAATTTTATATTAGTATTGAAAGCTCTAAAGAGTTTCCAGCATATAGCTAATTAATGTTTACAAAATTTAGTAGAAATTAATATAAACAAGCCCATAAAATTTATTTAGTTACAATTATACTATTTTTAGTTCTAAGTTAAACCTATTTTTTATTAAAATTCTCAAAATGATTAAATTTATTAATAGGAGAAGAATAAAATGTATAAACATCTTTAAATACCCTTCCAGTATCTATATAATTTTTTATACTAGATACAGAGTCTAAGCCAATAGCTTGACCTCCTTGTCTGTAACTATTAAATGGAGAACCAGGTATTTCTTCCCCATCTTTGTAAATATGTATGTTATAACCTTTTCTGCTACCTTGTGCAATGGCATATTTTTTAGCCAATGCAAAGTGGCTTTTTTTAGAAAAGATATTAAATGGTGGTTCTATTTCAAAAAGAGCACTTATTTCAGCTGTATCTAGAATATCAATCATATTTGAAAAATATCTCTTAGAATTCATATTATTAGCTAATTTTAATAAAATAGCTTTTCCAGTAGGGATTTTAGAATAACCATGTATTATTAAAAATAGCCCTACACTTCAAATTTTAAAATCTACCCCTTTTCTACTTAAAAAAGGTAAATCTTTAAAAAAGGGAAAAATATATTGAAAAAGAACATCTGTATCAGAAATAGTTAATTGATAAGCGGTATTATTATTTTTTCCCGTTATGATACAATTAGGCTGAGGACCTAAAAATAACCCATTAAAAATAGGAGCTCTTGGAATATTTTGTAAAAATATAGATATGGCTTCTAGTACTTGTCTATCCTTTTGAGTAATTGAAAAGATAGCTCTATTATTAGTGAAATGGAAAGAACCATCTCCTTCCACAAAGCCTAATAACCAATACTTAGAAATCATTGAATAACAGATATTATAACCATAAAAATTAGTTCTATTGCTATTAATACTTTCTTTAATTTGAACTATTTGATTGAAAGTTTCAGGAGCCACAGAAATAGTTTTTCTATTGGGGGCTGCAGAGTTTTTTTTTAATGAAACTGCTATTCTCCAATCTCTATAATCTAATTGTTTATGTGTAATTAAAGGGTATTTATCAAATATAGGTAGTAAAACATCAACTATAAGTTGAAAAGAATGAACAGCAAAAGTACAAGTATTACCTTTGATAGAAACAACTCCTATACCTAATTTTTCCTTAATTAAATATAAAACCGCAGAATCATCAATATGAAGAGTAATTTGATAACTAAAATTTACTTCACTTTTATTTTTTGTTTTTATTAAGAATGTTCCTTCGGCATCCGTAAATCCTACAAACCATTGAAGAAATTTGTGATCTATATCTTTAGAATCCAAGTTACCTAAACTAGAGATACCACCAAAGCCAAATAAATTTAAAAAGGTATCTGAAATAACTTTTTTAAATAATAGGTAACAATAAAAAGGTAATTTACAAAGATTTATAATTTTGTTTTTAGAATAAAATAGTATCTCGCTAATTATAAATTTATAATATAGAGCATATACAAATATAAAGAAGAATGATGCTACATTTGCATGTGTATATCTTATTGCCCAACCATTATTTACGTCTCTCATAATATGTTCAACTGAATTAAAAGCAAAATCTACGTGTGGTTGATAATGCATTGCTAAGAAAATTCCTGTTAATATTTGTAAAACTAAACATAATCCTAATAAAGACCCCACATTCCACAAATATGAAATATTAGCTGGTTCAGGTGAATCTACTAAATATGAATTTACAAGTCTAAGTAATATTTGCGATTTTAAATTTCTCACTTAATTTTTAAAGTAAATTTGAATAGATATATTTATATTATAATTTTCATTAAAAATATTATAAGTATATACGTTATCTTATTAATATATCATAAAATAAAAATATATTTTTATTTTAGGGAAAGGATGTTTTAATGATTAGATTTTAATAACCATCTTTAATTTATATTATTATAAGTATTTGTTTTATTATTTTACTTATACACCCTTATTTCTTTTTTTTTGTTTACATATGTTCAATTAATAACTTATTTATTTTCTAATTTTTTACACTGTAACAAATTAATAATTCATATTTATATTTTACATGTTTTATAAGCCCAAGAAGAATCGAACTTCTACAGATTCCTTATCAAGAAATTATTCTACCTTTAAATTATAGGCTTTAATTAAAAATTATTTTTTTTTTAATTTTATTTATTTTTTGAAACTACTTTCTTTTAAATGATAAAAAAAAGGGGGCTTTATTATTAATTTTAGTAAGGAGCTATGTCGAAAGCGACTAATATACTTGGAACAAGTATAATAAAAGCTACAACAACAGGTAAAAGATTTAACCAACAAAATTCAATAAGTTGGTCATATCTTAGTCTAGGTAATGTAGCTCTGAACCATACAAACATAAAACAGAATATACATGTTTTTAATCCTAAAATAATACTTTGTATATTAAAGAAAGTATCATTTACTATTAAATTGGGCATATTATAACCACCTAAAAATAATATAGCTGTAATACAACTAAATAATACTATTGAAGTATATTCAGCTAAAAAAAAGAATACAAAAATAATTGAACTGTGTTCAGTGAAGAAACCAGCTACTAATTCACTTTCAGCCTCTTGTAAATCAAATGGTGTTCTACTTGTTTCAGCTAATATAGAAATAAAATAAATAATAAATATAGGTAATAATGGTATTATAAACCATACTGATTGTTGACTTTCTATTATTGTTGTAAAATTAAATGATCCTGTTAATAAAATTATTATTAATATAGCGGAACTTAATATTAATTCATAACTTATCATTGCTGCTGTGGATCTTAAACTTCCTAAAAATGCATATTTAGAATTAGCAGACCACCCTGCAAATAATACACCGTATACACCTAAAGATGATAAAGCTAAAGTATATAATATACCTAAAGGAAAATCAAATAATGTTAAACCTTCCCCAAATGGTATAATTCCCCAACCTAATAAACTAAAGATTAATGTAGAGACAGGAGCTAAATAAAATAATATTTTATTTGATTGTGATGGTATAATAGTTTCTTTCACTACTAATTTTAATGCATCGGCAAATGGTTGAAGTATTCCATAGTATCCTACTGTATTCATGGTTGTCAAATTTATCTTACAAATAAATATCTAATTATCTTCCTTTATTCATACCTTCTTTAATATCCTTAATTTTTTTTAGTGGTGATGTAGTTAAGTGATCCTTAGTTCTAATTAACTCTGCTACTTTTTTGAAATCTATGTAATCTTGAAGTTTTACACCAACTATCTTATATTTATCAAAAAAGGGAATTACTTTCCAGATCTTCTTGTTTAACAACAGTGTAGTCTATCCAAGTAGAATTTTTGCTTATAGAGCCACAATATCATAAAATAAAAATATATTTTTATTTTAGGGAAAGTAATCTATAAAACTTTTCATTAACTCTTTATCTCTTTCCTGTTGAGTAATTTTAAATAATAAGGATACTTGAACACCTAACTTAGATTTTGGTGATTTTTAAATCTAACATGAAAACATCCATCTCCTCTAGTAAATCCTGATATCCAATTAGGGTCAATTATTTTTGGTGTAAAGGTCTTTCTATAGTTTTAATATTAGGAAATTTTATTTTTATTTCATCAGATAAGCCTAAATTTAAAGACCCTTTAATTGCCAGTATTTTTTGTAAACCTTCTAATGTCAAATGTTCTTTATGATTAATTAAGTTTATTATTTTTTAAATAAAGTCCGCTTTGCTTTTTTTTTTTAGAAATTAAAGGATACTTATCAAAATGAGGTATTATTTTATCATTTAAATCCTTTAAAGAACCTACTCTATATTGAACACTTTCTTTATTTTGGAGAGATATGGTTCCTATACCTCCAAAATGAGATTTAATTAATTCTAATATTAGTGTGTCTTTTTTATGAAGACCAATTGAAAATCTTGTCTTAACTGTTCAATTAGTTTTTTTATTATTTTTGGGGTCCTTTAAAATTAGGATTATGAAACATCCTTCAGCATCTGTAAAACCTGTGATCTAATAAAAATATATTTTTATTTATCCATGGGCTTATAAAATGATTTAAACCTGTTTATCATAAAATAAAAAATATATTTTTTATTTTAGGGACTTAAAGTAGAATAATTTTGTTTATTTAATTGTTTAGAAGGGATTTTGACTTGATAATTTCTTTCGAAACCCATTAGAGTATACCTTAAGTGCAATGGTTTTTTTGCAATAACTACCGTCTACTCGTTGCTCTTTTACAGCTTTGTTAGCTGACTTAGATCCGCGATAACCCATTTCATTTTCATTCATCTTATGACTTGTTACCATACCCAGGTAATTATTCTGGCCACTTATAGCCTTTCGACTATAGCTTGGTACCATAAGCTTTAGGGTGTCCCCGGAGTTTGATAGTTTTACCCATAATAGTGTTTTCCCAGAACACTTAACAGGTCCTACTCTTCTTTGATGTGCAGCTAATTGTTTTCTTTCTATGATAGTCATAAAAGCTACTGCAAGTAATATAGGTAATAAAACTAATAAAACATCTATTAAATTGATGACTATATTAGCTATTTGTAATAATAAATCGTATTGAATCATAGTTTTTATTTTTTTTATTGGCTTTATTTATTTTAATTTATCATTTTAGAATATTACTTTTCTTTTTTTAGTAGAATAGAATATTTTGATTGATTTTAAATGATACTTATATGTCCAGTAAAATTATTTAATGATATTCTTGGTGGCTCTGACTTATCAAAGTTATTAGTTTTTTAATTCTTTTTTTTAATTATTTTAATCTTAAAAATTGAGTTTTATTTGTTAAATTTTTTTTACACTGTGACGATTTAGTTTTTTTTGAGTCATTTATCTTCATTCAATATTGGAATCGAACCAAAATTGACATTTTAGAAGATTGATGTTCTGCCATTAAACTAAGAGATTTTTTATTTTGTACTAGAGTTAGGAAGGAATCGAACCTTACTATAAATTTTGCAAATTTACTACAGGGACCAACTGTAAGCATAACTCTATTTAATTCCTAAATTTTAATTATATTTTTTTATTTAATTTAAAAATTTTTTAAGGGGAAATATAACTTATTTGGTTATATTCCTAAAAAATTAAATTTTTTTTTATTATGAGTATAATAATAAGAATGCAATCATTAATGAGAATAATCCTGTTGCTTCTGCTAAAGCGAAACCTAAGATTGCGTACCCAAATAATTGACCTCTGATTTGAGGATTTCTAGCTGTTGAAGCAATTAAAGCTGAGAAAATTAATCCAATTCCAGCTCCGGCTCCAATTAATCCAGAGCAGGCTAATCCTGCACCAATGTATTTTGCTGCGGCTAACATATATAATAAAATATTTTTCTTTGATAGTGTCTAACGTGTGAAAAATTTTTTTTAAATTAAACACACTCTTTTAGAGCATAAATTTCACGAGCCCTTCCAGATTCGAACTGGGACCACCCTAATCGACAATTAGGTACTCTACCTATTAAGCTAAGGGCCCTTAATTTTTAGTTATAAAAGAGTATATATTCTTTATATTATCAATATAATTATTATTTTTATTTTTTTTTTAAGAGCGTAGTATCAATTGGTTAGTATGACGATCTCCAAAATCATCGGTAGGTGTTCGAGCCACCTCGCTCTTGTTTAATATTTATTATTTATTTTTTTAAAAAAAAGAAAAAAATTGATATAAGACATATACGAGTAATCAGATTCGAACTGATGATAACTACTTGGAAGGTAGAAGTTATACCAACTTAACTATACTCGTTAATTTATGACTCTTTTAATTAAAAATACTAATTAATATAATTAAATTTAAGTTATTAAAAAAAGGATTATTAATTTTAAATTTACAAATAAAGCAAAATCTTATCATAAAATAAAAATATATTTTTATTTTAGGGAAAATACAAATAAAATACATTTTTATGATAACTCATAGTATACAATATTCATTTTGATTTGATAACAATAGAAAATCCTAAATAAAATAAAAGAATTAAAAAGCCAATTGGAAAAAAAAAAACAAAAATTAAATAATAATTAAATTAATTATAAACCAAAAACTAGTAAATATATGAATATTTCTTAATTTTTTTTTTATCTAAAATGAAGTTAAACTATTACTAACAATAAAAAAATTTTAAAAAAAAACCTGATAATTAAATATAGAAGATTCATTAATTGATTAAAAAGCTAAAAAGGCGAAATAAAAAATTTAGATAAAATTTAACTGTAATTTGAAGCAAGTTTAAATAGAAGGTGAACCAATTTAAAATAAAAATATATTTTTATTTTATGATAAAAATGAGTGTAATGGTTAATACAAAATAGAACATTAATAATTGAAAACCCAAATACACTTACTTGGTATAAAGTAACAGCTATAGGAAACAATAAAAATATTTACCTTTGTAAAGTAGACATTGTTAAATCATAATTTAAATTAAAACCATTAAATTTAATTAATAAATCTAAAATAGTATTAGATACATTATTGTAATTAATAGGAATCATAGTATATATTTCATATATGAATAATGAACCTAAAGATAATGCTAAAGGTAAAATTTAAATTAAAGTTTGACCGACTTAATAATTAGTGGGTTATTAAGTTTATTGACCTCTCACTAACAACAAGATCATTACTACTGTTTGTAGAAGAAGACAAAAAATAGAATTTTTAATACCATTTCTTTAATAATATGAATATCATTAAGTTTGCTCAAACTATGCAATTTAATAAAACAAACTGGTGTATATTTAGAAAAATGGGGTGCATCGATACTAGAATACTTATTAATAAAAAATAAAGTAAGTAATTTATATAAAAATAATAAACTAACAAATAATACACCTATAACTTTATATATGGTAATTATTTTGAGGTTTAAAATGATAAAGTGAAAATAGAATTCTTTGGTAAATATACTATAATAAGAATACTTATTAAAAATAAAATATATTTTAGATATCTATTATTGTTTATTTTTTTTTTGTAATTAGGTAAAGAGAGTCCCTAAAATTTTATAAAAATATATTTTTATTTTATGAGGATTTTTCTTTCCCATTTACGCCACTTATTATAGTACTTATAGAGTTTTTTAATGTATTAGCTTATTTCCATAAAACTTATAACTATTTCCCTAATATAAAAATATATTTTTATTTTATGATATGTGGGTGCTGTACTGTTAAATTAAAACGCTTGTCTTGCTCTCATTTGTAGATAAGCAATTCTTGTTGCTTGATCTGTTACTGTTTTTTCATTAATAAACGCAGTGTTTGCGCGAAGTTTTACTACTGCTCTATACATTAATAAAGCACCTAAACCGAGCACTCTATATCCAACTAATTCTGAGTTTTCATGGTAAAAGTACATAGTTTTTGAGTATACTGGTATACTGAGTCTATATCTATTATTACTTTGTCATTTGAGTATTCTATAACTTTATTTTCTGTTTTAGAGTAGGTTTATTTTCTAATAATATATTTTCAATAGTTGATTTGACTCTAATTTAATTAGTATGCATATTAGAATTAGTGAGATCTTTTTTAAAAGGTTTTTCTCCTTTGATATAAGGATATAGTGGAGAGAATAATTTTTTGTTATCTACACTTTCGTTTTCTACAAATAAATTTAAACTATTTCTAATAGTATCTTTTTTTTAAGTCTCCCAATCATAAAATAAAAATATATTTTTATTTGTAGTTGTTGTAATAGCCTTTAAATTTTCAGGGTGTTGAGTGGAATATATAGCTGAAGTACTGAAAGTAGCCTTTTTTGGATTAACGTAAGTACTCTTTTATTTTTAAGTATAATTATTAGGTAGGGGGTTATTTGAAATTTTTACTTATTTATTACCCATAGAAATTGAACCTGAACCTATTTCAAGAACAAATCCAATAGTTAATACGATAAAGAATACAAATACTACAGAGAAACCGAAAACGCTTACTTGGTACAATGTAACTGCTAAAGGATAAAGCAATAATACTTCTAAATCAAAAATTAAAAATAATAAAGCAACTAAGAAAAAATTAATATGGAAAACATTTCTAGTTTGACCATAAATAGGGGAGAAACCACATTCATAAGCTGATACTTTTGACTCATAAGCATTTTTAGGTGCTAATAAAAAATTAAGTAATAATAAAATTCCTGCTAAAATAGGAACAAAAACAAATAACATTAAAATATTACTCATACTAACAATAAAATAAAGATAATGCTAGTAATTGTGTACTATTTAATAATATTGAAGGTTTTAAAATAAAAAATAAAATAAATAAAGTTAAAGTTGATATCATGAAACTGTGAAGTGAACTTAATGTTGTTTGACTTTCTGTGACTTCTGTTATTTCTTTAGATTCAGAATGTAATACTTTAATAATTTTTAAGTAATAAGAAGCACTTATAACACTTACTATTATGGCTATTATACCAATAAAGTAATATTCACTTTGCATTGCTGAATATAATACAAATTGTTTTGAAAAGAATCCTAATAAAGGAGGTACACCTGCCATACTAAATAAACAAATAGTTAAACTTAAACTTAATAAAGGATTATTAAAAAATAAACCTTTAAGTTCAGTAATATATTTAATATCTTGGAATGACTCTAAAATAGATTGACTATTATTTTTCAATACATAACCTAATGCTATTAATATTAAAAATGTATTTAAATTTGTAATAGAATATTGAATAATATAAAATAAGAATGAATCTATTGATTGTTCTGTATTTATAGCCAAAGCTAATAATATGAAACCTATATGTGAAATAGTACTGTAAGCTAATAATCTTTTTATTCTTGATTGAGCTAACCCTACTACTGTTCCTATTAATAAAGATAATAAAGAACTTATTAATAATAAAGTTTTCAATGATAATGAAAAGATTGTTATTAAACTATTACCTATTTGACTTTGTATTTCTAATAAGAAGATTAAGATTGATATTTTAGGCATAATTGTTATCCATATAGTTACTATAGTTGGACTATCGTCATAGACATCAGGTGCCCAATTATGTAATGGTGCTGCTGATACTTTAAATAAATATCCTACTATTATTAATACAATTCCTAAACTTAAACCTTGTAATATGGCTGTATTTTCACTTACACTAATTAAATTATAAATACTTTCTAAATTTGTTAATCCTGTATAAGTATAAACTAATCCACTTCCTAATAGGATTATACATGAGGATAAACTTCCTAATAAGAAATATTTTAACCCTGCGGAAGTTGCTGATTCTGAGTCTCTATACAAAGTTGTTAATATATATACTCCAAAAGATTGTAATTCTATACTTAAGTACATTGAAATTAAGTCTGCTGAAGAGACTAATAAAGATGCTCCAAATGTACTAAATAATACTATTAATGAATACTCTCCGGCATACGGTATATTTTTTGTTATTTGAACTTTTGATATTTTTAGAGATGGCCATGATATTAATATTAGACTACCTAGTATTAAAATTAAGACGTCTAATAATTGAGAAATGGTTGTGACTTGGAATAATCCACTATATATACCTATACCTGATCCAATTGACTGAATATAGAAAGCATTAAATGCTAATGCTCCGGCATAAATAAATATTATAGAAGATATTCTTACATATAAGATACTTCTTATATTTTGAGATATGGATGGTAGGGCAATTGCCACTATTAAAATTAAGATACTTAAAAAGATCATTCACACCCAAGAGGATTTGAACCTCTTTCTTTCTATAAAACCATAGAGTGCTCTAACTAGTAAACTATAAGTGTTATAGTAATAAAATATAAATTAAATTCTTTCTTTTATTATTTCCTTATATAGAAGTCAAATATAAAATAAAACATAATTATATTTTACTTTTTAAAATTTAAATAAAATAAAAATACCAATTTAAAGAATAATTAATCTCTTTGGGTCTCTAATTTTTAAATATAAGAAAGTATCTATGAATAAAAAAGGGGAAGAACTAATATTAACAATATACAAATTAAAATATGAAATATTGTAGGTTTTATTATTTATTAATATTAAAATTATATTGTATAAAAATTAAAAATTTTCAAATTTAGTGTTATTAGCGTTCCTAGAAAGTGTTTTAAGTTCATTTAAACCTTCTTGAGTTAAATGTTAATTTTTTTATGCATAATTTCTAAAATAATAGAAAAAAATAAATAAACTATATCTTTTGGAAGTAGAGGATATCTTATCATTAAAAAAAATATATTTTTTTTTAAGGGGAAATGGTTAATAAAATTTGTAAATTATAAAGACCAGTTACCTGATAATGTGCCCCAGTTTTATCAGTTCTAACACTTCCGACACCAAAGAAATTTATCATAAAATAAAAATATATTTTTATAAAATTTTAGGGAATAAAGTATTTCTAAATCATTTAGATGCATATGGAAAGAAAAAAAAAACAGGTGCTATAAAAAATTTTGTGTTTTTATAGTTACTTAGTCTAGCTGAAAAGCAACCTTCTGCATATGTAAATCCTGTTATCTCATAAAATAAAATAAAAATATATTTTTATAAAATTTTAGGGTACCAAGGATTTAGTTTTGTATTAAAAGATTGCAATGCAGATTTGACTATTTTTTTTTGAGATGAATGATAGTATCTTTTGCCACCAATCTTGTTGAATTTACTATCAAACTCTTTATTATTAAGACCTTTAAGGGGGTTAAGTTATTTACTTATTACTTATTTTTCTAGGTTTAGTAATAAAGATAGGAGCTACCATAGCCAATAATAAAATAATACTTATAATAATTAACCAAGAACCACCATAAGTATAAAGACCTTGACCAATAGCTTCAATTTGTGAGAAATTAGTAATAGTAGTATCAGCAATAGTTGGATTTATTGCAATATGTACTACATTATCTAGATTTAAATTACTATTTAACAGTAAACTATTTAAAATGTTAATTAGATTTAAAAAATTAGAGATAAAGGATACATTATCAATAGGAAATGGAATTATAGTATAGATTTCGTATATAAATAAAACACCTATTGAAAATGCTAATGGTAAGTTTTTTGTATATTGATGACTTGTTTCTAAGATATCTGTTAATTTGATGTTAAGAAGCATAATCACAAATAAAAATAATACTGCTATGGCTCCAACGTAAACTATTATATAAGAAATACCTATAAACCCTATACCTAATAATATTAAATATCCTGCAGCATTTACAAATACTGAAATTAAGAAAATAACTGCTATTACAGGATTTTTAGATGTAATAACTAATACACTAGAAAATAGTGCGGCAAAGGCTAATAAATCAATTAAGAAATTTTTCATATTTTATTTAAATTTTATTTGACCGAATACATATATCATAAAATAAAAATATATTTTTATTTTGTTTTTATATTTCTAGTTTGGTCGTAAACAAGATATATCAAGTAAGTTTAACCTAAAAACATTTTATTTTTTTTTTTATTTTATTTTAAAAATTTAAGGGTTTAACCTCGATCATTAATAATGATTAATGGACTCTTTTAAATAATATCAATAATAATATCATATAACTTAATACATATAAACATATTGTTAAATAACAATAATAAAATATATATCCAAAGTCTAAAAAAATTAGAATATTAGGTATTAACAAAATAAGGGGGAAATTAAAAAAATTTATGTCCAATAGATACAGTAAAACTGAAAGCCCCTCTTTTATTTTTTTGAGTTAATCTAGCTGTACTAACATAATTAGATTTACTTCGAGCTAAACTACCGTATTGAATTTTTTTAACTGTTCTTCTAGGTACAATTTTACCTCTCATCAATCTACCACCTAATTTAATGTTAACACCAGTTAATATTGTAGCAAATCTACTAAATTTATTTAAATTACTTCTAAACATCATTTTATGCGATTGATGTTTTAAAAATCTTCCTATAATTCTAGAAAAAGAATTTCTTCTAAATAAACCTAATTTACCTAAAATGTTAATTAAAATTTGACTATTATGACTAACTGAATGTAATTGAGTTAATTCTAATTTGACCGGTTTTTTATAATAATGACTTAATTTAGCACTTAAACCTTGTAATTTATTGATATTTAAATCTAAAAAATTTTTGTCAAAAAGTTTTTTATTAAGAACAAAATAAAATAAGTTAATAATAACATTCTTAGGTGTTATTAAATAACAAGGTCTACTTATAACACTATTCATTTCAAAGAATGAATATTCTAATATTTTAGATACATTTTTATTTAATATTTTTGAATTTAAAGTTTTTGAATTAAATTCATATAAAGTATTTTGAGTTTGAGCTAAAGGTATATCTAAAGTACTAAAAGATTTTAAATAATTTTGAACAACAGTTTGTAGTTCATCTTCTTCTTTTTTTTTTGGAATGTAAGATAACATGTCTATTTTATCGTAATAAGATGTTTTTTGTGAAATAGGTTTTATTTCTTTACTTATTATTTTTTTACTATTTAAAATTATTTCTTCTTTATTTTGACTATCTTTAATTAATTGTTTATTATATTTAGCTATTTCTAATACTGGTGATATATCCATTCTTTTTCTTTTTATTAGTGTTGGTGTTTTATAATTATTTGATTTTAATGTTGGTAAATCTATAGTAGAATATTGATTATTAATTGGTAAGAAAAATTGGTTGTTTTCCATGTTGATTGACTTATTAATTAACGTCGGTTAATTTGTTTATTACTTTTCATTACGGAGCTATTAAAAAATAGCTACTTTATTTATCCATTAGATTCATGGTAATATACATTCGTTTCACCTTTTCCACTAATAACTTAGTAGTGAATATAATGTTTTATATAATATTTATAATATTGATAAATAAAGTTTTAAGCTAATAGATAATTAATAATTTATTTTTTATTTAGCTTTATAGTGGATATATACTCTTTTAAAGTATATTTCTAATGCAAATATTAAATAAAGGGGGAGGATTATCATAATATAAAAATATATTTTTATATTAGGGAATAGAAAATTAATAAAATTATAAATCCTTTACTTTAACAAATGGGCTAATAAATTTATTATTCCTATTTATTAGATATATACGTGTGTAAATCTATACCTAGTGATTCATAAGGAATGGAGTGTGTTAATAAAAAATGTAAGCCAAAAAGTAATTGAAATAAACCACACAATATGAATAAAGGTAAAATAAATGAACTTAATTTACCTAAAAATAATTGATATCTTATGAATAATATTATAAATTTATTGTTAAATTTGTTTACTAAATAATCCTTATTATAAATCATAAAATGGATTACTAAGTACACAATAAATAAAATAATTGTAGAAATTACTACAATTAATAGTAAAATATAAATAATTAATTGTTGTCCAATTAAATCATCTAAAAATCCCTCTACTGGAACTGAATGAGTAATGTTCAATAAAAATGAGTTTAATTGATCAGTAATAAATTGATAGATAGAACTACCGCTATCATCACCTAAAAATTTGTTACCTTGGTTTGATAATTGTTTTTCAGCTTCTTCACTAGCTTTATTAAATATTGGATTTAAATCTCTATCAGCTATTATTCGATTATCTGGTATCAATGGCCATTTTCCAGTTCTTTTCCATTCTGATACAGAATACATTAATTTATTAAAACCGTTAGGATTTTCAATAATTTGACTAAAAACAGACATAGGTACAGTCACTCCTAAACTTGCCATAGCGACCGTTGCTCTTACTCTAGGACTTCCTGGTGTAAATCTATATGCTCCTACTGCTGCAGCTAAACAAGCCCAACTCTGAGTTGTACCTGAAGGCCACCATCTTTTTAAATTTAAAGTAGGATCTTGTGATGTATGATTGTTAACACTACTACTAGTATCATTAACCATCATAATAATATCAAAATTTAAATCTGTAAAAAAATAGGTTATTATTATTAGTAAAGCATTTAAAAAAACTAAAATTAAACCACTAATAATAACTAATAAACTTAAAAATTTTCCTGGTGAATTACAAAATCTTTGGAATTTATCTGAAAAATAACCTTTATTTGAAATAAAAATTATTAAGATTGATACAATTAAAGTAGTGATGTATAATAATAAATCAAGAGTAAGAAATGATAAAATTTGCATAGTAAAAATACCGTCATAAATATTGTTATTAATTAAAGAGGAAAAACTGTTATTGATAGTATATATTACGTCTAATAATTGAGAAATGGTTGTGACTTGGAATAATCCACTATATATACCTATACCTGATCCAATTGACTGAATATAGAAAGCATTAAATGCTAATGCTCCGGCATAAATAAATATTATAGAAGATATTCTTACATATAAGATACTTCTTATATTTTGAGATATGGATGGTAGGGCAATTGCCACTATTAAAATTAAGATACTTAAAAAGATCATTACTCCTTGTTTTTATCATTTATAGACCATTAGACTTTATATCTTCTAATGTGCCCTGCTTTTAAAATATTAGAGTATAAACAAGTAAATCGGAATAGAGAGGAGTCGAACCTCCAAGGGTATTACCCGAACAATTAGCAATCGTTTTAACTTACCAATGAAAACTATTCCTCAAATAAGATTAAATTATACAATATATATATATATTAAAAAAAATAGCTTCTTTTAAGCAAAATTTTTATTACTTTAAAAAGATTAACTTTATTTGGGATACATATGTATCATTTTTCTAAATAAATTATTTATAACTTTATAAAAACATTATAAAATTTTAATGATAGTAATTGGCTTAATTTATTGTATCTATCTTTATCTTTAACTGAGTTTTTTATAATAAAAATCAATATTTAGTATAGGGGTAAATATTTTAATTTAGTTAAAAAAAAAACTATGACTATGTTATTATTATATTTAACAGTCTTAAAATTAAGATTTATTATTTAATTTTACAATAAATAATCTAATAACTTGTTGTAAAGTAAATAAAGGTAAAAAATATTTAGATAAAATGTAAATTACTACAAATAATACTACAAATGAAAAGTATAATTGATTTAAAAAGTAAAAGGGAATTAATTGTGGCATATCTTAAATGAAATAACTGGGCTCTTATCGAAAAATTTAAGAACTATCTCTTGCTCGAAGCAAACAAAATAATGAGATACTGATTCTTTTAATGTCTTATCTTATAATGAATAATGATCTATTATAATTATTTAGAGTGAAATATTTAAATAGAGAGATGCCTACTCTTCATGATTCCAACTATAATCTATTTTTATTAACTCTAAGGCTCCATTTACACTTTTATTTTCTCAATTCCCAATAATTCCAATTTTCCATAAAGAAGATCTAAAATTTATTGAAAAACCATCAGTATTAATCATTTTATCACAATAAATTGATGTCCAAGTAAAGCAATTTACTATCAAAAAAGAGTACCTATCTCATAAAATAAAAAAATATTTTTATTTTAGGGAATTGGGGAAAGTAGAAGATAGCCGCAACCACCCTAAGTCCAAGAATTCGAGGTAAATTTAAATATAAAAAACTGAAATTGTTTTAAATGTTTATTCTAAAACTGGGTTAAAAGATCATATCTAATTATGGCTGTGACAAAAAATCCTCCTACGACTAAGCCACCGACTATAACCCCTAATAAGAAATAATGATTTGTATTAAATAATAAGTTAATGGTATATAAATTGTATGTTTAATTTTTTGGTTGAGTTAATTTAAAAACTATAAGATTATAAATCTTATTTTTATAAACAGGGTATATCTATAAAATAGTTATTTTTATGGATATCACTTAATAAAGCTTGGAACTCTCTATCAAAGAATTTTTTTTTATGAAGAGATACTTTTTTATATTAAATTTTTAACTTCAACTTATAAAATTATAAAAAGTTTTTAAATCTATACTATTCATAAAATAAAAATATTTTTTTATTTTAGGGAATTTATACCGGTAATTAAAGGGGCCATATTAAATATATATTGCTATTACTATGAATATTGTAGCTAAAATGATTTTAGGGGGTTATAGGTTTATAGAGAACTAATAACAAGATCAGTACCACTGTTTGTAGTAAAAAACAAAGGATAGTATTTTTAATTACCATTTCTTTAATAATATAAACGTCTTTCAGTTTACTCATACTATGTAATTCCATAAAATAAGATTTTACAAAAGCGGGTGTATATTTTTTAAAATGGATGGTATCAACTCTAGTGTACTTATTCATGTAATATAAAGTAAGTAAATTGTATATTAATAATAAATTAGTGAATAATACTCCTATAATTTTTAACATAGTAAACATTTGTAAGTTTAAAAACGATAAAGTGGGTATAGAGCTATATGGTAATAATACTACAATTATTATAAATATTAATAAAAAAATATATTTACCATAACTATTATTATTTATTTTATTAGATAATAAGGTAAAAATAGAGATTGATTTATCCTTATCATTTATTCCACTAATCATAGTATTTATAGATTTAGATCTATTATTTTTAATAGCATAACCTATACCCATAAGACCCTTCACTATTTCCCTAATATAAAAATATATTTTTATTTTATGATATGATGCGGCGGTAGTATTAAATATAAATACTTGTTTAGCCCGCATTTGTAAATAAGCCAATCTTAATGATTCATCTTTAAGAGTGTTAGGATCAACAAAAGCTGTTTTAGCATGTAAATAAACTACTGCTTTATACAATAATAAACCACCGGGTACCCCATAAGTAATTAAATCAGGGTTTTCTTTATAGATTCTAATTAGTTTTTCAATGTATTCTTCAATTGAATTTACATCTATAATCATTTTACCATTGGAGTATGCTATAACTTTTCCCCCTGTTTGAGATATGATATTATTTTCAGATAAGATTTTATCAACAGTATTTTTAAATCTTAAATCATTAGATAGTAAGTTGGGATTAGTCATATCTACTATTCTATTAATATTATTTTTATTTGTAAATAATGGTAGAAGTGGGGTAAATAGATCTGCATTATCTTTATTTACATTTTCTACCAATGAATTTAAACTTTGTTCAATTATTTCTTTTTTTTTTCCTAATGGTTTGTTAGACAATTGAGGGAATGCTTCAGCAAATGGAGTTATAGTTGCTTCTATATATTCTGATGCCGTCATTGGTTCAGAGTGATCTAGCATTTCTTTAAAATCTATTGCGTCCTGTTCTGGGTTATTAGATAATGGAGGTACATTAGCATTTAAAACCTTAGAACTGTGAAAACTTTTTTTATTGTTTATTCTAGTTTTAATTAAATTTGTGTAAACTAACATTAATGTTTCATGAGAAACACTATCATTGATGATAAAATAAATATTATTATTAATGTAAATTAAGACGTCAAATATTAGATTTATGGTTGTGACTTGGAATAATCCACTATATATACCTATACCTGATCCAATTGACTGAATATAGAAAGCATTAAATGCTAATGCTCCGGCATAAATAAATATTATAGAAGATATTCTTACATATAAGATACTTCTTATATTTTGAGATATGGATGGTAGGGCAATTGCCACTATTAAAATTAAGATACTTAAAAAGATCATTGCCATATCTTTTGGAATCGAACCAAAAACAACAATTTTTTTTTAAACAAAAAATTTATTAAAGAATAGAATAAAAGTTGTTCTACCATTAAACTAAGATAGGTCTTTCTATTAGTTATTAATTTTATTAACATAAATCCAGTTAAACTTATGTTTTATCTTAAGTCGTATTGTATATTTTTCAATATGAGGTTACAACCTCTTTATCATAAAATAAAAATATATTTTTATTTTGGGGAGGGTTGTATTAATATAAAGAATACATTTTTCATGTAAAAAAAATAGGACCATCTTTTTTATTTTTATAGGGAAACGATAATTTTATAATTTAAATCTTTTTTTAAGATTAAAAAAAGGGAAGATTATCTTATTTTTTTCTTTTTATAAATAATTTATCATAAAATAAAAATATATTTTAGGGGGAAGAAACTTTATAAAAAAATAAAAATTAAAACCTAAAGTAAGGTGCTCAAAATAAAATAAAAATATTAAATAAAGCGATATGGGGAGATTTATAAATTAAAATTTAAATGAATATTAAAACTAAATATTTAAAAAAAAAATATAAGTATTAACACTATTTTACATAAGGTATGGGTGTCGGACCATTATAATCTGTTAAATAAAATCTTTTGTAAGAATATTTAAAAATAGTTTTATTATTGATACATTTTCTTAAAGTATATTACGGGTTTTGGGGTCTAAACCATTTAAAATTTATTTAATTAACTAACTTAATGATTCAAAAAGTAAAGTTGTATTAGTATCTAGTTTAACTAATTCTACTTTTTTGTTCTTCCTTTACTTAAGGGATTTTGTGCAAAAAGTTAATTTTTTGATTCTTTTCAAATAAAATAAATGCAAAAAATTTTTTTACCTAAAATAAAAATATATTTTTATTTTATGAGATTAGGGGTAGGGGGATATTGAGTATTTGTTATATCCTTAGCCAGTTAACATTTAGTAATTAAATCCTGTTATTATTTATGTTAGATTTTATTTATTTAATCTTAGCTAAACCTTCAACAGTTAAATGAGCTTTAGCTTGTATTAAATTAGCAGCGGCAGAAAAATCTATAAGATCTTTTTCTTTCACAGTGCTAATAGGATACTGATTAAAGAAAGGAATAATTTTATTAATGTAATCTGGGGGACAACAAAATCGCAAGCTAAACCAGTTGATCTGATTTGAACTTTACCACAACCTAAATATTCAGCAATAACACCTAACAAATGAGCATCTCTGATATGCTGAGTTATCCTGAATCTAAGTCCTACTTGGTATCTAGAACCTCTTTATCATAAAATTAAAATAAAAATATATTTTTATTTTATGAGGAATGGAGCCACAATTCAAAAGATGGTCTAATTTGCCAGTTATTTGAATCTTTTCTTTTGGAAACAGATACAATAAATTAACCTTCAGCATCACTGAAACCAGTGACCCACATAGGGTTTAAAGGTTTATTTATTCCAAAAATTGGAGACCATAGAAATCCCCCTATAAATTAAATTATTAATTGTTAAATTTTCACTACTAAGCCTGAAAGCTATCTAACCAGGTCAAGTAATCTTGAATTGATACTGCTTCTATTGCTATTGGCATGAAACCATGGTACACTCCGCAAATTTCAGAACATTGACCGTAGAAAGTACCAGTTCTTTCAGCTAAAATAGAAGTTTGATTTAATCTACCAGGTACAGCATCAATTTTTAATCCTAAAGAAGGGACAGCAAAAGAGTGGATAACATCAGCACCAGTAACAATTAATCTAATATGTGTATCAGTAGGAACAACTACTTTATTATCAACATCTAATAATCTAAATTGGCCTAATTCTAAATCTGAGTCAGGGATCATATATGAATCAAATTCTATTGATTCACCACTAACATTAATATAATCACTATATTCATATGACCAGTACCATTGGTGCCCTACTACTTTAATTGTCACAGTAGGAGAAATTACTTCATCTAATAGATATAATAATCTAAATGAAGGGAATGCAATAGCAATTAAAATAAAAGCCGGTGTAATGGTCCAAATTAATTCTATTAATGTTCCGTGGTTAAGATATTTATGTACAATAGGTGAATTATTATTATTAAAGTAATACATTATTGAACCTATTACCCAAAATACACTTACACATATGACTACTAAATAGAAGAAGATAGTATTGTGTAATTCTACTATTCCTGTAAATCCTGGTGCTGCACTATCTTGAAATCCTAATTGCCAAGGTTGTGGTGCATCGTTATAAATTGTATTAAAAATTGAAAAGAAATTTAACATAATTGTAATTAATTCATTTATTTAATGATTAAATTTGAACTTAGTATATTTTGCTCTCTATATTTTATTTATATTCAATTCATATAAAATTTGAAGTGTTTTATACCTTGTCTCCCTAAAATAAAAATATATTTTTATAAAATGAGACTATCATGATTAAAACCATTGCTTAATTTAATAAATTAAAGGCATCCTAAGTTACATCTTAAAAATAAAACATCTTTTTTATTAAGGTATAATAAAAATAAAGGAGAATTGAACTCACTAATATATTTATAATTTTTTTAATATAAATATATACTTAAACCATTAAGCAACCTTATTTCTAATTATTAAAACATCTATCATTAAAAAAAAATATATTTTTTTTAACCATTATTATGAATTTCGAAGATTCTTGTTTTAACCATTAAACTAAAGATGCTTATAAATCAATAAAAATTTATAAAAGCAACCATTATCATAAAATAAAAATATATTTTTATTTTAGGGAATACGAGTAAAGAGACTTGAACTCTTAAAACAATGAAAACCTAAGATTCACTCGGCTACCAATTTCGACATACTCGCTATACCTTATAGAAATAAAAATAATTTAAATTTAAATGTTTTTTAAAATAAGAGGTGGGGGATTCGAACTCCCGGTCAATAATGTGTAAGATTACTGCTTTAACCAACTAAGCTAACCCCTTGAAATTTAATTATAGAAATATAGGGGGTTACAAATTAATTATTATCCAGCTGCACTTTCCAGTACAGCTACCATGCTATGACTTTTGAGATGTTACCCCAATGAATTCACTAAATCCAATAAGTTTATCATAATACTAAAATGCTTTACTTAAAGCAATGAGTTACTATGAAAAAAACATTACCTTACTCCAGTTTCCTCCACTAAAGGCTTCTTCCCAGCGACAGACAGTTAGTTCATCACGAAACTAGCTTCACCGTTGCGCTACTTATCAACGATTACTCGGAATTCCTTCTTCATGCCTCCGAATTACAGGAGACAATCCGGCTTATATTTAATATAAATAACTTTTTTTAATGATTAGCTCCTCTTTTATTGGGAAGTATCGCTTCACTTTGTAAAAGTTTTTGTGGCACGTCTATAGCCCAGAACATGAGGGCCATAACGACTTGTCTTAGCCCCCGCTAAATCTCTATCAGATTTATTAGTTATTAAGTGTAAATTAATAACAGGGATTTCGTTCGTTAGTGGAATTAACCTAATGTTTAACAACACGAACTGAAGACAGCCATGCAACACCTGTACTTAAGTATTTAAATTTTAAATACTCCTAATAATTTTCCTTCGACAAAAAATTTTATAGTTTGTATGCAAGTTCTGGTAAGGTTTTACGCGGATTATCGTATTAAATAACATGCTTCACTCCGTTTGCTTCGAGACCGACTAATTTTTTTGTTTTCTACTTTGCAGTAGTACTCACAAGGCGGAATGGTTATTGTGTTAACTTCGCCTCTAGTTATTTTAATTAAACTAATGACTACCATTCATCGTTTACAGAAAGGAGTACCGGGGTATCTAATCCTATTTCCTACCCTAACCTTCGTTTCTCAGCGTCAATCATTAGTGGAGAGTGGCCTTCGCCCTGAGTATTCTGCCTAGGATCTATGGATATCAGCCCTCCTCTAGGCGTTATACACTATAACCTCTTTTTGATTCTAGCTTTCAATGTAGATTACCCTTTATTTTTGCAATCGTAACCTTATAAAAGCTGCCTACAAACCCTTTACGCCTGTTTATGATGATTAACGTTTGCGTCTCTGGTCTTACCGAGTCTTCTGGCACCAGATTTGGACGACACTCATAGTAAGGTATTATCATTATTTTCCCTTACGACATCATGAATTTGAAAAAATTCTATGATTTCAGTTAGCTAGTTCACTCTTACGAGCATTGACTAATATTCTCGACTGCTGGTAGTGTTATTACTACTTGGGAGATTTCATCCCCAATGTGGCCAGAGGTTCTTTCAAACTTGACTTTTGATCGTTGGCTTGGTAGGCCGTTACCCTATCAACTACCTAATCAAATTAAATAGAATCATATAGCAGAAATTTTCCTTTACTTTATATCTCCTAGCTAAGAAGACTATAAGGTATCTTATTTAACATACTCACCTCTACACCTTATCCCCGGATCCCATTAATATTAAAAATATTAATTAATTAAGGACTTTGGAAACAACGATTTGCATGTCTTAAACTACTGAAAAACGTTCAATCGGAACCAAAATTAAATTCTTACTGAAATTTAAACTTAAACATTATCATAAAATAAAAACATATTTTTATAAAATTTTAGGGATGTATTAAGTCGTATTTTATGTGCTTAACGCAATGTTTACAGACTCTTTTATTTTAAATTTTTAACTTAAATATTTAAAACATTTTTTTTTATTTATTTTATTTCACTAAATTTCAACATATATCTAGCATCTCCTGTATTATAGTTTTTATCGTTATAACTTGAAAATTGAAGTTCAAAGATTTGACTATCTCCATTCATCATAAATGATAAGAAGAAAGCCCCTATCGTAGCTGAATCGACGTTTTTAATATTTAAAAACTTTACGAAATTATCAAAACTGTATATATAAAATGATGGTTCTTTCATTTGTTCAATGAAACTTTCCTTTCTAGATAAATCGTGATATAATCTCATATATACATCTTTCATAATGGTCATACCTATTGTTATACATGTATTAGTATAACCTTCACCTCTCATTATACATTCTCTACCTATTACTAATGCTACTAATGCTGATCTTTCATAGTTTAAGTATGGGTGCAATGTCCCATATCTTCTTCTTAGTAAATCTTGTTTAATATCACCCTATCATAAAATAAAAATATATTTTTATTTTAGGGGACGATATTAACTTTTTCTAAGACTTTTTCCATGATATCATGTGTTTGATGAGTTAAATCTTTAGCAATGTGATCTCTATCTTTATAGTACTCTAAACTAAAATCACACCATTTCATTTCCATTTCATATTGTTATTTTCTAAGATCTTTAGCATGTTTATATTTACTCATTTTATCAAAAAAGTCTTTTTCATTTTGATACTTAAACAAAGCTACTTCTCTACTACTACTATAATTTCTTTTATTTTGAAATGGGGTTATACTTTTTTTCACACCTTTGATATTTCTAGGTTTATCTTTTACTAACATTTTTCCTTCAATTAAATTATTTATCATTTTGTATACAACTTCTTTTTGATCTTCTTTTACTGTTATACTTATATAACCTGAGTATAATCTTACATCAAATAATTTATTAAAGATTATTTCCCATCTTACTTTAGAATCAATTAATTTTACATGTTCTGAGAAAAGTCCTTCTATATTATAATTCCCTAGGTTTTTCATTTCCTTGAAAAGATCGTAATTAGACATAATAATATGAATTAATTTTCTATGATTAGCTCTAAAATTAATTCTCCATTGATATTCTTTTCTTTCTCTTTCGTATAAGTTTATAAAATGATTTTCATGTCCCATACTTACATTTAATATATAGGTTACATAATTAGCCAATCTCCATTCTAAAGGAGACAGTAATTCTCTTTTTGTATGGGAACCTCCTGTTAATATTTTACCATGATACTGAAATTTAAATTTTAAAAATGTCCACGGTACATTCCAAAATATAAATAGAGTATCTCTATCATATAAAAATCTTAAGCCTTCATTAAAGAATTTTTCTACTGGCATAAATGTATATTTAATATACGGTGCACTACTACTTACTACTACTTCTTTATCCCCTATAGATGAGGGATTCACTAATACAACGTGTAAACTTTTTATACCGTACCATCCACATTGTCTTACTACTTCATTTCTACCTTTTAGTAAATCCAATATAGGTCTAACATCTAGATAAGCTTTACTTATTACAAATCTTTCAATATCATCTAATTTATAATCTATATTTTCTCTTTGGAATACTACTAAAGTAGCGGGATAAGATACACCTAATAGATTTTCAGTTACAGGTTTACCTAAATCAGATTTATCGTTATTCCATTTAGATGAATCTACATAGTCGAAATGTATACCATCTTTTATTAGGGCAGTTAAAAATGTAATTAGATTATCTCTTTTTTCAGAGTTACTTAAGTTTTTCATATTTTGATATTTTTAATTTTTTTGAGAATAGATATATAACCTATTAAAATTCCCCTAAAATATATTTTTAGAGGGAGGGGGTAATATTAAATTACAGATACTACATCTTGTTACTAAAGTCTTATTTTATTTATTAGAATATAATTTAATAATAAAGTTTCCACCTGTCAAAAGGTAATACAATTTCAAAAATATTGTATACCTTCTACTTATATAAAATCTAGAATATTGCAAATTCAAAGTATTCTAATTTCAATTAGAGAAGGGGCTATAAAACCAAATTATCTTATCTAAGAAACAATTCCCTAAAATAAAAAATATATTTTTTATTTTATTTTATGATAATATTTTTAGAAGAAGGGCTAAAACCTTCATCAACTCTATATAATTACAATAATAATTACTATCTATTCTAAAGTTTTCACTAAAATAAAAATATATTTTTATAAAATGATTAAGTTATACATTTTTAATAGAAAACTAATAGATTTAAAAATATGCCTAAGAAACTAACTAACACTATAAGAAAAATATTCCACATTAAATAATATCTTTGAAATCTCATTCTCAATTTAAAGAATAATTCCAATCTAGGATATTTTTCTTCAAATTTGAAGAATTTAATAATTTCATTAGCAAAGAAAATAGAAATAATGTTAAATAAACATAATAATATAAATATAAATGTTAAAATGTGTACAAATGCTGATTCCTCTAATAATGTTAAACTATCTAAGAAATCATATAAAACTTGTAGATTTAAATCGGAAATAAAATTATTTTTTCCATTATTAACTCTGTCTAATATCTCAATTACTGTATCTGTTGATTTTTTAACACTTTCAAGTGCTGTTTCTACAAGAATTCTGCTATTTTCATCTAAATCTTTTAAAGTATTAGCACTAGTTATAGTATCATCAAGACTTTTTCTAACTATAGTTTCATCTTCTGGAGATAGGCTAGTATTACTTTGACCTTCGTTTTTAAAACATTTTTTCATTTCTTCTCTAATTTCACGTAATAATTTCACCGCCCCTTCCATATTTTCATCTCTTTTTCCTTGTAATTCTGCTTCAGCTTTTATATTACTTCTATCTAAAATTTGACCGCCATAATGATGTGCACTTACACCAACTACTACTGCTACCCCACCTTTTAACATATCTAAGATTCTTTTTCTTGCCATTGTTTTATATTTTTTTTCAATTATAGAATAGATATAAAACCTATTAAATTTTCCCTAAAATAAAAATATGTTTTTTATTTTATGAGATAGGGGGTGAAACATTTTCTTTTGTTAATTAAATTCGGTTATACATTACTCGTTTCACCGATACTTTTATATTTATATTTAAACAGTATAAATTATATATTACAAATAATATTTTCTAGTTTATTAACATTTATAATAACATTGTACTTTTTTAGGTTTAATAATGGTGTACATTTTTGGGTAAGCATCACTCCCAATAATTTATAATATTTTATAATGTATTTAATATTACCGGAAAACTCTACAAATAAAAAAATACCCTTTTAATAATACTGGATAACCTAAAAATCTCCTATGAAAATTTAAATTATTAACTTTACTATTCTACATATTTATTAACTTAAGAAGTAGTTATAGCAGCAAAGTCTATTGTTTTTAGTTCAATCTTGAATAAACAATGAAACAGATAAGTAAACTTTTCTCCCCTTAAATATGATATAAAAAAAAAATAGGGGGAAACTCTCCAAGATATATTAAATCAAAACTTTTATTAAACTGTTTATATGGTAAAATGGGTATGAGTCCTTATCTGGAACAACACTCATTATCATAAAATAAAAATATATTTTTATTTTAGGGAAATTGAATATAAATTTTAATAAAAATAAATATTATGGTAAATGGGTTGTTAATTAAAAAAAATCTTTAAGGATTAGGTTACTAATTATAATGAGGATACATATTTTAAATATTTCAATAATTTAAGATAAAACTAGTAAATCTAATATGATACCAATAAAACATATAAAAAACATATAGAAAACGTTCCACATTAAATAATATCTTTGAAACTTAGCTCTTATTTTTAAGATAGTAGAAAGTGAGGGATACTTATTTTCTAAATCAAAATATTTAATTATTTCATTTCCAAAAAATATTATTAAAATATTAGTAATAGAAATCAATAACAATATTGATATTAGAAAATGTAAGAAAGCTAATTCTTCTATTAATGTTAAACTATTAAGGAAATCATAATAACCATTAACACTAAAATTAGATATGAAATTATTTCCAGATTTTTTAATTTCAGCTAATATTTCAATTAATTCATTTAGACTTTTATCCATTTTGGCAATTCGTTCACCAATTATCATAAAATAAAAATATATTTTTATTTTAGGGAATTTTAGCTTCTTCAGATAAATTACTCGTATTTGAAATATTGCTATTAATTGCTTCATGTTGTTCTTTAATAATTTCTACTGCTTTGCTTTTTCAATACTTTTAGTTTGATCATCATTTGCTTTTATACCTTTGTTAAACATACCTGTACCCTCTTCATAAATTTTATTAACTTTTCCACCTAATTCATTTAATGCTTTTTTAATTTCATCCATTTTCCTATCTAAAATTTGACCGCCATAAATATCTGCTGAAACACCTATCATAAAATAAAAATATATTTTTATAAAATTTTAGGGATTACTCCTATCCCAACTTTTAACATATCTAAGATTCTTTTTTTGCCATTGCTTTATATTTTTTTTCAATTATAGAATAGATATTTTAACCTTTTAAAAGCTATAAATTAAGTACAAATATTTTTATATTTACACCTAACTTACTTATATTTAATTTAAATGGTTTTAATGAAACCATTATGGACTAGTCTTTTACAATAATAAATTCTACCTTTTCCTTTCTATAAAAATATATTTTTATAAAATGATTAAATTATAGGTTTTTATGCCTAAATTTAAGATAATCAATTTAACTAATTACCTTGTTCCTGAAAATTAAATTGTTAAAGTATAAAGTACTGGGTTTCACTTTATACTTAACCCTCCCCTCTCTCCTATTTCCTCTCCCTAAAATAAAAATATATTTTTATAAAATGATATGAGGGGTGGAGAGCAGAGGATAGAGGGGTAATTCCCTAGTGGAATCGAACCACTACATAAAGTTTCGAAGACCTCTGTTCTACCAATTAAACTAAGAGAAGTAACTTATTTATGAAAAGGAGGGCTAATGATTAACTCAATTTCCCTAAAATATATTTTTATTTTATTTTATGATAATTTCCAGTGATCTACCAAATATTACTTATTTAGAATAGGTAGGTATTATTCCTATATCCGCCATGAAGAATTAGTTACCTCCTAATTTCTTAAAATTTAAGAACAAAGAATAGAGCTAAATTGAATAAAGCCTTTATTAAAAAAAAAATTTTTTTTATTAAATTTAAACTCTTTTATCATAAAATAAAAATATATTTTTATTTTAGGGGAGGCGTTCTATATTTATTTGATAAATGTTTTTTAAAAAAATTTAAATATCTATTCTTAATAGTTACTTCTGACAATAAAACCTTAAAATAGATATAACATATTTTAAGATAAAGAGGGAGGGGGAAACAATTTACCATTTATTTTTGATTAGGATAAAGAGCAAATAATAAAGTAGCTAAATAAATGATAAATAATCTATTTTCATTTAAAATAGAACTATCTAATAAAATAGGTGAGAATACTAAGAATACTAATGATAATAAACCAATAGTAATATATAATGAATATGTTGTAATAACTCCAGTATCTAATTTTCCGATATTAATACCAGTTTGATTTAAAGTATTACTTAAACCATAAGGACCCACAAATTCAATTACTCCTCTATCTAATACTTTACTTATAAAGTAACCTAATTGTAAACCTCTTCCAATAAAGTAATGGTTATATATTACATCAAATAAATATTTACCATTTAAAAAAGTATAAATTTTTCTAGTAATAGAACTTTCCATAAAAAATAAATTAGGTGTAAAGTGATATAGATAAACAGCTAATACTGCTCCTAATAAAGATAAAATTGTTGGTAATAATTTAACTATTCTATCCATAGAGAATTCTGCTTCTACAATAGTAATATGATTTGGCTGAATAAAAATAGAGTTACCAAAGAAATCAGTTCCTATTCCTACAAATAAATCCGAAAACACAAAACCAAAGAAGATACTAAATAAAGCTAAAACAAATAAAGGTATAATCACTGCTAAAGTAGCTTCATGTGAATGTAAATAAGATATTTTAGGTCCATTAGGTTTTGTTAAGAATACTAATGAAATTAATCTAAATGAATAGAAAGCTGTTAAACCTGCAGTTAAACTACCCAAAATAAAGGCAAATGTACCTTCAAAACTATATTGTGCAAAAGCTAATTCAATGATTAAATCTTTACTATAGAATCCTGTTAACCATGGTGTAGCTAATAATGATAAAGTACCTACTAACATAGCTGTATAGGTAAATGGTAAGAAATTGATTAAACCACCTAATCTTCTGACATCTTGTTGATCAGAGAAACTATGAATTACAGCTCCTGCTCCTAAGAATAATAATGCTTTAAAGAAAGCATGGTTCACTACATGCATTAACGCAACATTGTATTGACTAAGACCTACAGCCATTACCATATAACCTAATTGACTTATAGTACTGAAAGCAATTATTCTTTTTAAATCATTTTGCACTAAACCACATGTAGCAGCAAAGAAAGCTGTAGATGCCCCTACTAATGTTATCACTAATAATGCAGTGGAACTATATTCTAATATTGGTGAACTTCTAACTAATAAATATAACCCAGCAGTAACTAGAGTAGCTGCATGAATTAATGCTGATACCGGTGTAGGCTTTTATGTTAACAGCAAATTTCTTTACTGATCGGACTATGTCATCTTCACTTTTAAAATATGAAGCTTCACGTGTAGTCTCTGAGGATCCTACTCTCTTTTCCCATAAAATAAATATATATTTTTATTTTTGAAAGATTTGGTTTCCTGCTGATTGTCCATTGTAGTATCTTTAAGATTGTTACTAATAATATATTAATATTAAAAAATATATTTTGTAATATTACAAAGAATGAGTACTTAAAGCTTTAGGGGGTTCCAGCATATAGTGAAGTTTAAGGAGGGCCCTACACATTACAATTATATTCCTAATTTATATAAAAAATCTTTATGCATATACGGTTTTACTAAGGAAATTACTCTATCCATACTAGTTTTAGATATTCTGATTCTATAACTATCGTTAATTTTATCTCTTACTTTCAAAGTTGATTTAATATTTAACTTTTCTAACAATGATTGAAGAATTATACATTCTTCCTTAGTAAATGACTCTGTACACAGAAGAACTGTCTTAGTTCTACCATATGAGTCAAAATAACCATCATCCATTATCCAATAAGCTAAAGATATTTCTGAAAACATTATCATAAAATAAAAATATATTTTTATTTTAGGGAAGATATATTTAAAGGAACAATTTTTATGAACTTGTTTTTCTCAACACCCCATTTATACCACAAACTGTGTAAAGCTGTAAATAAAGGATGTGTCTTAGTATTATAATGATATTGAGTTATTTCTTTACCTCTATGTTGAGGAAGTAAAATATTCGGATAAGCATAAAATTTTGTTTTAGTAAATTGACTATAAATTTTATCATTAAGATGATGTAAATAATTTAAGGAATAAACATCCATTGTCATGGAATATCTACCTTCGCCTTTATTCTCTTTAGGAAGACTAATAGAACCATCACCTAACATATTACCAGTAATGGAATATAAAGTAGATGTAGGGATAGAATGAATAATAGGTAAAATAGAGGCACATGGTGCCATATCATATGAATAATCAGAATAAATAAGACAAAATATAATATAAATATAAATATAAATGAAAATGAAAATACAATGTTTAAAACCCTCCATTGAACCAGGTAACCAACTATGTAATGGTATTTGTGCAGATTTAGCCATAGCACCACTTAATAATAATAAACCAATAATATCAATAGCTGTACTATTCATAAATGGAGCCAAACTAAATAATGTTGAATAATTTAATGATCCTAATAATGCAACTAATGCAAAGAATCCTATACTTAATCCCATATCCATGGCAATCAAATTTATCGTGCAATTAAATTTTGGGGTATTTTCTTTTTGTGTTCATTCTATCTTTGATTATTTTGATTTTTGTAAACCCTTCAGGGCTTAGATGTTTACCTTCACCTATTAAAGTAGCTATTTCACAAAAATCTTGAAAATCAAATTGTTTGACCCCCTGAATTGAATGGGCTTTAAAAATAGGAATAATAAAATTATTTATGTCTACAAATTTCCCCACTTTAAATACTGACGCATTTTCACTGTGAGAATAAACGGAACCACATTTCATATATTTAGCAATCATTTCTAATAATTTTTTGTCTCTACAATGTTGCGATATTTTAAATGTTAATTGAATTATTTGACCTTTTTTATTTGAATTCGATTTTGAAATACTAACTAAAAAGCAACCTTCACCACTTGCAAATCCTGCAATCCAATACAAATTTGGAATTTCAGTATAATTAATAATTGGACGAGGCTCTGGATTATAATTAATAAATTTAGATTTTTGCAAACTAGATAAACCTAAGTTCATTGAAGCTCTAATATATCATAAAATAAAAATATATTTTTATTTTAGGGAATAATTTGTTGTAATCCTACTTCAGTCAAGTGATCCTTAGTATTAATAAGGTTAACAATTTGTTTAAACAAATAAAAATCAGCAGCTTTTTGAGATAGTAAAGGATAATTTTCAAAGTGTGGTATTATAATATGTGTTAAATCATGAAGTGAATTTACTCTAAAGCTTCCTTCACTTCGATTATTTTTGCTTATAATGTTTCCGCAGGCAAAAAATTCTTGCAATTGTAATAATAATTTTATATCCCTAGAATTTAAAGAGATTTGAAAGCTCGGTTTCACCGCCCAACCTAGTCTCCCTTTGATACGTTTATCTATATAAATAGATACACTGAAACAAGCTTCACCGTCGCAAAATCCAGTTACAAACCATGAATCTAATTTAGTGTTTTGAACTTGTGCATAGGCACTAGTATGAAAATATTTGGCAAATTTTAATTGTTTAGAAAGGATTTTGAATTGATAATTTCTTTCGAAACCCATTAGAGTATACCTTAACTTTGGTGAAATTCCAAACCAACTACCGTCTACTCGTTGCTCTTTTACAGCTTTGTTAGCTGACTTAGATCCGCGATAACCCATTTCATTTTCATTCATCTTATGACTTGTTACCATACCTGGGTTATTACACCAGCCACTTATAGCCTTTCGACTATAGCTTGGTATCATAAGCTTTAGGGTGTCCCCGGAGTTTGATAGTTTGAGGCACAAAAGAGAGATCCTACCTCTCAAAGCACCTACTCTATTCATAGTAAAGGCTAATATTGCTGCTTTATTGGCTTGTATTCTAGTAAACCAGAAGTTAATTAATAAATAAGAAACTACTCCAATCAAATCTTAAAATAAAGAAATTTAAATATGTTATTTATCTATAGGCCTATTTATGACACTGATAGAAAGCTTTTTTCTTTATTCCCTGTACATTGAACACCAATCAGGTTTTACTTCATGCCTTAGCATCGTTGTCAAATTAGGTAGAGACAATGATGAAGATTCTGACTATACATTAAGCACCATTTCAGGTACCCATTATTGAACTAGTCGATAGCGATTTGAAATGAAACCGACGATCTATAAAAAAGCTTATTAATTTTTAATCGTTTTCAATAATGTCGCAAAATTTGTTATTCACATTTATAACTCATTAAATATGAATGAATCTTTATTCTTCATTTCAATTTTCTAAAGATTTACAATTTTTACTATGGTATTAAATTAAAAATCTCCTAATTTATAATATAAAGAAGGTAACATATAACATTTAATAATGTTAGAAAAAGTAGGCATAGATTGACTAGATACATATAAAGTATATCCTTTATTTTTACCTCCGGAGTGTATTGCTACTGTAAGATTAAATTTATTTTTTAAGATTTCACATAATTGTGAAAGTTCTTTATATGTAAAACAATTAGTAGCTATTTTTGCTCCTTTTTTTAATTTACTCCCATCGCCCATAAACCATATAGCTAAAGCGAGGGGAGTTAAATATTGTTCTATAATTTGAGGTATTATTTTAACATATTTACCTTCTGAACACATATAAAACATATCATGAATCCAATTAAAACTAGAAAAAGTATAAGTATTTATACTATAATGAAAATAAATTTCTCCATTTTTTCTAATTCTTTTTTTTAGTTCAGGTTTATTAATATTACAATAACCCCTAGTTGATAAATAAGAATGAAACCACATTAAGTATTCTACATTTTTATTTGATTGTTCAAATTTAATTCTAGTCCCTATTCCTCTATTTCTTTTTTCTAATTGACCATCACCTAATAAAGAACCTATTATTATGGAAATTATATCTATATTATGAGGTCCTATTCTTTCTAAAGAAGTTATTCTTGTTTTATTTAATTGCTTAGATATATGCAACGGTAATGAAAATAAAACAAAATAAAATTCACTGGGACTCCAATATAGATTATTAAGATAATACCATTTAAGGCAATTTAATTTACCTTCCCAACCTACAAACATTACAAAATAATTAGCACCAGATACTAAAACTAACATAAAGAATGTGAATAATGATAAATAAGAAAAGAATCTTTGATTGTGCATGGCCATCAAATTTATCATGCAATTAAATTATTTTTTGGTTCTACCTTTATTCATTCCCTCTTTAATCATTCGAATTAAATTTAACCCTTCAATTGTTAAATGAGAACCTCCAATCATTAATTGAGCAATTTTACACCAATCAAGATAATCTAATATTTTTACCCCTTGCAAAGGATTTTTTTCAAAAAAAGGAATTATTATATTAGTTATATCCGAAAATTTAACTATTGTTAAAACAATTGCATCTTTTCCAGGATATTTATATATTGTTCCTGAACCTAAATGTTTAACTAATAACTCCATTAATTTGAAATCTCTTTCATGTTGACTTATTCTAAATCTTAATTGTACTCGAGTTCCTATTATATTAGATAATTGTTGGGTAATTCTTACATCAAAATTTCCTTCACCGCTTACAAATCCTGCTATCCAATTATTATCAGGAATGTTTTCAGTGTTAATAACTGGTCTTTTAACCGAAGAAAAGTTTAAAAACTCAGATTTTAGGAAATCAGATAAACCTAAATTCATTGATCCCTTAATATTTATTATTTTATTTAAGCCATCAATTGTAAGATGAGATTTACTCATCATTAGTGTTTTTACTTCTTTAAACAAAATAAAATCTGCTTGTTTTTGAGTTAATAAAGGATATTTTTCAAAATGAGCAATTAACCTTGTTAAATCTTTAATAGAATCAACTGAATAATTTACTTTATTCAAAGTTTTATTTATATGTATTGAACCAATACCTCCAAAAAATGTTTGGACTTGTTGTATTAAAGATAAGTCCCGCAAATGCATACCCAATTGAAATTTTGTTTGAACCCGCCAACCTAATTTTCGAGATTTATTTTTGTCTATTATAACTGAAAATGAACCTTCAGCGTCAATAAGACCAGTAATAAACCATGGGTTTATGTTACCGCGAGTTGATAAGGTAGAAAAACTTTTGCTATTTAATTGTTTAGAAGGGATTTTGACTTGATAATTTCTTTCGAAACCCATTAGAGTATACCTTAACTTTGGTGAAATTCCAAACCAACTACCGTCTACTCGTTGCTCTTTTACAGCTTTGTTAGCTGACTTAGATCCGCGATAACCCATTTCGTTTTCACTCATCTTATGACTTGTTACCATACCCAGGTAATTATTCTGGCCACTTATAATCTTTCGACTACAGCTTGGTACCATAAGCTTTAGGGTGTCCCCGGAGTTTGATAGTTTTACCCACTTATGTGTTTTCCCAGAACACTTAGCAGGATCTTCTGCCATATAATTAGTTGAAAAAATGTGAATTAAAGATGAAATATAAAGTACAGGAATAAACATTGAAACAGTTAACTGATCAAATAAGAATTCCCATTGAACACTTAATATTTCTGATTCTAGCCAAGTACTTAAATTAACTGAAACAGGAGAACCACATAATCCTACTTCATAAAATGCTAAAGTAGCTAAAATTGAAGATATTATTAAGCAAGTACATGTGATGATATGAGCACCAGTCACACCTATTTTTCTACCTAATAAACCTGATACAAAACTTCCTAATAAAGGAAAAATTAATATTGATAAATACATTATGTTCTTAAAGAGATACTTCCTCTCAATCTATAAAAAGCAACTAAAATACTTAAACCTATTACTGATTCCGCTCCTGCTATTGATATAATAAAAATACTAAAATTTTGTCCGATAGCATCGTCAAAACTAAATGAGCTTATTAACACTAATAAGGTGACAGCTAATAGCATTATTTCTATTGCTATTATCATTAATATAATGTTTTTTCTATTTAGGATAAATCCTAAAACACCAATTAAAAATAAAAATAATGATAAATTCATAAGTTTAAATATTTAGCTTATCCTTTGGGTACTTGTAATATGATAAGAAAATGGAGACTACCCCATTTTATGTTTTATTATTTTATAAATAAGGTAATTTTCTTTTTATACCTTTGATTTATTTATAAAATATAATTATATATTATTATCTTCATTATTTCTAAATATGCATAGCATAATATGATTTATAAATATATAATATTCTTTATTTTTTTTTAGTGAGAGATATTAGTTCCCACCCCAGTAATATACTGCGATGAATAAAAATAGCCAAACGACGTCTACGAAGTGCCAGTATAAGATACTTGCTTCATATCCAATATGGTGACTATTAGTTAAATGGTAATTTATTATTCTAAAGAAACCTACTGTTATAAAGATTGTTCCAATTATTACATGTACAAATTTGTTATCATAAAACATTTAATATTATTTCAACAACTTACGCTGTTGTTCAGACTATTTCATCAATAGATTTATCTATTGGAGGGTGTTCGTGGAAAGATTATTGTTTACATAGGCACTCACTTTCTAGTCGTTGAACCTTCAAATATTAGCCTTTATTTGCATATTCTATTTAATATTTATATAAAAACAAAATATGATTATTCTTAAAAACAAAGAAAATTTTATTAAAAATATGTGTTTTTAATTAGAATAATTATGTTTAATATAAGCTTGGCTGCAAATTGTCCTAACAATTAGGATTTCTATGCAATTAACCCTCTTTTCTCTCAAAATAAATAAAATTGTTAAATTTAAATCTATAAATTTTGTAAATTTGACCGTTAAGTAAATATTTTTTTATAGAATTTCTATCTATCTGTAATATTCTACTACATTCACTAATACTTGAAAAAACTAATACATTGTTTAAATTATCAATAGCCGTTATTCTTATTTTATCAGATACTAAATTTAAAGTATTTCTATAAAATCTTAATCCCCCATCTTATCATAAAATAAAAATATATTTTTATTTTAGGGAATGACATATGGTGAAGGAATATTAGATAATATTTGATACTTTTGATTAAAATCTATAAAGAATGGAGTTTTATAAGTTGATAATCTAAAATTATTCCAATTACTTATTATTTCTCTAGCTAAAGATTCACCTTCCGGTATAGTGTGATAACCATAATAATAAATATCAACTAAAATACAAAAATCATTAAAATCTTTTAATTTCTTACTATTTAATAATTTAGTTCTAGTAAAAAGCGAAACAATGACAATTTTTAATTAATGGATGTTGTTAAATTCTATTGTGACCACTTGCTTAGAATTATTTCTAGGTTTATAGGTATATATTTTACCAAATTGAAAATAGTCTACTATGGCCTTAAACAAAGGTAATTCTTTTACATGATTTTCAAATTTAAAAACAGGTCTATTAAGATGTGCTGAGAATGAAGCATCACCATCAACAAAACCACCTAACCAATATTTGTTTATTGGTGATAGAGCTGGGCTTGCCTTTCCCTAAAATTTTATAAAAATATATTTTTATTTTATGATAATAGATGGTGCCGAAGGTGCCGAAGGTGCCGAAGGAAGGATTTCTTATTTCATGGTAAAACTTTATCATTTCATTTCTTCCTCTTAAAATGGCCTTTGCTTTTAATTAAATTTACTGCTTTTTCAAATATTAAAAACTGAAAATATTTAGAACTTTTTAATGGAAGTAACTTAAAAACTGGGCAAATAATATTTATTAATGAAGCTTGATCATTGACAAAAAAATTACATTTGTTTTTCGAAATAGATATTTTACCGCATCCTAATTTTTTTTGTATTAACTTTAAAACTTCTAATTCGTCTAGATGAACACCTATTTGAAAAGTAAGTATTAAACTATTGTATTTATTACCTTGACTTGAGTAATTTCTTAAACTAATATTAAAATTACCTTCGGCATCTACAAAACCAGTAAGCCATTCATCATTTTATAAAAATATATTTTTATTTTAGGGAAAAATGGTGTATCTATTTTTTTAATATTGGTGTGAACTTTTCTAATATATACAGAATTTTTATTATTTATTTTGGTAGGAGCTAAAGTTATTAACCCATGTAAACCAGTTGAAGCATAGAATGTTGTACCAAATACTGAATCTGTTATAGTAAATGTAGCATTAAAATATTCAATATATTGTAAAGCAGTGAAAACAATAGCTAAGATAATAGTTAATAATCCTCCTATGATAGCTTTTTTTCTATCTCCTTTAATTAGAGCGTGGTGCCCATATGTTATAGTTGATCCACTACTTAATAATAAGAAAGTATTTAATAATGGTATTCCAAATGCTGATAAAGCTTCTATACCTTGTGGTGGCCATACTCCTCCAATTTCTACACTTGGACTTAAACTTGAATGGAAGAATGCCCAGAATACAGATAAGAATGCAAATACTTCACTAACAATAAATAAAATTACTCCTATTGTTAATCCTTTTTGTACTTGAGTAGTGTGACATCCTAAATAAGTTGCTTCTAAAATGATATCTCTAAACCATAATAACATTCCTAAACCTGTTGAAGCTAAACCTACTACAAATGTAAAATCACCATATCCGTGCATTGATAATACTGCTCCTAATGTTAAATTTAATAATGAAAAACTAACTAATATAGGCCATGGAGATATAGTTACTAAATGGAATGGAAAACTTTGAAATAAATTTCTATTTATGTTTAATAACATATTTATTTGATTTTTATTAAACTTTTTTTATTTAATAAAATTAATTTTGTGTGTTAGCATTTTTATGATTTGTCAATAATGACTTCATAGAAGATTTATAAATATAAATTTTTGTATGATAATTCATAATAATGTTTATATTTATTTATTTTTAATAAAATTATATGATTGCTTGATTTAATATTGATTTATTTATCAATACTAGTTCTTTTAGTTTTATTTTATAAAGGAATATTTAATAGGGACCCTACTTAAAATTGTAAAACACAATTACATCAAATATTCATAAAATAAAAATATATTTTTATAAAATTTTAGGGTATTTATATTGATATTAAAAAAAAAATAAAAAAAAAATAATCATTAAACGGTGTCCATGTTAGTAATATAATAACATAAAATTTTGATTAAATGAAATTTTTATAGGACTATGTGAAACTGTCGCAATCTTAAATATCTGGATATGGTTTACCATAAAAAAACAAAACAGATTAAACAGTTTAGTAAAACTTTCTACAATAATAACTATATAACTTAATAAAATATCATGAATACTATTGAATACAATCATATAAAATACAAATAATTACACTATTAATCAATGTATTAATACAATTTAACTGAGAATTAAAAATTTAAGTAGGGGGAAATGCGAGTAATTATCATAAAATAAAAATATATTTTTATAAAATTTTAGGGAATAATTTGTTATTGTAATAAAATCCAAATCATAAATACACATAAAAATATTATCATTATAAATATAAATACACTAAAAATAATTTCATAAACAATTGAGTATGCTCTAAATTTTTCAAAATGTCTAATCCATTTTTGATATTTAGGGTACTTATCATATAGATTATATTTTTCTATATAATAAACACTTAGAAAATATAAGACAATTCTAATAAAACCAACAAAAGCTGCTATAGTCAATAGTAAAATACTTGAAGTAAAATTAAATAAGGATTCCATTTCTTGTGGAATGTCTTTACCCAAATAACCCAATAAACTAAAGATAAAAAAACTATGTTGTTGTTGAAATGAACTTTTGGATTGAAAAAAAAATAACTTCCTTCGGCAAACTGTTTTTAGTTCCTTCACTATTCTGGTCCTCATAAAATAAAAATATATTTTTATTTTAGGGAGAATTGTTATTAGAGTCATTATTACTAGTTTTAGATTCCTCATTAGTACTAGTGGAACCTTGATTCCCAGAGTCATTAGAGTTGGTATTACTAGTTTTAGACCCATCTTTACTACCAAAATTTCTTTCTCCTAGGTTTAATGCGGCATCTGTTCCTACTAGGACAGTGACTACGTTTTTACCAATTTCCCCTATTTTTCTACCACTCATATGAAGAATGACTAAAGTAATTGAAAGAAGAATTGTAGAGAAAAAAACGAAATCTAAGATTGTTAAATTTAAATTTAACATAGAAAAATTGAAATTTAAAAAAATTTGGTTCATTTAATTTAAAAATTGAAAGGGTTTGAATAGGTATATTTTTGATATATACATTATTACCTTAATATTAAGGTCGGGTTTTAAATTTATTATCTATATTTATTTAAATATAAATATAATAATAACCATTTTTTATTTTTTTTAAGGGAAGCATATTTTAATTTTTAGAATTAAGATACTTACACACTTTTTTTTTTAGTACATCTTCTTAAAAAATAAGTTTGTTGTTTAATTTTTTTTTTACACTGTGACAAATTATAAACTTTTTATTTGTTTTTATTATTTTTTTTAATTAATTATTTATTGATTTTTATTTGTTTTTATTTATTGATCATTTTAGAATTTTACCTTCTTTTTAGAAGAATGTTTTATTTAAAATGATACGATTTTGTCCAGTCCAGTAAAAATATTTAATGATATTTTTGTTGGCCCTTACTTATTAAAGTTTTTAGTTTTTTATTATTATTAATGATTTTGAATTAAAATTGAGTTCTATAAAATTTTTAATCATTTTAATTTATTTTTTTAGTGTGACGATTTAGTTTTTTTGAGTCATTTATCTTCATTCTCTTTTGGAATCGAACCAAAATTGACATTTTAGAAGAATGATGTTCTGCCATTAAACTAAGAGAATTTTTTAAACTAGAATTAGGAAGGAATCGAACCTTACTATAAATTTTACAATTTTAATACAGGACCAACTGTAAGCATAACTCTATTTACAAAATCTATCTTAAATACACTTTCTTTTATATAAAAAATTTTTTTATTAATTTTTTTAAGTTGTTTTGTTTTTATAATTAAAATAAAAATTTTAATAAAGGAACCTGGTAAAAACCCTCATAAAATAAAAATATATTTTTTTTGAGAATAGTATATGTGAATTTACATAGAAACGTTTTAGTTAAATATACAACAACCTTTAAAGAAATACAATTTAAATTTGAAGTATTATGTGAAATCTTCTTATCAAACTAGATAAGGTTTTTTAAAAAACCTAAAACATTTTTTATATGGATAACAGATCAGTTCACTAATAAACATATAAATAAAATAAAAATATATTTTTATTTTAGGGAAAGAGAAAAGAACGGTAGCTAGAGAACAATTTCTTATCATTAAAAAAAAATATATTTTTTTTTAAGGGGAAGTCTCTTTTTCTTATCCTTTGATTTGATTTGACAATTATTAACATCCAGTCTTTATAATAAATTAGTAATGCTAAACTTAATACTTTACAGCACTTACATTCACATCCTATTTAGAAATGTTCTATTTCTTATTCACATTGATTAAAAAGAAAATTAATAAAAAATATTAATTAAATTGATAATCAATAAGATAGTATCTAGGGGATAGCTTCCTGCTTAATATTCATTCAGCGCTTATCTATCATGTTTGTGGCTACCCAACTATGCTCTAAACTTTCTTTAATCTTAAAAAAAAATTAAAAAACAGAGAATTACAATTGGTACACTAGGGAAACACAGCCTATTGATCCTTTCGTACTAGAAGGTCTGCCCCTTTTTACTATTTATCCCTCCAGAAGATAGGGACCATACTGACTCACGTCGTATTAACAATTTTGTTATCATAGAGTAATTTAAACTCTATCTCAGTAACTCACGCCACTGTTCAGACTATGTCATCGTTAATTTGTTTTATTAACGCCGGATTTTCGTGTCAGGTTTATTGTTAGTGAAACTCACCTGTTAGTCGTTGAACCTTCTTGATATAAAAATATATAAAATATTATTCACTTTATGCAAGCTTTGGCTGCAAATTGACTTTAAGATTAAAGTTTTCCTTGCAATTTATCCGGTTTTCCTTAAACCAACCTTGGAATAAGGGGGCTTATTATTATATAATAATGTAGAATAAATCATTATGTTAAATACCGATTCTATATAACATGCTAGGTTCAAAATGAGATCTTACAATATCTCTATCATAAAATAAAAATATATTTTTATTTTAGGGATTTGTCTAATTGTAGAGCTCCTATTGTTAAAATCCATTGGTCCTTTCTATCATGCATTACACCAACATAAATATCTAAATTAGATTGAATAGATTTAGATAATCTTTCTACTTCTACTTTTGAATAACTATTGGTATAAATTCTGATTCTGTTTCTAGATTTATCAAAATTACCATCAGACATTATCAAATAAGCTAAAACAACTGGATTCATTAAAGAATCAATCTTAGAAGGAACTACTTTTTTATATTTCAAAGTTACATTATTGTTAATATAAAAAAGATCATGGTAAAAATTAAAAATAGGTAATGTTTTAGTTTTGAATCTATAATTAAATTTAGAGAAAGGTGTTTCTAATAAATTTTTATAATTCCAGTATTAGAATAATCTTATCATAAAATAAAAATATATTTTTATTGAAATAGATTAGCTACCCATTCAGCAAAACTTACTCTATCCGTTCCAAAACTCATTTCAAATCTACTGTTACTTGTCTGAGAAGTTTTATATAAATAACCGTCCCCCAACATTAATCCAATTAAAACATCATGAAGATATTTTGGTAAAGTATTACTGTTTTCCATATAATTTGGTATTTTTATTTTTATTTTGATAGTGTCTAACATATGTAATTAATTTATTACATACTCTTTTAAGATGTTATATATACGCTGTATTATTAACATAATTATTTATACTACGTCGTTATTACTTGTTAACTATTAAACCCAACTCGCGTAACCTTTTAATCGGCGAACAGCCGAACCCTTCCAAGCTTCTACCCCCGGAGGATAGGTTGAGTCGACATCGCAATATTGGTATATAAAAAGATACCCCCTCTTACCTTTATTAATAGTTAGAGAGCTTAATTTTTCAATTAAGATTAGACTATATCTTCATCCAGCATAAGAATACCTTTATGTAGCTACTGGATGTTGGCGTGTAGTCGTTGAGGGGTTACAAATTTTACAGTTGCTATAACCTAAATAAGTAACTTCCCTGCTGATTGCCCAATCATTAAGATTTTTACTGTTTATTATTATTTAAAAATAAATTAGTACTTAAAGCTTAAGGGTGTTCCAGCATATAGCCAATTTCTATACAAATATTTCTATTTATACTCCCCAATGCCTGTAAGGTGCCAAACAGCCGGGACAATGTGTACTCTCACCAGCTATCAGCCTGTTCAAAATATGTTATCGTAAAGATTCTTTACCCTTTACATCCATTATTCACAGAATGGTTCAGACTATGTCATCATCTCTTTACTCTTTAAATTTTTCTTTCTTCCTATTATTGTGGAAGTTTATATTTCATTTCAGGTATAATATGAGGACTTACTAATTCATAAAATAACGGATAGCTATTATTACTTATAACAATAACTTTTTTAGATTTATTTGTTCTCAATTCACATTCAAAGTTAAATTTTGCCATTAGTTCTTTTGACATTGTTTCAACTTCTTGATCTGTGAAACTTTAAGTATTTAAAACAATACTTCTATTTTTAGAATTTTTATTATAATCTAATTTACCCCCATCATCCATGAACCAATAAGCTAAACCTCTTTCAGTTAAATCATTCATTAATAATGAATCTAATATTCCTTTTTTGCTATTATTGAGAAATAATTTAGCTAAAGGATTAAAAGCTTCATGACTAATAGTTTGAAAACCCCAATTTACCACTAGTTTTCCTTTGGGGCTTAATCTAGATTTTTTATGAGGGTTAGATAATACCCATTCATCAAATAAATTATAGACATGAAGTAAATAAGGTTTAGATTTATCACTCCATTCAAATTTCATTCTATAGGTTTTACCTTTATTTTGGGTTTGGAGACTAGCGTCACCTAGCATTAAACCTATTGAAGCCTCCCATTGAAGAGTGGTTAAAGAAGTTAAAGATTTTTTATACTCTTTAATTAATTTGCTATTTGGACTTAGTCCTATATCATAAAATAAAAATATATTTTTATTTTAGGGAATAAGTTTTTATCCATTTTAAATTTAAATATATTTCCTTTGGGAACATGTTATATGAAAAGAAAAGTAATAGAGACGCTGGGCGCTCTTGGAAAGATTATTGTTTAGCATGACTCACTTTCTAGTCGTTGAACGTTCTCACTTCACACTTAAATAATGAAATAAGTGATGCCGAAATGAGCTTCGCTGCAAATTAACTTAATTTATTTTAAAAGTTTTAAGTAGTCCTTGCAATTAACCCAGTTTTTTACTTTACTTTTAAAAGTATTAGGGACAACAATTTATCCCTAGCGTAACTTTTATCGATTGATCCCCGTCTATTCCATAATATAGCGAAGGGTCACTATGCCCTACTTACGTATCTGTTCGACTTCTAAGTCTTTCAGTTAGGCATGCTTTCCGCCATTACGCCGATTACAACCTTTCACACTGGTTGATTGATTTCCATTCAATTTTCTAGCTATACCTTAAGTTAATAAAAAATATAATAAATTATATTCTTCATAGTTTATACAGATACTATGATTTTTAGTTAGTATCTTTTTAAAAAAAAAGATTGCTTATAATAAATAAATATCTTTGGATGTACTTTGCTACTTTATCAAAGACGACCGCCCCAGTCAAACTGCCAATTAGCCACCTATCCCTTATAAGCTAATGTCATATAACACTATATAACAAAATATGAGTATAATAAACAAAAGAAAAATAAAATTTGAGTCATATATGACATATGACTTAAAAAGGTAAATATTGACCCAACCAAAGTCAGAAGGTATTCCATCTCTCGTCAATCGACATCCCTAATTACTATTAACCGAGGTTGTTGTAGATCGATATGATAGCTAACTACAGTAAAGCTGCATAGGGTCTTCCCGTCCACCTGGAGGCAACCCGCATCTGCACGGGTAATTCAATTTCACTGAGCAAGTTGTAGAGACAGTGAGACCATCGTTACACTATTGATACCAGACCACATTTAATGGCCAATTTATTTTGCTACCTTTGGATCCTCATAGTTAAGACCGCTATTAACCAGACTTTCAATCAGTTACAGTTACCCATAACCTCTTTTATGTTAATGGCATTGGGCAAATTTCATCCAGAATACTATGATTTTTCATCATTGCTCTGAATTGTGTTTTTAGTAAACAGTCGGGGCCTCCGATTTTGTGCCACCCTTTAAAGGGTTCCTCTTATCGTCAAACTTATGAGGAGAACTTGCCGAGTTCCTTAACAACTTTTAGCTCTACGCCTTAGTATACTCTACTTACGAACCTGTGTCGGTTTAGGGTACGGTAGTTAAGAATGTATTCTTTTCCTGGTCCCTTTTATAAATTTTATTTAAAAAGGACTTTCTAATTCATACTCATCAGACAAAACTTTGGTTTTGTTCCTTAGAGGCCGCATTAACATAAGGTGGTTTAACCTTTCCTTACAACCCTTTCGTATTCGGCGAGAAGTATTATAACTTCTTTTTACGTTACTCATGTCAGCATTCTCTCTTCAGTGACCTAAAAACAATGAAACACTGTTTTATCATCAGTATACTGAATGTTCTACTACCTATATATTGAACATTAATTTTTTTTATTATTCAAAATAAACACGATATCGGTTGATTTTTTGAGACCCGTTAAATTTTTGGCGTAATATTCTATTGTATAAGGCTGCTACGTTGTTACTTTACGTTTATTAAAAGATAGCGACTACCAGGCTCACTTTACAGCTGCATTCAATATATTACTTCCTTCATTTCACTTAAAAATCATTTGGGACCTTGTTTCGTGTTCTCGGCTGTTTCCGTCTTGACTACCCAACTTCGCATGAGCAGTCTGAATATCTAACATCAATTTATGTCATTCCGAGATTCTCTTCCATTGGTAAGATTTTCGACGTCCCCGCAACCTAAACTTTTCCTTTAAAAAGAAATAGTTGGGAACTCAGTGCTGTACCACCATAAATTTTGTTTAGATGTCATACTTACATATGTTTCGTAGAAAACCAGCTATCACTAGGTCAGATTGGCATTTCACCGCTTCCTAAAACTCTTCGGAGAATTTTGCTACATTCACCCGTTCGATCCATTATAATCTGGTCTTAGGAAGATCACCTAGCTTCGGGTCTAATAGAAGTAACTTACCCTTCACTATATCCCTAGAAAATATTTAACTTCTTAGCCTTATGACTATGAAGGATATCCTATTCTTAATATCTATGAAATTAAGAATACTTTTAGCTAGTTAGTGTGGTCGCTTTCACTAAGGCTTTTAACCTTGCTACTCCTATTAACTTGCTGCATTTGTTACCAATATTTTCATATAGGATTAGACTATACCTTCAACTCAAAAAAATGTTAGGTAAATTATTAAATGTTTTTATAAAAAAGGGGTATACAAATTAATTTAAATCAAATTTATAATTAAAATGATCTATTAAATAAGGTTTAACTAATTCTAGCAATATACTCTTAGAGCTACTAAATACATACAATCTATGTCCATTAGTGTGTTTATGTACTCCACAATCTAAATTAAATCGATTTTTTAGTATTTTACATAATTTTTTATTATCCTCTAATGTATAAGATTCTGTATAATGTATAAGATTCTGTACAAAAATAGAAACCGTTAGTTGATTTATAACCATCATCCATTGACCAATACGCTAAACTTCTAGCTGTAATGATTTCTTCTAGATTATAAGGTACATATTTTGTACCTGATACATTGTAAAATAATTCTCTAAATTGATTAAAACAAGGTAAACTTTGACTCCAAAATTTTATAGAGACATTTATTTCTTTTTTACCTGGTCTGTTATCTTTAGAAGAAGTTATTTTTGGTTCAGAATTACAATAGTTTTTAAAAATAGTATCTAAATGATCAATATATACTTTATTTTTAACCGATTGTTTAAATTGTAATCTCGTATTAGAATTAGGATTTCTTTTTTCTGCGTATAGGTCACCTAACATAAGACCTATGATGATTTCTTTCAATTCACCATTAAGTTCTAAATTATAGTTAGCTGATTTTCTATACGATCTAACTTCCTTTATTTTATTTTTCATTTTTATTATAATTATTTTATTTATCAGTGTCTAACAATCTCTGCCTTTACATTCTAGTAACGCACCTTTCTATTATTAATTATAAATGGTTTACCTAGAACTAATATCATAAAATAAAAATATTTGAAAGAGGACTATCGCGGAGATTTAACATAGGTCCTTATACCTTAAAAATTTTAACCTTTATTAATAATAGAACTCTATTAAGAAATAAAAATAACTACTTGAAATAGTTAAAACAAAGAACCTTAATAGATTTGTATTGAATTTTTTTTTTCTTTATTTATTTTACACTAATTTTGAAAAAAAAAAAGCTAGTAAGTAACCTTTTCAATTAAATTTTTAATAACACTTAAATATTTTTTTTTACCATAATTTTCTGGAATACTTGAGTGCTGACATATTACCGATTTTTATAAAACAATCAGTCCGATGGTTTGCCATCAAGTCGTTACAGGGCTAATAAAAAGAGTAAATTTATACATAAAATAAACTTACTAAGTAAACATATTATTTACTTATTCCTACGATTTACAGCTTCCCACGGTATTTCCATAGATAATTACATCCTTAGGGGTCCACCGTTAGCATTATTTATCAACCTTAGCCAATAAACAATACCGACCTGTTAAGGTCATGAGTCAGTGTTTAAAGAATTTCTCAATTCTTTTGGGCAAGCAATTCACCCATTATGCAAAAGGTACGCCGTCATTTATAATTATAAATTTCGACTGCTTATAGAGTTACTAATTCAACTATTTCATTTATGTCTAAAATTACATAACTGTTTCAAACTTTCCCTCACGGTACTTTTCACTATCGCTAAATTTATAAATACTTAGCCTTAGAGGATGGTTCCCCTATATTCCGACAAGTTCACTCTCGTCGTACTCATTATTTAAATAAATTTTAATTTAATAATACTTATTTAAACATTAATTTAAAAAGATTTAACATACAGGACTATCTTACCTTCTTTGGTTTCTGGTGTGTATTTTTGTTAAATTTATTTTTTATTTTTTTTTAATAAAGGCTGGTCCGATTTCACTCGCCATTACTTTCGGAGTCTCGGTTGATTTCCTTTCCTTTCCCTAATGAAATGTTTTACTTCGGGAAGTTTAAATATAAAGGTTTCCCTTAGGATCGCCTACATTCTTTGTCAACATTAAATAAATCTAATGAAACTTGATCACCTTTCGGTTAAATTGTGGCTTTTGGACTTGTGCCCTCCTTTTTTATAAATTTGCTAGTTTTTCCTTAATAACCCCTTTGAATTACTGTTTGATGTTATAACTATATTGTCATCGATACTTTTACCCCTTACTTTTTATAAAAGAATAAAAAGAGAAGGAAGACTGATTATACCACAACCTGAACATCTTAAAGCAGATACCAATACAACTGTATATCCAATTAGTCTATCAACAACTGTCTGGTATGATAGTGATAGGTAAACTCTTTTTTCATTAACGTAAAGAAAGCTAAAACTGATGCAGGGATAGAACTTAACCCTTTGTATTAAATTTTTAAAAATAAAAATTAGGGGTCCTAACATTGCGTTAAGGAACCTAAAAATACCAAAAATAACCAAATACTCGTTCAAAAATGCAGACTTTCTATCTCTAAAAAAATTAAAAATAAATTTTAAAAGTAAAAGAAATATTATCATCCTGGTATCTTAGCCCTTCTAGAGCTAACATGGTTTTTTACGATAATAAACAATAAAAATTTTAAAATGATGTACAATCCAATTTATCAATTATCTTCACTGATCATAAAGTTAGTAGTTAAAAGAGTAAATTTACCTTCTATTTTTGCAGCTATTGCAATTAATCTATTTGCTGCTTCTAGACTATTAATTAGAAATCAAGGTTTATTACCTACCCCCTAAAATAAAAATATATTTTTATAAAATGAAAGAGTTTTAGCCGATGTTAATAGACAAATTAGAGTTCAAGGACCATTAAATTCTATACTATTAAATCCTAGACTAAATCCTACAATTTCGACTATTATATATAATACATTATTACCTAACTGGAGTGAATGTTTATCATTTTCTTCAATTATTAATAAAAACTTTAAATGGTATATTTTAGGGATAATGGCTTCATGTTTTAATTCGGTTTTCTATTACTCAGGCAAATTCGTATTTGGTGTAGTATTATCATCTTTAGGTATTCTTTATTCAGAATCTTTATCAGCCATTCCATATCTAAGAAGTTTTTCTGAATATATTTTAAGTTTAGTGGAAAACCACAGTAACTTTAAATTTTTACCATCTAAAGATATATTTATTAAAGATGAAGATTTAAATCCATATGCAATTTTCGGTGTAGTGGTGTTAGGTTTAACAGGTTTAACTATATCATTGTTAGTTTCAGATTATTATTTTCCTGATTTTATTGATAAAATACCTGTAATTAACACATATGTAGATTTTATAAATAATTCAGTTAATAACTTCAGTTCTTGGGTTTCTAGTTTTTTCAAATCTAAACCATCACTTGATACTTTATTACGAAGCCCTTCGACGGCTTCTGATATTCAATTACCTTCAAATATTCCTTCACCCATGGCTCCACCGTACGCTCATTTGGAAAATCTTGAAAATCTTAATAATAATATACCTACACCTGATTCTGGTATTAATCCTTGGTAGTTTACTATATCCCCCTTTATAATTAACCCCTTTTTGTCTTATAATTTATAAAAATTTATTTGATTTAATTAAAAGAGAAGGATATTCACGGAAATTATCTTATGTATACATAAAATATTTTAACGAGATCGATGATTTTATTCTTTGTTTTATAAAAATTAAAAAAATGGAACAATTACCTACACATGTAATCACAACAATAGCAGTCTGTAGTACTCTAGGAATCCTAGGACTATCAGCCGGAGGATACTGTATATATTTAGCATACTTCTGGACTCAACCAAATGATTTAGGAATAGAAATGGTTCAAATGAGCAGTACATTCCTTGATCCTACATTATTATTAATAATCTTAATTTTAATATATATCGATTTTAAATTAAAAAAAAATTTTATATATATAATATCATTATTTATTTTAAAAAAAAATTTAATAAACATAAAATCAATATTTAAAAAATTATTATGTAGAAATAACCCCTTATTAGAATAAGAAATAAATAATAAAATATATTTTATTATAGTAAAAGAAGGATATCAGAAAATAAAAAAAAGTATAAAAACTGCATAAAGAAAGGGATAAAAAGAAATAATATTGCCTATATATATCAATTAAAACTCTTTCATAAAATAAAAATATATTTTTATAAAATTTTAGGGAAAATCATTTTAAAAATTTTAATATTTATTATCAGTAAAAAACCGTGTTAGCTCTAGAAGGGCTAAGATACCAGGATGATAATATTTCTTTTACTCATAAAAAATATTTTTTATATTTTTCCTAATTTAATAATATGCTTTTATGATCGTCATTTGGTACTTTTTCTAAGATTTTTATTTTAGGGAAAATGAATTCAAATCATTAAAAATAAAAAAAAAAAGAAAAACTTCCAATCTGAAAATATACTATAAGTTTCTTCCGGAAAGGGGGAATATTATTAATCTAATAAAATTAAAATATCAATTATAACATAATAAACCATTAAAAAAAGAGCAGCTGATAACAGATACGCTAAATAAAATCGCGAATAATTAAGTTTTAATTCAAATAAAAATTTTAGTCTAGGGAATCTATCCTTTAATTGATAGTGTTCTATCAAATAATTACTATATGAATTGATAAAGACTAGAAATAAGATATAAATTAATGTTAATAATAAAGCCAAATGTGATAATGCTAATGCATTTTCTAAAGGAATAGATCTGATATAATCATCGATTGAAGAAAAAAATTGAGTTATTTCATCCCATGAAGGAATACTTGAACTTTTAAGAACTGGAGTATTTTGTGTTACCTCAGAACTACTTTGTTCTAAAGTTTCAACTCTTTCTGCAAGTTCTGAAACTTTACTTTTTAATTCATTAATCCCTTCATTTATAGCTTCTTGAGAATCCTGCTCTTGATCTAATTTATTTTTTAATTCTTCATTAGAAGCTATTGTTTCACTATGATTTTCAGCTGCAGTTTTTTTAGCTTGGGAAGCATTATGTGTAGCATACCCTAAAGATGTAACTAAAGTTATTATTGGTGTTATAGGTATTCTAGGATTATTCATTATTAAAAAATTTTTATTTTTTGGTTATATTTTAACTTTTATAAAGGTAAATCCTTATTAATATAAAATAATGTAGGTAACTATAAATAGGAATTTTTTGGTTATATTTTAACTTTTATAAAGGTAAATCCTTATTAATATAAAATAATGTAGGTAACTATAAATAGGATATTTCCCTAAAATTTTATAAAAATATATTTTTATTTTATTTATATAGTATAGTAATTTTTTTTTATGTATATTACTTTACAAGGCTTAATACTCCTTATAAAATTATATTTTAATGGAAAGATACTTTTACCCTTTACTTTTTATAAAAGAATAAAAAAATTTTTTATTATTTATTTGTATTTAAATTTATAAATAATAAATTATATAAGGATAGTTAATTATTTTATTTATATTTGACTAAATAGAAAATATAAGACTATTTAATGTTGAACCATTTGTCAATACCAATTATCTTTATTTTCCTACTTATCAAAAGGTTATTTTATATTAAAGTTAAATTCTATTTTAATTTTCTCCTTAATTTTTATTTTTTACCTTTAATTAAATTTTGATAATTATCCCAATTTCCCTAAAATTTTATAAAAATATCTTTTTATTTTATTTTATTTTATTTTATTTTATTTTATGATATGAATAGTTAATGGTAACTTTTTTTTAACCTATTGCTATAGTTTTGACTTTAACCGTTTTATTTTATTTTATTTATTTTGAGTCATTATAATTTTTAGATATTTTATAATTTAATACAATAACTTTATTCCTATTTTTTTTTTAAAAAATATTTCCTTCTAACTTCTAATATAAGAATAAACGATTCAACGATAAAAATCTTTTCATTAAAAAAAATATATTTTTTTTTTAAGGGAACTTTAAAGATAGTTAATAGCTTTATATTTTTGTTTTTACCAATAACAGTGTGTACTTTTAATTAAGCCAAACTATTTTATGATAAAACCTAGAAAAATATTTTTTTTCTAAAATATTATTCGGTTTTCTTGATAATTATTTATTTGTATTAGATTTTTAAATCCGGATAGAAAATGTACTATTTTTTTTTACATTTTTAATTTTAAAGAATTGGTTTTACTAACACTTATATTTATTTACTACATTTATTAAAAATTTTTTTACCTAAAATAAAAATATATTTTTATTTTATGAGATTAGGGGGAAATATATAAAAATATTTCTTTTTATTAGTATTACACCTCTATTTTTTTTTTTAATTTAAAAAGATTATTATAAAAAGCTAGATAAAAAATAAATTATAAATAAACAAAATACATGAATTACTGTATCTTTAACTATTGAATCTAAATAAATCTGGATAACTCCCTTTGAACTACAATTTTTTATTAAATTTAACCAATTAAATATAAATAAAGGTAAATATAAAGGTACTTTAATTAAATTTTTGTGAAATAAAATCATCAATAATATTTCTAATAAATTTGAAAATATAAAATAACAAGCTATAATACAATAAACATTAACTAATCCTTTTACAGTCAAACCACTTAATAAAACCAATAAGGAATTTAAATCAGAAATAGATAATAAAAATATTATGAATATAATTATCCTGATAAAAAATTTAAATTTATTATTATTGTTATTATTTAAATTTGAAGTAGAATAACAGTTAAAACCTTTTATTTGTTTTATAGCTTTAGGTGTAAATAATAGTAATGTCATTAAACTTTTTTGAATGTTTACCTCAACATCCGTTATTTTGACGCCGTCAAATACTGATTTATTAGTAATTAAATATAAAAATAAAGTTATTGCTGGCGCTGGACCTAGCATAAATCTTGTTAATTTTACTCTTCTAGTTATCAACCATGCATCATGTTCTTGTGTAGGTAATCGGTTTAAATTAGATAGTGGATAAACCGTTTTTGCATAAGAATTAACAATGCTAGAATAAATGAACCCTGCACTGATAATTTTAGTAGGATAAATATCTACGATACCACTCATTTGATATTTATAGTTGTGTAAATTAACAATGATTTCATTTAAAGTAATTTCACCTGCTTCCCCTAAAGGTCGAAGAGAGGATTGGCTACTATTTACCTTAGCAATAGAATTACTTACCTCTCCTGTAACATTTTCTATTATAGTATCACTACTATTTAAATTGTTATTTACCTTATCACTTATTTTTACTTCATCAAGGATTGAAGTACCCATATGAAGGAATTTTTGAGATAAGTATTTAAATAAGCTTACTGGAAGTATATCTTCCTGAGAGTTAAACTTAGGGAATGAATCTTCGAAAGAAGAAATTTCAGGATTTAATTCTTTGACTGTTCTTTCTAAATTAGAACCTAATTCAATTTTTCTATTAATTAAATCATTATTATGATCTTGCAATAGATTAGCTTGAGGATGGATGATTACTTGATTGTTATTTTCTAGATTATTTTCTCTTTGAAACAACTCAGCAACGGCTGTGTACATACTTAACATGGTTGGTTTTTTTTATTTAGTTACATTTTATATTATATATTAGTACACGTTAAATACTTTTCATTAAAAAAAAATATATTTTTTTTTAAGGGAGATAGGATTAATTGTTTTATTGGAAATTTGGATTAATTAGCTTTTTTTTAAAAGCTAGATAAGACTAATCAGATTTGAACTGATGACACTCGTTTTTTTAATAACTAGCATTATTCCTATTTCTAACTACAGTCTTATTATTTTTATTACATATTAAGTTGAAAAAAAAAATATTTAGAGGTAAAAAAGCTTTAAATTTTAAATATTCGTTGCTTCAATAATTAATATTGTGATATTTCCAATTATTGCAGATTTAAAATCTCTGGTAAACTGTTATACCTTTAAATTAACATTTTACATATATAATTGGATTAATTTTAAGTTCTTAGTTATTCCTTTTTAACTTGAGGGTTTTGTGTTAACCAGTTTCTTCCATTGTTAATATTGCCCACAAATACATCATAAAATAAAAATATATTTTTATTGCTGTTTAGGACTGTAGTTAATTTATACCTTGAACCTTCAGAACGTAAGCTGCTTTCGCTAATTTGATGATCTATTACAAGCTGATTCGTAACTAAAATTCTTACTTAAAAACAAAGCCCCTAGGCTTAGATTATTTTCACTTACTAGATGATTTTCTAGTAGTCTCTTTATCATTAAAAAAAAATATATTTTTTTTTAAGGGAAATAAGACTTTCTGCAATAGAGAATTTATTACTTACTGAGAATTAAACTTAAACATTATCATAAAATAAAAATATATTTTTATAAAATTTTAGGGATGTATTAAGTTGTATTTTATATGCTTAACGCAATGTTTACAGACTCTTTTATTTTTATTTTGATTATTTAAAATGAAAATATGGTCCTTTAACGTAGTTTCAACCAGTTTTACTGATTTTACAAAGCTTAGCACTTTAAATTTAAGAAAAAAAAATTGGTGGGAGTAAAAATATATTTTTATTTTATGAGTAAAGAAAGCTTAAATTTAAATTTACTATGGTAAGCTCTAGACATAATTAAAGGGGGAAGTATATTATTATATTTATAATTAAATACTTTTTCTTAAGTAACTTTATAAAAAAATTAAAAAAGTATTAAATAAAATAATATTTTCATAAGAAATTTTATATCTTAAAATAACTTAAATTAAAAAAAAAGTCTAAGAAACTTAAACATTAATTAGTTTCTTTTTAGTTTCATTATCCTGAGTTCTAGTATTATCTTCAGTTTTTTTTTTCTACTCCCTCTGTAAGCTTTTTCAAGACATCTATACCGTCACTAGCAGCTTTTGCCCCAATACCATATAATGCACCTTCACCTATCTTTTTAAGACCCTTTTATCAAAAAATAAAAATATATTTTTATTTTAGAGAATAACATTACTACTATATTTTACAGGTACTAAATAACCAACAATAATTAAAGAACTAAATAATATAAAATATACAGGATATGAATCTTAAATATAATTTAAATTTGTAAACGAAGCTAAAAGTTGACATAAGTCAAAAAAATTAAAATTTAACATGGAATAAAAAATAAAAAAAAATATAAGAAGATATAATTTTTAGAATAGTATCTTAATAACAGTAAAAGTTTAACACTCTAAAAAAATTTATAAATTAAATTATAAATTTATTTAAAATGAACATAAATAGAAACTATATCATAACAACAATAAATCATAAAACTTAAACATAAAGATAATATAATAAATTCATAAATAATAAAGCTAATTCTAATATTTTTATAAAATATTAATAATTTATGTATAAATACATATTCTTGTGGGATTTTGCTTAAAAATTTCTCATGGCTAACAATAAATATTGATAATAAATATATACAAATATTTATAACATTGAATAAACTAAGGCATAATAGCACTAGAAAAGATAAGCTTACCATAACGAAACCTGGAAGGGGTTCATCTATTTGAAACCCCAAAGTATTTAACAATTCTAATAAATTTTTCATTTTAATAAAATAACATAATATATGAAAAGAGATAATTTTTTTTTTATACTGAATAATATCTAAATTACAGTGTTTAAAAAGTTTTAATTGAGTGACTTAAACTAAAATTTAAGAAATGTTGCTAAGTAAATCATTATTTATCATAAAATAAAAATATATATTTATTTTAGGGAATAGAATAACAGATTTTATTTTTAATAATTTACCAAATTAACAAGGTGTAAAGGGCTGATACTTTTGTATTTACTCTTACAAAATTTAAAGGGCGATCTTAATGCAAACTTATTACATTTAATTGAAGATTTATTTATCTGAGAATGTTCTTATACTAATTGAAGAGTTTAAAAGAAATCGAACCTTACCATAAACATAAGTTTACTACAGAAACCAACTGTAAGCATAACCCTGACTGTATTTATTCGTATACCACTCCTTTTACTATTAAAAAAAAAATCTGTAACATAAAAAATTTAAATGGGAGTTTTATGACCCCTACTATTCATAAAATAAAAATATATTTTTATAAAATTTTAGGGGCAGTAATAACAGGAAAAATAAGAAATATGGTAGCTTATAATAAATAAGGGGAGAAATATAAATTAATAAGTAAATTTTTGTATAAGTGTATCCTTAATTAATAATAAATTATAAAGTATTATGCTATTTTCTATTTGGTATTGGAGTTGGTCCTAAACCTCCTACTATAACCAAAATGAAAGCCATAGGTTGTAAAGTAAATAAAAAGCTCATAGAAGATAATTTTAACATTTCAATTTTTAATTTAATGTTAATTTATTTATTACTTTCAGAATAAAAGATTTTTATAAATAGGATATATTTATATCATAAAATAAAAATATATTTTTATAAAATTTTAGGGAAATAATAATGAAGTTAAACATGCATATATAAATTAAGTTTAAATGTTTTTTAGAAAGCCACCCCTTAAAAATAATATTATTTTTAAAGTAATTAAAAAAAAGATATTAAAACTTAAATGAAATTTATATTTATATAATTAAAGGGGGAAGTATTATTAAAAAAAATTTTAGAAACCTTCTTTATTTTATTGATAATTCATTATTTTATTAAGTAAATATTTTATTAAAATAAGATATTATGTTTGGAATTAATACTGTATAATTAGATATTTTTTACACTTTACAGGTAATTTTATTTTCTAAATTATACTCTAGCATAATTTTCCATTTGGTTCTTAAATTCGGCTTCAGTAAAAACCTTCAATAAACAATTTGAAAAAGAATATGAGGAGTTTAATAGTCGAACTGGTAGTTTATCAAACAATTGTCCAATATATCTTTACTATTAATATATAGAGTGTAGATTAATGTAAAACTTGAAGAAAGGATGGCAAAAATGGTAAAATAAAGGTGTGAGAAGGTATGAAAAATAAGAGAATTTAGGATGAAAAAGGGATAAAAGAGAGAAAAAGATGAGACGTATGCCGAGGGAAAATTAAGGTGAAAAAGATGAAACAGGGTGCGAGAGGTTAATTTTAACCCGAAAATAGAGTATGAGCCAGATAAAGAAGTATTTTAACAGGGTGAAGTTAATTAAATCAATCAATTTCTTCCCTTACAATCACTTTTCCTAAAATATATTTTTATTTTATGATAGTCCGAGCTTGTCGGATTAAAAAACGCGTTTAAACAGTAAAAATCGGTGGCTAACAGCAAATTTCAAGTAAAAACAGAGCGAAACAGTCGAAAACAAGTCAATTCAGGGCAAAAACACCAAATTACAAAAAGTGAAAATGGCCGTAAAATAGCGAAAATGAGTGAAAATTGGGAAAACAGTTAAAAATCAAAAAAAAATCAGATTCCCTAAAAACGTATTTTTTGATAGAACCATAGGATTTTTTTTTAAGGTAAAATTTTAGGGGGAGGGGGTTATTAATCCCAAAAAGTTCCACACACATCTGATAAACCAGAATCAGTTGTATCACCAATAGATGAGTTATCATCCACAATTGACGAGTTATCGTCAGTTAAGGAAGGAGGAACATCACCATAATCAGATTCAGTATCTGAGTCAGGTTCTACAAATGGGAGAGGAGCTGTTTTACTCCAATCCTTATTGATCAAACCAAGTAATGCTTGTTCATTCTTGTCATCAGGAGTAAACCCATTCTCGTCTTGAGATATGTAAACATTTCTACCTGCAAAGGTGTTCATGTCAGGGTCATACTTAGTCGATCTAACTCTGGCTTGTTCGAAAACGTCCACAAAATTAGGATCATGTGATGGTCTAGGGGGGATTAACTTAGGTCTAATATAATCCCAAATGCTAAAGTTAGCTACTGTGTTCACAGATTCGCTCCAATCTCCAAAAGTTCTTTCTTCCTCTAAAGAATCTCTTCTGTAAGTTTCTAAAGTTTCTTGTGCTTGAGAAGCACCTTTCCTTCTACCTACGGAAGGAGATATTTGTTGTATTGCAGAAGAACTTGATCCTTCTGGGTTAACCCAGGCTTCAGTGAACTTACCTTTTGAGTTAGTTGGTTCATGAGTAGGAGCAGATGGTAGATCTGAATGCTGTAAAGCAGGGTTATCCCTAGCTACTGAAGGTTTCCCCCAAGGGAATCTATCCTGAAGATAACCGTAAAATTTACTTGGCCAAGTTCTTCTATATTCAGAACCTGGTGTAGCTAAATGTTGTGCTTCAACATCTACATCGTTAGAACCACTAGCTCTTTGAGGTGTCTGGAAATTACCAGGTCTACCGTGGTCATCGTCCCTTTTAAAGGGATTAGATGGTAATCCGTTACTGATACCAGATCTTATTGATTCACCAAAGAACCAATAACCAACACCTAATAAAAATAACATACCCAAATAAAACTTCCAATCTGAAAATAGACTGTAAGTCTCTTCAGCTTTAAAGAAAGGGAACCAATCCCAGGACGGCTTATACTGAGAATAAAGTTTTCTTAAAGATTCGAACTTAGATTCAGAGAAATGTTCAACTTTTTTAACTTCTTTAGCAATATTGTAAGCTATGTCTGTTGCGACGGGTGAATGGTGAATTACATCACTAACTGTGTGATTAATATTGTCCATGGTTTTAGAAAATGTACCAGGTAATGAGAAATGGGGATGGTTGGGAAAGTATCTATCAATTGCTTCATTAAACTCTTTTTTCAATAAAGATAAAAAGGCTAACATTGATGCAGGAATAGAGCTTAACCCTTTGTATGAATATAAATTAATAAAAATTAGGGGTCCTAACATTGCGTTAAGTAACCTAAAAACTCCAAAGAAGGATCCAAATACTCTTAACAGAAAAGCTGTTTTTCTGTCTGAGAAGAAGACCCTTAAGAAGGCTCTAAAGTAAGGTGTAAAAATTCTACCAAATGAGAATTTGGAGAAGAAAAGTAATAGACTTTTCAAAGATAAGTAGGATAAAATATGCTTGATCATCCTTTTATATTCGAAAAGTAAACTGCTTAATTAGACAAAAGATTTCAATCAAATAATAGCCACTGTGTGAACTTTAATTGTAACTGATCGGACAAGCTTTTATACACACACTATCATAATATAAAAATATATTTTTATTGAAGGGGGATTTTGTCATTATTTTCTATAAGGATTGGGTAAATTAGCTTACCCAGTGGTATTACTTTTAATATTATCTATGATTTGTTCTAATCTTTTTAGAACAGGCTCATTATTGTCTAAACCAACAGTTGGTGCTAAGTATTCATTTCCAATTAAAACTTTTTGTGGTTTAAATTGTAAAGTTAACTTAACTGGTTTGATTGTAACAGTCAGATCTTCTAAAGATCTAAAAAATCTGTTCTCTACAACCTTAGTAATTTTTTTACCGTTAAAGATTTCTTATCATTAAAAAAAAATATATTTTTTTTTTAAGGGAACTTCTTCAAAAGTAATAGAATCTCTGGTATAACCAGCCCACACTGATCTTTCTACTCGGTTACCATTTTTATCTATGAACCAAAATCCGTATTGTTTAATCCCAAGAATGTAAATTTCTTGAATTACACAACCGTCTAATTCATCTTTAAACATACCCATCTCTTATCATAAAATAAAAATATATTTTTATTTTAGGGACCTATTAAATTTTCAGGTAAAGGTTCAGTAGTAATAGCAGAATCAGTATCAGAGTAAATAACAATTGGTAACTGTTTAATTCTATTCATATGGATTCTGGCATATGAGGTGATAGCTGCTGCAATTGCCACATTAGCTTTAACATTTCTTCTGAAAGAAGCGTCATCTTGATAGATGGCACCCAATTGGTCCAGTGCTTGATCATTTGGTTTATCTTCATACAATATTGTAGTTGTATCATCACCCGATTCAATTACAGTACTTGAAGGATAAGCAACTAAGTAAGCTGGTACCATGTTATTAGGGACAGTAACTGTTTTTAATAATTCTTGTTTTCTGGCAAATGTACCATATAAACTATTTAACAGTAATTTTGCTATCCATCTTTCAGCTCCTGCAGAGTTTTTTTTCATTTCGAACATTTCTTATCATTAAAAAAAAATATATTTTTTTTTAAGGGAACGTAACCATTAAAAATATAACCCTTTGAGAATCTTTTTACACATTTAATTTTAGTGATTTTGTAGCCAAAGTTAATCATATCTTTAATTTCTTCTGAGAAATAAACTCCTGAAAATTTACCTTTAGGGTAAATGGTTCTATTCTGCCACTTAAAGGGTAGAAGAGGTCTTGGTACGGATTGCGGACATTCCAACTCTAATTCAATAAATCCAAAAAAGTTATCTAAGTTAAAGTTTTGTAACGCCTCTCCAGTTAAAGTTTCTAAAAGTTCTAGAGGCATTAGTTGACACATGGCATAAGGATACAGAGAAACAATATCGTAATAATAACAATTTTTGGCATAAGCTTTATAAATATCGACAGCCCCTCCAAAGTAACCTTTTCTAACAAAATATTCATTAAATCCTGTTAGGATTGGAATTGGTTCTTTTTGAAAGTTAAGTCTAAATATTTTCATTGCCAACATAGGTAAAGATACAACATTTACAATATCTACCCCATACTTGTATACATAAGTCATTTGAGCTACTCTAAGTGCTTTTTGTAGAGCTAAACTATCCTGACCTGCATATTTCACAAGTTTCTTCATTTCTTCTTTGTCTTTGAATACTTCTAAACTCCCCCATTATCATAATATAAAAATATATTTTTATTTTATGGGGGGGGTTATAAGGCATTAATTTTCCTTCAACTTCGAACACAGAACAAAGACTCTGAAGAGCAACTGGGAATATTCTTAATGAATCTAAAAATATGAAAGTTTTATCATTAGATTTTATTCTAAACGATATATATTTTCTATAAGTATCAACCACTGTTTCTAATTGATCTGTTTCAAAATAAGCATTAACAAATTTACTTAAAAAGATTCCATCGAATCCGCCTAAGTTATGAGTGAAAATTGTAATTGTATTAGATTCAGATTTTTCCTCTAAATAATCAAAAAATTCTACCCACATGAAGAATACAGATTCAACGTCTAATTTTTTCAATCTGAAAATTTTTACTTGTGATGTTAACTTTATGGAAATTAAAAATGGTAACTGGTGTCCTTTGAATGTTATAGTTTCAATATCCATTGTAGCAAATGGGCTAGGGTTCAGTGATCTTCTAGATAGGGGGAAAATCAACTGATTTTTGTTTAAGATTTTAGTACTGTGAGCCATCGTAGAGTAACCTCTTCCATGATCCTTAAGATACTTTCTCAAGGCGAGACTCATTCTTTTGGATTTGGAATAAGCTTTACTTCTAGCTTTATTTTTGTCAATTAACTTAGTGAATTTATCATAGAACCTAGTTTTATTTTCTGGGTCCAGTTTTTGGATATCTTCTCTAACCTTTTCGATTATCGATAAAGTACCACTTGAGTATATAAGTTTGGTGTTTGCTAAGTGATCAACATCCCAAACTCTTACCCTAAACATCGTCGGGATATCAAAATTATAACCATCTAAATAAGAATGTTTAATATGAGCCCTAATGAATGCATAGTATTCTCCCCAGGAAGTATAGTTACTTACTACAGTATTTTTATGTAAGGTAATTTCTATCTTTCTTGATTCAGGGTACCCATCACCATGGTCTATATATTCTATACCAATGATGTAAGTGATAATGATTTTTCTATCAGAGAAATTTCTATAGATCTCGTTCTTACGTATCAAGTTATAGATAATTTCCATTGCTGGAACGATTGGTATCAATCTTGAATTTAAGAATAAGAATTCTAAGAATCTTCTGTTTGGGCCGAACCTAAGGTTAATTAACTCAAGACCTTTGGTGTCGTTTGGATGGACTGGTAAGATTGACATTTGCGGACGCTTATATACTGTTATAGCTTTAACTTTAAAGTTAAATATACCAAGTGGATTGTATATCGGTCTTCGCAATTCTGCAATGAAATAATAAACTACAAGGATTACACTTGCTATTGTTTTTTAATTTTATAATTATACATATAAATTCCCTAAAATAAAAATATATTTTTATTTTATGAGATACTTTTCCTTATTTAACTTTATTTATTATTTTGCGAGTGAATAATGAATTTAAATTAAGATTAATGTAAATTAATTGAATCTTTAATATAAGAACATGTTTTTAAATTTAAAAAGATTGTAAATACATAAGCTTGTATTACAGATACAGCTAATTCTAAGATCATAATAGCTAAGAATAAAGTAAATGGAATTAAAGTTAAGATAGCTACAATAAAACTAGCATTAAACATTTGGAACAAGAATGTTGCTCGCATTTTTAAAGAGCGGCAACCATATATCATTTTATAAAAATATATTTTTTATTTTGTTTGTTATACTAATGTAATTCAATAGCATCTTTGATATATGAGATAGTTAATAATGTGAATACATAAGCTTGAATTAAAGACACAGCTAATTCTAAACCACATATTGCTAAAAAAACAGTAAACGGAATTAAAGTTAAGATAGCTACTACAGGTCCACTTAAGAATAATTTATAAAGGAAAGTAGATAAAATTTTCATTAAGGTGTGTCCTGCACACATATTAGCGAATAGTCTTATACCTAATGAAAGCGCTCTTGCCAGATAAGATACACTTTCGATAAGTACTAATAAGGGTACTAATGCTAATGGACATCCAGATGGTACAAAATATGAAAAGAAGTGTAATTTATGGATACTTAAACCTAAAATAGTTACTGCTATTAAAATAGTGAAAGAGAAACCAATACTTACTATAATAGAAGTAGTAATAGTAAATGAATAAGGTATATTACCAGTTAAATTAGCTATTAAAATGAAAAAGAAGATTGAGTAAATAAATGGTAAGTATACTTCTTTCCCTAATTGTTCTCTTACCATTGAATGGATACTAGCATATAAACTTTCTAAAACAATTGACCATTTACTTGGTACTAATTTAACTTCATTATTACCAGCATAATGTATCCCAATTATTAAAAATAAAACTAATAAAGAGTATAATCCTAAATTAGTTAATGTAATATTTAAATATCCTAATATAGGTGCATTTATCCCTATTAAATTAGTAACTTCAAATTGTTCTAATGGTGAATTTACCATTATATGGTTTGTATTTAACAACATATTGTGTGTTTATTTATTTTTCGTCATTTTTTGGTTATATTTTAACTTTTATAAAGGTAAATCTTTATTAATATAAAATAATGTAGGTAACTATAAATAGGATATTTCCCTAAAATTTTATAAAAATATATTTTTATTTTATTTATATAGTATAGTAATTTTTTTTTATGTATATTACTTTACAAGGCTTAATACTCCTTATAAAATTATATTTTAATGGAAAGATACTTTTATATTTAAAAACCAACAACAACATGAAAATATAAGGAGGCCCCTGATTCAAAAATTTTATTATTACTGGGGTACTTAATTATTGAGTATACACCTATGTGTGCCCATGTAAATAATTACTTACTGAGTATGGGGGATCTGTATCTTAGATGGTTCTATTTTTAAATATATCCAATATGGGTACAGAGAGGGGTATGAACCCACTCCACAAATAAAAAATATTCACCTATAGGAAGAAAAAAAAATGATTTTTAAGTTAAACATGGACGGATTATATCATAAAATAAAAATATATTTTTATTTTAGGGAATTTATATTTTAGGAAAAATTACTTTACCTAATAGTATAGACAAGGACATGTATGTTAATTACGGTGGTTTAATTCTTATCTTATGGAACTTAATTGCTATTTTATGTACATTACTAGGTAATATGATATTTGATAAATTTAATGGTAAATCTGAGTTATTAGATAATTTTATTTCTTATCGTAGAAAAATTACTAAATATCTATTATTATTAGATGTATTTTTTACTATTTTAATTATTTTATTAATTGCTATTTATAATCTTGTTTAATTATTTCCCTCTTACTCCCTTTCCCTAAAATTTTATAAAAATATATTTTTATTTTATGATATCTGTTTCTAATAAAGGGGCTAATAAATTAGTGTTATAGTTAATAACTTGAACATTATTATTACTTTGATGGTTTACATTTATTGAACCACCTGTACTTATTTGATGATTTTTGTTTATCTGAGAATTTAAATTTGAATTAGAAGTACTAGTATTATCAACAGATTCTTGAATATTTTTATTAGCTTGTAAATTTTTATTTTCAGCATTTTGATTATCTAATAAACTTCTTTGATTATTGACATTAATCTGATCATTAGTATTAGAAGGTGTCCCATCACCCGGTTCACAATAAACAGTACCAAAAATATGATAAGAAGGTAAATCTATAAAAATAGAATTTATTAAAATAACAAAAGGTAGTGATAATAACATAAACAATTGGAAATATGTAAAATTATATACTTTACTTAAATCTAATTCATACTGGTAATTATTATAATTATTATAAATATAATTTATATACATAAACAATACTATTGTTAATTCATAAAGCATAAAACCATAAAATGAATCACCATAATAATCTAAGTAAAAGGTATTAATTCTAATAAGTACTAATAAACTTAATATTATTAATCCTATGTTATATATTAAATATCCGATAAAAAATTTTAATACTTTTTTATTTATATTTATTTCTTTTAAGAAAAATGGTATTCCTTTTAAAGGTACAGTAGTTAATCTACACAATAAATTTAAACCTACGAATATAGAATATGATATACCAGATAATAAGAATACACTCAATAAATTAGGATAATTACTTAAAACATCAAAAATATTTACCCTTAGAAATAAAGTTAGTAAACCTAAAATAATAATTAAGAAATTAAATAATAAATTTAACCCTGTTAAACCAGTTTGAAGTTTAACAATTTTAAAATAGTAATTAAAGAATTTTTTTAAATAAAGTTTGATTTTAATCATCGTTTGTTTTAATTGTTTCTTTTTTATATTATTATATAAAGAATAGATTTTAAATTTTTATACATTTTACACCTATCAAATAAAATGGTTAAAGTAGATAAATATGAAATTATATTTAATTATTTTTTCTTTACATTTGGTTAAACAAACAAAAAAATACCCCTACTATTCATAAAATAAAAATATATTTTTATTTAATATTTTATGTACCTTTTGTTTATTTACAAAAAAATAATAAATAAAATAGGAAGCTTAAAACTTCCTTTTTTTTAATTTGTAATTTAATTAATTTGTGTTGTAGGTTTTAAATAAAAACTGTATAAAGCTGATAAAAAGAATTGAACTTTTATTTTATCGTCATGAATGATAAGTTTTTACCTGTTAAACTATATCAGCTCTAGTCAAGATAGGGAGTTAGATAATTGTAAGAATAGTTTTGTAAATAGGAACTGAATTTACTATAAAAATTAATAAGTATATATAGGTCATCACATTGCACATTAAAATTAAAATTAAATTAAACAAACTAAAGTGTTAGAACTAATAATTTATATGTAAATTTACTGTATTTTGAAAAAGAAAACTTCTTTTTTTATACCATACCTTCAGGTATCTATTATATTAAATAATACTTATAACCTTACTAAATTAAATTAATTAATCCCAGTTTTAACTATCTTAACTCTCTTTTAAGATAAATGAATGATTATGTATTTCATAAAAATATTTAAAGGGTAAAATCAGAGATTTGAACTCTGAACAGCGTCGCCACAAGACGTTATTTTACCAATTAAACTAATATTACCTCTTTGACTCATTTTTATTTTTATTAATATTTATTTGAAGTTATTTATAATGATTTTGAATAATTTTGATTTGATCGGGCACTGTGAGATTTGAACTCACGACTTTTTTTAGAAGTACTTATTTTCAAGATAAGCGCCATAAACCAGACTCGACCAAATGCCCTTTAAAGAAAATATACAAATATGTCTATGGTATAAAAATAAGACCGAAGGGAATTGAACCCTTATAAGATCCATTATGAGCGAATTGCATTAACCTATTATGCTACAGTCTTAATAATAATAATTAAAAATTAAATTGAGCAGTAAAGGAATCGAACCTTTTACGGTATAAACCAATTTTTTTACAGAAAACCACCATTACCAATCGGATCACCTGCCCTAAATATAAATTCTTATAAAATAAATACATAAATATTTAATTTATATTTACCATTTATAAAAAGTTATTTTTATACTATTTTTATTAGTATGAAAACACTTGGGATCGAACCAAGACCATTCTCCTTAAAAGGGAGACACTCAACCAATCGAGTTCTGTTTCCTAATATAAACTATTAATACAAATTATAAATATTCCCTAAAATAAAAATATATTTTTATTTATGAGGATAGTATTTTTCTATATCTAAATTCAGAGAATGTTAATACTGAGTCGACCAGATTCGAACTGATATAAGCCACCACCAAAAAATGGTGTTTTCCCAAATTAAACTACAACTCATAAGCCAAAAACAGGAATTGAACCAGTATTAGATTCTTACAAGGAATCCGTTTTAACCATTTAAACTATTTTGGCTAACTTACTTTTATAAACTTTTTATTTATAAAAATAAGAGACAGTGCCTCAGGAGAGAATTGAACTCACTTCTTTAATGCTTCAAATTAACGCTTTTACCATTAAGCAACTGAAGCTAATTATCATTAGGTTTTATAATAGTTTATATGGAGATAGATAGACTCGAACTATCATACTTGTAATGCAACTACAATTGATTACCAATTATCAGATATCCCCTTTAATAAAACATACTCTTTTATAATTATGTTTTATCAGACTTTAATTTTAGTATTCATTTAAAAATTTTCATTTTTATCTTTTGTATACTATTATATATTAATAATAATTTAAACTCTTTACTTTTTACTTTTTATTTGAGGTCATAGCTTTATTTAATTTAATTATACTTATAATTTATATTTTATTAGAAAATAGCCGTACCATTAATGAACGAGGATAAAAAATAAATTTTAATAAAAAAAAAAATAAAGGGGCAAGTAAATAACTTCAAATATTCATTTTTATTAGTATCATTTATCATTAAAAAAAAATATATTTTTTTTTAAGGGAAATAAATTAGATTTAAATAAACCTGAAAACGCATTACATTATGTGAATTATGATCTTGATATTTTTTTTAATCAGTAGTAAGTTAATTAAATTTTATTAAAATAGTTTTGTATTTAGGTTCTATTTAATTAAAAATATGATGTAAAAAATAACTAAATTTAAAAAATAATACTGTATTATTCCCTAAAATATATTTTTATTTTATTTTATGATAAAAAGGTCCTTATTTTTAAGTATTTGAGGGAGTTAAATATCTATTAATTTTTATTAGCTATTATCAATTATTCCTTTAAAACCCATTGAAGTAAGATTAACGCATCATAAAATATTGTATTTCTATATATCCACTAATAACCCCTAAAATTTTATAAAAATATATTTTTATTTTATGAGAATAATCTTGATAGGCAATATAAAATTAATATTTTATATATACCTATTCTATATAGAAATAAAACAATGATAATTAAGTTTGTTAAAGAGTGTTTAGACTACTTATAAATTATTACTAAAGAATAGTTAAATCACAAACAGGTTATTTAATGTTAAACATACTGACAAGTTTAGTAGTATTCCTTATAGGACTTATAACATTATTTTTAAGATATTTTAATTATATTAGTGCTATCCCTTACTTAAAAAAAAAAAACATTCTTGTTTACTAAAAAAATATATAATTAAATTTAATATATACTATTACATAGTATATAGTTGTTTTAGTAAAATTAAATTATGATCATTTGTTTATACTAGATGAAATTCTATTACATATATTATTATAGAGAAAGGGGGCTAATAGAATTTAAAATCATTACCAAGTAAATAGCATAATATATCATAAAATAAAAATATATTTTTATAAAATTTTAGGGAAATAATATTATGACTTGTTATTATTTGGATTTAAATATTTATATTTTAAAATGTTTAATTCATCACTTAAGACTTTTTTGTTACAAAATTCTATTAAAAATCTAGATTTAATATAATCCATATTTAGATGATATGTTTCTAAATAACTTAAATCTTCAGTAAATAATGATATTTTATTTTCTATTAGAGATAACTCTCTTTTTTTAAAGTCTATTTTTTTTTGCATTGCATTTTTTTCTTGTAATAAAGTTATTTTTTTTAGTAAAATATTTTTTACTGTAGTTAATTCAGCCAATTCAATTGCCAATAGTTTTTTTAAAGATTGTGTGATAAAAACTTTTTCTCCATTTGAAACTAGCCTAGCTAAAAAAGAATTTTTTAGGTTTTTAGGCTTTAATAAAAATTGTACCAAATCTCTACTTTCAGAAAGATCTTTCACACTTATTTTTAAAGCAAAAAGGTGTTTAAATAAGTTCATTTCCACACTAGATGCTAAATGTCGTAAACTAATACTCCCCCCACTAAGTTGAACTCCTAAAACTCTAAAGCAATGTTGTAAACCAGTCCAACTTATATTTTTAAAAACAAATATTACATTGTCTAATGTTTCATTAGTAGAAAGATTTCCCATACCAAATTTAGTTTGGATAAACTTAAATATACCATGGAAATTTTCTTTACCTCCATCTTCACTATGTAAATTAAAAAATGTTGTAACATTTAAATAAATCAAACAAAAGTGGTCATAATTTCTATACACTGGTGCCACTGGGACAATTGTATAATCATTTGATACTAAAACAATATAATAATGTTTATTTTCATTATTTATTAAAAGATCAAAGTTAGGCATTTGGGTTAAATATACACCCTTAGATACTAAATTAATTAATCTAGCTTTTTTAAAGCTAAGTTTAAGACTAGTAATGTAAAACATATCATTAATTCTGTCAAAATCAAAATTTTTATTTTCCATGAGCTTATTTAAAAAAATTATTTGAGAAGAGAGTGAATAAAATTTAACTAAAGATACTCTCTTTATATTCTTTAGTTTTATAATTAATTAAAAAAATATTATAAATAAAGGGAATATAAATATTATTTGTATACAAACATTTTTTTAAAAAATTGTTATCATTATCATTGCCTTTGATAAGATTAAATATTTAATAATAAGACTAAATAAAATATAATTAACATTATATCACACATAAGCAAAATGATAGTTAGACAAATAAAGGGGGGAAGTTTAAAAAATTATTAAATAAAAATTACATCTACTAATAAAATTATAATAGATATTAAAAATAATATTGTTAAAATTAACAATGATTTAATAAAATCATTGACTAACATATCTCTCTCATTCTTATCTAGTTGACTTATCTCATATAAATCAATTAATTTATTTTTAAAGAATGATGGGATAAATTTAGAATACATTGGCATTTTATTAAATTTTGAACATTTAGATATAAAACATAGTATAAAAATATCAATTAAAATATTGAAGCCTATTATAAGACTAATAAATAATTTAATAAAAAAAATACCATTATAAAAAGATAAAATGTCTCTTAAAAAATAAGAATAACCAATATGAAAAATAATAGGTAAAAAAATAAATTTAATAAATAATCTTAACCATTTAGGAAGTAGTTTAAAGTAAGTACCTAAAATTATAAACGATAAATCAGGTTTATCATTAGAAGAAGTATTACTTATATTAATATTGATATTATTGTTAGGCTTAATCATTTTATGTATTGCAAACATACTATAGATACCACTCATCACAATTAATGATCAATACGTACTGAATCTAATTCTTATATATTGTTGGTGTCTTAAAGCCAATAATTTAGCTTTATCCGTTTTGAATTTATCTAAATCAAGTTTATGATTATTATCATAAGCCTTCATGATACCTTTATACATTAAAACTTGACTTAGACCAAATAAACATAGAGTACCCCCTACCTCAACTTTGTCTATATTTTCAGAGAAAGTTTTTGATAACTTATCCCAAGCTTCAGATACTTTATTAGTATCTATAACGATTGACCCTTCCGGTTTAGATTCTATTAATTTTTGACTTTCATTTAATTGAGAAAGTTCAGGTTTAAATGTTCCTCTATATTCCTCATTTATTTCCTCACATTTTATTTTATTTGGTTTATTTAATTTTTGGTCCAAAGAATCATCAATTGGGTTGCGATTATTTAAGGTGAAGTTAAATATTCTTTCTAAGATATTAATTCCTGGGGCTTCTTTAACCGACACTACAATTTCAGGATGAGATGCATTGTCTATTGAATCAGTAGATAGAGCTGAATTATAAAAATCTCCCTCCAATTGTTTTTTTTCAAAAAACTGTTTAATTTTTTCATCTTTATAAAAATTTGGAAAGGCTTCTTTAAAAGGTGTAGTTGTTTTTTCTATATACTCCGAAGCTGCCATTTGTTCACTATATTTCTTAATTTCTTCAAGTCCATCTAGTAAACTCTCTGTATCAACTTCTTGGATTTGATCTATTAATTGTTTTTTATTTAAAACAGAACTTTGATGTTCCGTTCTTATTTGACTTATATAAATAATTTTAACTTGTAAATTTTTCATCTTTTTAAATTAAGAGAAACTTACTCTTATTACAATTAATTTTTTATCACTACGATTTTGTTTAGAAGTAAACAGATCGCAGCGCCCCTGCTAAGGATTGGCTTAATTTCGAACCAATTAACAGAAATTCAAACTATTCACATTTTCGCTTATATTAATATACGCGGGATAAAATTAATCCCAGAAAGTAAACTTAAATAAAATAAAAATATATTTTTATTTTAGGGTAAATTATGGGAACTAATTATTATAAGCCTGTGAACCTTAGAATAAACTGTTTAATAAGAAGTTCAATTTATAATTATGCTGTACTTAAGATTCATAACATTCTCTGGGAACTTGTTACTATCTTATTAATATTTTCTAAGTAGTAAGAGGTTACGCTGGCGATTCCGTTAATTACTGGTTTATCAAACACCACCGAAATTCCAATAAGATTAGCTATTGATTGCAGGATAACTAATCCGTCCATACAATTTAAATTTTATTATCCAAGCAAAATCTAATTTGCGTTACTCTACCTTATCAAATGGATTTATGAGATAACGTGCACTTCCAAAAAAGTAAAGTATTCATTCAAGGGATGAAGCGCACTGAGAACAAATTTATCACTTATTGGCCTCAAGAATACTGAACCATAACTGATCTAACCACTAAATAAAATTGGATCTTTTTTTTATTTATGAAGATAGATACAGCAACTTAACAGCATGAGAAATTTGAGCCTACTACAACATAGGAATTCCTTCATCATAAAATAAAAATATATTTTTATAAAATTTTAGGGGATAGGAAGTAAAGACCCTTCCAACCCCTTACACTTTCTTTATTCTTTATTTAATTATAAACTTAAGAACTAATAATACTTGGTTTATTACTAAGTACATTAAATAATTAATCGAGCCACCTAATATTATCATGGAATAAAAATGAATAAATATAAATCAATCATTAAATATGTAAAAAATAATAAAGCTAATATAATATTATGACTTTGATAAAAGTAAGTTTACTTATTAGTAGAATTATAGTATTAAAGTCTACTGATACTTTTAAAATTAAAAATATTATTGAATATTTAAAATTATAAAAAGGGTCATTACCGTAGGCTAGCTATAACGATATAACCAATGGTTACAAATTGTTAAAATAGGGGGGTTACTTAATTTATTTAATTTAAAGATATTTGTTACTAAAAATTATCTCTTAAACGTCTTATCATAAAATAAAAATATATTTTTATTAAAAAACATTTTGTTTTAATTAAAAAAAAAAACTTAATATTTAAGCCGCAAAAAAAAATAAACAAATAATTAATAATAATTTCTTTAAATTTTATAAGTTAAATATAAACTAATTACAACCATTATAAAGCAAAATAGACCCTATGATCAACCTTATAGTTATGGTTAAGAATTAGGTAGTGGTTTGTAACACCTCCCTAAAATATATTTTTATTTTATTTTATGATAAAGGGGTTATAAAATAAAGCACTACATAAAAATATTAAAAATTTCCACTAGTCTAGGCTCTAAAACCATAATGTAAACAATTAGTTGCGGTATAACAGCTAAAAATATCCAAATTAAACTTATTTTTAAATAATAAGCTTGTAGTGTTCTTCTTAGGTTAATTAATTTGGCTAATCTTGGGTATCGGTCCTCCAAATTAAATTTGTTAATAAGGTAATCACCATATAATGTTAATATAATGGAGATCGTATGACTTAACACTAAACTATTTAATAAAATTCCAGCAAAAGCTAATAATTCTTCTGTAGATAATGAATTTAAAAAAGATTGTAAATCAAAGTCGATTACACTACTTTCTGATGGTTTAGTTTCATTAAAGTAGTTTTTCATGGCTTGTTCACATTCTTTGGGGGTATTAGATGCTTCTAAGGCTTCTAATTTTATTAGGTTTTCTTCTTTTGCTAGCTCCAGAATTTTTAGCTCTAAGCTGTACCGTAATTTTTCCAAAGAAATAGTTACTTTTTCTTTTGAGTTTACGTTATTTTGAGCTGTAGAGATAAGTTTATCATATTTTTCATGTGCTTCAGTTTGAATAGTTGCTTTTCCTATTTCTAATTTTCTTATTTGAGCTTTATGTATGTTTATTTCTTCTTTTTGTATTTGGATGGTAGCTTTTAAGTTTTTTATTACCAAACCATGATCGTTTTCTTTTGAGGTTTCAATGGGTTGAGATTCGTTTTCTTTTGAAGTTGTATTAGGATTAGATTTAGTTTCAGTAGAAGACCATCTATCTATTAAACTTTGGTATGCAATTATAGCAGGCCCATAAGTAACAATACCATCTCTTATACTTTTGGTAAATCTACTACTACAAAGTAGAAGAGGTTTACTATTACTTCTTATATTAATTTCATTCTCCAATGAGAGTAAATATATAGTTATTAAAATAAAAGTAATTAAAAAGATAAGCTTTATTATTAAACTTATATTAAATGTAGTATTGATAAACATGATTAAAGATTTATTAATTAACGTCGGTTAATTTGTTTATTACTTTTCATAACTGAGCTACTTATTGTAACTACTTTATTTATCCATTAGATTCATGGTAATATACATTCGTTTCACCTTTTCCACTAATAACTTAGTAGTGAATATAATGTTTTATATAATATTTATAATATTGATAAATAAAGTTTTAAGCTAATAGATAATTAATAATTTATTTTTTATTTAGCTTTATAGGGATAAGGGGGGTAATTTATTAATTATATAATAAAGAACTTACAGACAAATGTAAACAATCTAAGATTACATTAGGGAATATTCCTAAAATAATGGTAGGTAACAATAAAGCTATTAATAAATTAAATTCTAATCTAGTAATATCTTGTACTGGTTTTAAGTGAGGAGAATATAATCCGTATGATAATCTATTATAAAGATAAATAGAATAACAAGCAGAAAATACGATACCTGTTGCACCTACAGCTGCTACTATTGGACTATGATTCCAAATACCAATTAAAGATAATTGTTCACCTAAGAAATTTAAAGATAAAGGAATACCAGTATTAGCTAAAGTGAATATAAAGAATAAAATAGTGAATACTGGCATATATGTAACTAAACCTCTCATATAATGAATAATTCTTGTCCCTGTTCTTTCATAAATGATTCCACCTACACATATGAATAATGCTGGAGAAACAAAACCATGAGCTAAAGATAATAATATTGCACCTTCAATACCTTGAATACTGTTAGAGAATAATCCTAAAATAACTACACTCATGTGAGCTATACTTGAATAAGCGATTAAAGATTTAGTATCTTGTTGTATGATAGTAGCTAAAGATGAATAAATTAAAGTAACCACAGCAATAGTTTGAACTAAAGGACCGAAATAATGAGAAGCATCAGGTAATAAATTAATTAAAACTCTAATATAACCATAAGTAGCAAATTTTAATATAGTACCAGCTAATAAAATAGATCCAGCTAAAGGACTATCAGCATGAGCTCTATATAACCAACCTGTTAAAGGCCATAATGGAGTTTTTACTGCAAATGCTAAGAAAAATGCTCAGGGTTAGGCCTTCTATCATTTCAGATACAGCTGGCTTATCTTCTCAATATGAATACAATTGTATCCTGTTCAGAGAACATGGAACTCATATCTTATTTAGGTGTTAAGCTAAAATCCGTCACCGGTGAACCGGACCATTTCTTCTAATCTCATATAACAATTTTATTGTTACTTAGATGATCATGTGGCGTTTGGCCTCTACGCTTTTACAATGATAGTTTCCAGTCATTGACTTAGTTCGACGATATTCTTATAGTAATTACTTATTCTCACTTTAAGAGGTCTCTCGAGTTTGCCACTCAGAAATAATTCATAGTAATAAAATCATTGTCCTTTAAATTTTATTTTGGGTGTATACCTATTTTATACTTCATACTACTACATATATATGGTAATATTAAAGGTCTAAGTTTTTCCATAGATTTACTTGATATATAAATAGTAGGTTGATTTCTTTGCATATGTATACTACATTTTAAGTTAAATTTGTGTATTAATATACTTATAATAAACACACACTCTTGAATAGTAAATGATTGAGTTTGGAGAGTCAGACCTTTATTAACTTTAGTACCATCTCCCATAATCCAATGGGCTAATGCTTCATAAGTTAACATATTATATAAATCTAAAGGCACTACTTTTTTTCCTTCTTGGTAAAACATATTATACCATTCGGTAAAACAAGGATAAACTCTAGTAGCAAACATAACACTGGTAAATTTTTTACCGTTAAGAGATGTTTTAGTTGTAATAGGTAGTGATCTACTGTAATGAGAAAGTTTAGTATAAACTAACCAAAGATATTCAAAATTAGTTTGTTTTAGGGCCAATAAAGTTTTACCAGATTTATTTTGATATAACCAGCCATCTGACAAAAGAACCCCAAATATGATAGAATGTAAATGCACAGGAATTTGACACATTTCTCTAAGTTTTGAGGTAAAACCCTTATATTTTAGGGTAGAGCCCATAGAAGTAGGAGACAAATAAACAACTAAACTTTTACATTCCCTCCCAATATTTAAAGTGCTATTACTTGAATGAATTAATCTGTTGGTCATGTCTTTGGTAATGTCTTTTTCTACATTTTTATCAGTTAAACAAAAAATTTTTATTTGATACTTATTTTTAAGTATTATTTGTTTTATACTATATTTTCTTATAGTATTATGACTGCAATTAAGTGCCTCAGCTGCTTTTCTAATAGAATCATAAGAATTTGTTACATTAGTATCTATATTAGTTATTTCAACTTTGTAACTATTCTTTAAATTTAAAGAAGCTAGATGTGCTTCCAATTTTGGTGATAGGCTCGCACTCAATTTTTTTAAAGGGTGGTTTGTAGTTAATTCCCCTTGGTTTTCTTTACGAAGAAAAGCTGCATTACTAATTCTAATCTTAGTCAAATTTGAATGTCTATAAACTGATCTTCTTTTTAAACCTTCTTCTGAATGAGTATAACCTAAACCTTCATTATTTAAAATGTTATACTCAGGTTTAAGTAGATTAATGTAATAATTTTCTTTTTCCCGTACAATCGATTTATCACAATATTCTAATATTTCCAATTTAAAATTTGAATATCCATTTTTTAACAAAGAGGAGTATATAATTGAATTTTTTTTCCGTTTTTCTAAATGTGATAAATTGTAATAATCATAAAATCTATTTCTTAAATTAACAGAACATCCGATATAACTTTTTCCCGTTAAAAGATTTACCCATCTGTATACTCCCGATTTATTTTTATTGTAAGAAATAATATCAAACTTTGAAATATTTGCATTTTCGTAAACTTTTACAGGGTTTAGATTAAATTGATTATAATTAGAATCACTATGATAGAAACGATTGGTTAATGCTAGTACTCCCTTCCCTAAAATAAAAAATATATTTTTTATTTTATGATATTTGATTAGTGTTAAATAAGGGATTCGGTATTGTGAAAAAGGTTTATAAAGAACATTACTAAAACTTCTCTTGCTGAAGGAGAGTGACAACCATAAAATTTTTTGACTTTCTAAACTTATTTCATTTAAAGATATAAATTGGAAATCTGTAGAACCTACATAACTATAAATTTGTAAAATAGCTAATAACATAAATAAAGATCCGGCTAAAGTATATAAAAAGAATAATAAAGCACTTCTTATTCTATTAACACCTGAACCGTATACTATAATAACGATAAATAATACAGGTAATACACTTTCAAAAAAGATATAAAATAAGAATAAGTCTAATACTACAAATAATGCTATTTGTAAAGTCTCTAAAATTAAGAATGAAATTAAAAAATATTTAACATTTTTGTATATATTTTTATAATTCGACAGTAATGCAATAGGGGTTATAAATGTTGTCAATAACACATAATATAGTGAAATTCCATCTATTCCTATGTTAAAATGACAGAAACTTAATTCATTAAATTCTAATATAAATTGATATCCACTTATATTTGAATCAAATTCAACCCATAATAAAATAGAAATGAATAGATTAATTAAAGATGTTGATAAAGCTATTACTTTCATTCTTCCTTCATTTTGAGAATTATTTTCTGGAATGAATAGTAATAACAGAGACCCGATTAAAGGCACAAGTAATAATGATATAAGCATAATTTATTTTTTTTTTAAATTCATTTTTATTCAATGAATTTGAGTGTAATTTTCATTTCCTGAAAATATAAAAGATTTAAACTGAATATATTAAATTAAATAAGAAAGAGTTTTTTAAAAAAATAGACTATAGTAATCTACTATTTAAAATAAAAATATATTTTAGGGAAAGGGGGAGATAATGTTTATTATTATATTTTTTTTTTAAAAGATATCGATACCATAAAAATTTCCCTAAAATAAAAATAAAAATATATTTTTATTTTATGATAATGTTCCCCTAAAAAAAAAACTAAATATCAATTAACCGTTAGTTTTTATAAAAATAATGGACTAAGGTTAAGGAGAATTTTAATAATAAAATCTATACTACGAAATAAAACTAAAATACTTAAATAAAAAGATTTATTTTATTAAGAAATAAAAAAATTTTACTTATTTATTTTCTTTATTTGAATTATTATCTCCTGTATTATTAGATCCATTGTCACTTGGTTCATTTTCTTTTTTTGTGTCATTATCACCTTCGTAAGCTTTTTTGACTGCTTCTTTAGCAGAATCAAGCAAATCAGAACCAGCCTTAGCTGCAGCACCTAAAACAATTGCTGTACCTATATCCTTTAAACCTTTTTTGATTGCTCCAGAATAACGAATATAATACAAACCTTCAATAATAATTAAAGAACTGAACAATATAAAAAATGTAGAATCTATAATAGAACATAAATTATCGAATAAACTATAAAATTGATAAAAAAAAAGTAGATTGTTTTTTAACATGGTTGATTTGACTTTTTAGGTAGAAGATATAAAATAGAATTATTACGCGGAGAAATATCTTAATAACAGCTGTATCTCATAAAATAAAAATATATTTTTATTTTAGGGTAAGTTTGAATACACTATTTTTTTAAAAAGTGTTTTAAGTTATACTTTATTTATAATGAATAAAAAAAGATACTAAACTATAACTCATAGTAATCATAATTCCTAAACATATTAATAAGAATATAAATTCAATAATTATAAATTTAATTCTAATACTTTTATAAAATATTAAAAACTTGTGTACATAAATATATTTTGCTGGTATTTTACTTAAAAATTTTTCATGACTAACAATATAAATTGTTAACAAATATATACCTATATTTATTACATTAAATAAAACCATAAGCGATAATATTAAAAAGTATAAAGACAACTTAACTACTGTTGGAGCAGATTCATCTAGATGGAAACCATAAGTATTTACCAAATCAAATAAATTTTTCATTGTAAAAATTAATAATAAAAATTTAGAAGATATAAAATTACTACGCTGAAAAATATCTTAATAACAGCTATATCTCATAAAATAAAAATATATTTTTATTTTAGGGTATTTAAAAACTTAAATAAATTACAAATTATTATGAAATAATAATATATTAAAACAATATAAAAAGTTTTAATTGAGTTAGTAACCTTAAAACATCATTTTAAAAAACATCTCCTTTTTTTAAGAAATTAAATATTTTTTATAAATGACAATTTAAAGTAAATATAGGGGGGAATAGTGATTAATGATGAACCTTGAATTTAAAGGAACAGCAAGAAAATATAACCATAAATACCAATCATAAAATAAAAATATATTTTTATTTTAGGGAAATTGAATATAAATTTTAATAAAAAGAAAATATCATGTAAAACCATGCATTACCCATAAACTTAAATTATAATAAATTTAAGATATCACTTACCTAAAAAATAGGCGCTAAAAATTATAAAGCTAAAATATTTTCATAAATTAAACCTAATTCTTTTTGAGTTAAATTTAAATTATTAAATAAAATGACTTTTCTTTAATATTATAACCATCATCATTAACATACAATTTTATAATATTGAAGATTTAATTATAAATACTTGTATATTAAGATTGTACTGGTAATATATTAAATGCATGGAATGGTATAGGACTTTGTACTGTCCATTCTAATGTATTAGCTGTTTGTGCTTCATTATTAAATTCATTTGTAGAAGTAAAGTATGAAGGCACTAACCAAGGATTATTATTAACTGCTTTACCATTAGCAAAGATATCGTAAATAATATAACCAAATAATACAGTAGCCACTACTGAGATTAAAGATCCTAAACTAGATACTGCATTCCATCCAGCAAAAGCATCTGGATAATCTGGTATTCTTCTAGGCATCAATTGTGTTAATCCTTAAAATACATCTTTGTAAGACGCAATTAAGACTCCTTTCCTTACGGAAAATTACATAGCTAAGAAATAGTATATTAATAATATAATTAAGTTAAGTTCTATATAATTTCTACTTATTTATTGTGCTTTAAAAAAAGTAAAGGTTCAGACTATGTCATTCATCCCATATCTCCTAAAGGACCTTAAATGATTTAGGGATGATTGGGCGCTAACTATATTATTGTATATAATATAGAGTGCAAGATTATTGTTAATACTACTCACTTGCTAGTCGTTGAACGTTTTTATTTCTACTCCTCAAGTGTTCAAGTCGCACTTGATAAAAAATTTTTATTATGGAGGTATTGAAATAAACTTCGCTGCAAATTGTCCTAGAATAGTGTTCTTAATACACTCCACAGATTTTAGGATATCCTTGCAATTCACCCAAATTACTAATGGTAATTTAAATTATACCATAGAGGCATGAAAAATTAATCTAATTGTACTCTTGAAAATATTTTCCCTTTGAAAGGAAGTTTACTATTTTATCCTAAAATAAAAATATATTTTTATTTTAGGGGTTATTTAGTTAAAGTATCTTTTCCCATTTTTTTAAAAAAATATTTAGAAACTGTAGAAAATACGCCAATTCTTTTTAGAGTTTCAGCTTCATATACATAAACTAATTTATCATAAAATAAAAATATATTTTTATTTTAGGGGTAACTTAGCTATAGTAGCTGGAGATTTTGCTGTTCCAAACATAGGATTGTTTTTTCCTTTTCTATCTCTTGTTTGCATTAAAAGGAATTCAGAAGAAAAAGTTTTACCAAACATAGGATTTAAGTTACCTTTTCTATTTAATTTAAAAATAGTTCTATGTTTAAATCCTAAGGTTGTACCTGCTGTTGGAGAAAGATTTAATTTTCTATCTAAATATTTTGTAAATAAAATATCTAAGTAATGTTGTTCTCTTTCTAAGATAAATTTTTTTGATACTTGTTTCAATAATCCTAAATCTTCTAATATAGCTAAACAAAAGTTATTATGTCCATATTTTCTTAAGCTGTAATATATCGGTAAGTTTCTTAATAGAACACTAGGACTAAAGTAATTTAGCAATCTTGTAGAACCTGTAGAAGCACTACCTATATAAATATGACCATTTATTAAATTGGTCCACTGGTAGATTACAACTCTTTTTTTATTATCAGTTCCAATAAAATTTCTATTTAACTTAGGATAATAAACTCTAACAGGTTCATTTAAAAAGATTGGTTTTACAAAAGGACCCAAAGGAAAAAAAGAAATAGCAGATAAGAAGATATTTTCATTTGTACAAGATGTTATTTCAAACATACCAGATATTCCTAAGAAGTGTTGAGGGAAGAATGTTAAGTTAACCCCTACAAATAATGTCCAGAAGTGAATTTTTCCTAATAATTCATTATATGTTAAACCTATGATTTTTGGAGTCCAGAAATAGAATCCTGCAAATAGGGCAAATACAGCTCCCATTGATAATACATAATGGAAGTGAGCTACTACGTAGTATGTCAAAATTTAGCCTTAGTCACCTAAGGGATCGGACTATATCTTCTTATTATTAATTAAATTTCTATTTTAATAATAAGTATCGCGTGTAGTCTCTACGGATCCTACTATAATTTTATGCCAAAAATACCTTTCATTAATATAAACAATAAATAATGATTGGATAAATACATAAAATAAATTGGTTTCCACGGTATTGTCTTTATACCACACATTTATTAAGCCCTTAATTAATAAAATATAAAGATTTCACCGTTAGCAAAATTCCCTAAAATAAAAATATATTTTTATTTTATGATAAAATTTTACCGTTTTTATAAAAATAAATATAAAAACATAGCGATATTACCTCAAGACACTAAATTTATATAGTATTAGACCAAATATCAAATGATAATTTTTTATTACCTAATAAAGGATATTGATTAAAATGATGTTTTATTAAAGTTAAACAAGGTTTTCCTGAAATAGATATTCTATATTGTATATTTAAAGTTCTTGAATCTTTATGAATACCTATTTTATGGTGAGACTTAAAAAAATTTTTAATAGCATTTAAAATATATAAATCATTACTTTGAGAAATATAAAATGATGTTGCTTTATTGTTTCTAGATCTAAAACAACCTTCAGCTTCTACAAAACCAGACAACCAAGCATTAAAGTAATGAGGAATAACAAAATTATTTATATTAGAATGAATTAAATTCATTTGTAAATCATATTTTTTGTCTCTATTTTTTAAATGATAATCCCAATTTTTATTTTCAATACATTTAAGTAAATGTTCTAGTTGGCAAATTTTATTTGAAGTTAATAAAGGATACCTAGATAAAACATTTAAACAATTTTCTACATCTTTTGTAGAAACAGATACCCATTTTACTTTAATTATCTCTTTATTTTTTCTTTCATAATAAATTCTACCTCCGATAAATTTTGATATTGATTTTAACATTTCTTCATTATTATTTAAATATTTTAAACTTATCTCAAATGCACCATAGACTTTATTACTTCTATTTTTTCTAACTAAAATAGTTCCATCACCTTCTAGTAAACCAACTCAAAATGGTCCGATATAATTTTTTTTTAAAAATGTTGAATACGTAGAATCAATATACTCAATTTGTAATTTGTCTATAAAATTTACATCATGAAGGGCTATATCCATTGAAGCATTAGCTAATACTACTCCTGTTACAAAAATAGAAAAAATAATATTAAAAAGAATATTAAAATTGAAATATTACATAGTCAATTCATCTATCAATCTTTCATAACTAAAAATATATCCGTTGTACGGTATATTTAGTAATGCATGTTTTTTTATTACATCATGATTAATATTTAATTCTTTCTGAGCGTGTGTTACACCTTCAAATTTATATATAAATTCTTTTTTAATGTTATAAACAAAAATAGCTTTTTTAATTTGAGAATGTTTAATCATTTCTAAGATAAGATTATTAGATTCATTTGAGCACCAATTAGAGATTAAAGGTGTATCAGTCAAATTAAATGGTAAATAACTAAAATACCATTCTCCTCTAAACAATGTTCAATTTTGAATATTATTTTTTAATGTTGAATGATTAGAATTAATTAAATTAGCTAAAGTTTTAACCGATGGAAAAATAACTAATAATTCTCTAAATGAATTATAAATATAAACAGAATACTTAGAATTAGCTTCTATCATTCTTAGTTTAGACTCAAAAGAATGATTTTTATTGTAAAAGGGATTATTTTGTCCTACTAAAGCCCTAGAAATTAAAACTTTTGTAGATGAAGAATGTACCCTATTCTTAGCTAATTCAGTAAGCATTTTTTTAGTTTCTTCTGTGTGTTTATAGCCTAAAGAAGAATAACCTTGTTTTAAAACGTTATAATAAGGTAATAACTGAGTAATGTAATGAGTTTCTCTAATAGCTAAAATTTCAACATCTACATATTCTACAATTAAAACAGCAAAATTATCTTGCCCATATTTTAACAATGCTTGTATAATAGGCATATTTTTATTTCTTTTATTTTTTAAAAAAGTAGTGTTTAAATAATTTCTCATTCTAACTGCAAGGTTAATAGAGCTACCAATGTAAATATGACCATTTGTTAGATTGACTAAACAATAAACTCCTGTTTTTTCTTTCTGATCTCTCATTAATTGGTCTCTATCTTCCTTAAATTCATTATAAACTTTGATTGGTTTTATTTGTTCTACTATTTTACTTAAAAAACAAGTTGAACATTCGATATCAAAATATGGTAAAGGCTCGTTTATAATAACAAAAGAATTTAAATTTTCAATGATGTGTTCACACATAATTACTAAATAACAAAATATTTTATTATTTTTGGACTATCTCTTATTATTTTCTTTAGAGCTTACCCAAAGAAAATAATGGCTACGTATAGTCTCTGAGGTTCCTACTAACATCAATGGATCTTAATTTATCATGTTAAATAAAGATAAGATCCATCTCATAAAATAAAAATATATTTTTTTTGTGCGTTGGTTACCTGCTGATTGCTCAAAACTAAGCTTTGTTACTTAAATATTATAATACCAATTTAGAGTATCTTAGTTATTAGAGGTTCCCAGCATATAGTAGCCTTTAAAGTGAGCTAACAAGAGTGTCCTAACCCACCAATTGTGAATAATGCTAAGAAACCTAAAGTAAATAATAAAGGTGTAGTAAATCTTAAACTTCCTCCGTATAAAGTTGCTCAAGGTTCAGTCTTTGATCATCTCAGATCTAGTTGACTTATTATATCCTATATGAAAAATGAAAATTTTCATATATTTATAAGGTAATTATACCTTAATCCATTACTGGCTATTTTGGACTATTCCTTAGGTTATCATAGATATTATCATAAAATAAAAATATATTTTTATTTTAAATTGGTGTCAACCGTTATTTAAATATCCTTAGATAATCCTGGGGCGTCTAGTCTCTACACTTTTACATGATAGTTTCCTGAACATGATTTAGCTCGACGATGATCCTAATATTATTCCTTACGTACAGCAAATAGGTACAATATACTAATATTAGGACTTCCCTCGAGTTTGCCCCTATATAATTATCTTTTCCGTAATACTAATTATATTTAAATTGATTAATTTTTATTGAGATAAAATTTTTTTTTCGAATTTGTATCTCATACTAGGTACAATATAATTTTTGATTTGAGGATATAATTTTTTAGCTGAATCTACTTTAATATAAACAGTATAGTGATTTCTAGATTTATGTAAAGAAGTTTCAATATCAAATTTGATTTTTAAAACATTCATAAAAAGTATTAATTCTTTAACTGAAAAAGCTTGTAAGTTTAAAAGTATTCCTTTAAATTTAAATGATCCATCTCCCATAATAATATGGGCTAATCCCTCATAAGTTAATAAATCAAATAAATTTTCAGGTATAATTTTAATTCTATTTTTATAAAAAATATCTCTTAATACTGTAAAACAAGGTAAAGCTCTAGTTAAGATTTCTATTCCATAAAAATCTCTTTTATTTATTCTAGTTTGAACTAATCTAGGATAAGAAATACAATATGGAGATAAGATATTAAAAACGTAAAATAAATATTCAAAATGACCCATTGATTGTTTAAATCTAAATCTACAATTAATGTTACTATATATTTCACCCTTTTTAATTTTTCCTGAATTTAAAGTTTTTCTAGTTTTATATTCAATATGTCCATCTGATAATAAGATACCTACTAAAGGACTTAATATATTATTAGGTATATTTATCATATAGGAGACTATACTAGTAAATTTAGGTTTATTTACAGAAGATTCTAAATTACTTCCATACAATTCTAAAGATTTACAATTAGTATTTTCTTTCATATAATGAGGATTAGATCTAGGAAAAAATTTTAATAAGTTACCTTTATGTAAATCAAATAATGGATATTTAAAATCATTATTTCCTTTTTCTACTTCAGATTTAGATAAAAAATTTATAGGTGTACCTAAAACAACACTAAGATTCAAATAAAAAATATCATTGTAAAAAAAATAATCAATATTAAAAAAATAAAAAGTAAATAATAATACAAAAAGGATAATATTTAAGGCCGAATAACTCTTACTAAAGGAGTTTGACAGCCAACTAAAGATTTTAATTCCAGTAGGTACAGCAATTACCATTGTAGCAGCAGTAAAGTATGCTCTAGTCTGAGCAAATTTGGACAGTATCTTAATTTAATATAATAGTTTATATTAAACTTCTTGCGTGCTTGTCTCTGAGGATCCTTTAGTCTTTATACTTATAATTTTTTTAATACCTTTGTCTTCTAAATGTTTACCTTCTGTTATTTTAATATATACTTTTCTAAATTTAAGATAATCTACATATTTTCCTGCAAAAAGATGGTATTTATCAAAATAATCTATTAATACAGTAGCTGTAGAATAACCTGAACTTTTATAGCACCATATACCAGAATCATATTGAGAAAGACAACCCTTTTTCAATAAATCATATAAAAGTTTCAAAGGTAAGCTATCATTTTGTTTCAATGAATATACCAACCTTACACTATATCCCGTTTTCTGTGTTTTACTTTTTACTACACTAATATGAAAACAACCATCAGCTTGAGTAAATCCAGCTAACCAATAATTATCTAAAGATAAAGAGTTTAAAGGAGGTAAAATATTAATATTAAAATCTACCGCATAATTATGGTTAATCAATTGGTTAAATTTATAATTACTTACGAATTTACCATTTATTAAAGATAAGATAATAAATAAACCTGTTGTATTTTTACAAATATATCTTACTGCTTTTTTATCTTTAATTAGGTAAACATTCCCATATCCAATTCTTTTTTTAATATAGTAAGCCAATGAAACATCCCTTTCAGAAAATATTATATGTAATTGTTTCTTACCAAACCAACCATCCCCTTCTATTAATCCGGCTAGAAAATAACCTAAATCATTATCATTAAGATTAGTAATATGGTTAGGTACATGTTCAGATATTTTTTTGAGAGTAATATATTTATTATAAGTATTTTTAGTTTCTGCCGAAGCTTTTGAACTAAAACTAAAGTTTCCTGCTGATTGTCCTGGTAAAACAATGACTAGATTTTTCCTTAGGTAAAATCCTATAGGACTAATCATTCAGGAGTTTCCAGCATATAGCAAGATTTTTTTCGTAAACACTATGGTATCTACCTATTAAGATTTTATATTTTAATATAAACTATACTTAGACCTTAATAATTCGCCTAAACATATATTTAAATTAATTAAATCTTAACTTGGACTATGTCTTATCCCTTCAATTTTAGGTATTGGCTAGGGATTTTCCCGTGTAGTCTCTGAGGTTCCTACTAACATCAATGGATCTTAATTTATCATGTTAAATAAAGATAAGATCCATCTCATAAAATAAAAATATATTTTTTTTGTGCGTTGGTTACCTGCAAGTTGTATAAGATTTAGTGATTTTCACGTACTCTATATTATTTTACTTATATCTTCTGATAAAATAGGAGTAATCGTACACTAATTTTTAAATAGTTTCTTGCATATAGGGAAATTATACTCCATACTCTTTCAAATATGGACGACGTAGGGAATTTAGCTATACTCCCAACTTATAGGTCATAGTTTTATGCATAAAAGGCAAAATAAGATTTTTAACTGTCTCTACAGATTTAGCTAAAATATAAATTCTATAGTTTCCTCCAGATTTGTGGATAGAGCATTTAATATCATATTTATTGCTTAGATACTGACTAAGTCTTTGAACATCAGCATGAGTAAAACTATCTGTACAAATATATAAACCCTTAGAAGTTCCTCTCGACCCATCTTGCATTACCCAATGAGCTAGGGCGAGAGGGGTTAATAAAGATAAGTCTAAAGGAACTATTTTTACTTTACCATTATAAAATTTTAAATAAAACTCATTTAACACTGGTAAAGATTTACTTCAAAAGTTTAAATTTGTATAAGTTTTCAAAGTTCTTTGATCTAAATAAAACATTTCTCTATATTTTCCAGAGCATATTTCTTCTAAAGAATTTAACACACTTAAAAAATAATCCTTTTTATCTAAGCTTTGTGTAAAACCAAATCTGGCATTTAACCCTCTAGGAGGCAATTCTAATTTACCATCTCCTAAGAGAGAACCAAATAAAATTTCCTTTACTTCATTTGAAATAAAGGGTTTATTGTTTCCTATTTTGACGCCAATAAGTTGTGAGTAAAGAATTAAATTACAAAATTCATCTAAACCAACAGCGAACATGTGGTGCAAAGTTTCTAATTGTTTTATAAAGTCCTAAGACATTTTCCCTTAAAAAAAAATATATTTTAATGATTAGAACTATTCTCACGAATAGGATTGGACTATATCTTTATCTTGTCAATTTTGTGTAATGTTTAAGGTTTAGCAGAACCTGTTTTATTAGTTAGAGAATTATTAATGTTAATTGTTTTTTTTATTGTACGTACTCTTTCTATACCTTGTGTAGTTAATTCTTCATTATTTATTACAATTTGATACACTTTAAACCAGTTAGCATACGATATTGACTTCTTACTTTTAAGTGGAAATGAGCTAAAATAAGAATTAACAGAGGATAGTCCTATAAATGTTTCACAATAAAATCGGTATATACCTTTACTTCGAACAATAACTTTCCCATAACCAAATAGATCTCGGATAAATGTAAGAAGATAAAGAGAATTTTTTTGATCAAGTATAAACCGTAGATTAACACGGTTACCACTTACAGTATTACCACGTTTAGTTATGGATACATTAAAACAACCTTCTGCATCAGTGAATCCAGATAACCAAGCATTTGTTAGACTAGGTTTAAATAGAACAGTAATTAGGGTAATAGAAGTACATAACCGGAAGATTATTGACCCTGGAGTAGACAGTTTTAAATTAATATCTGTAAGCCATTTACCTAATTGTGTTACTCGTTGTGTAATACACAGATTCCCATTAAAGATAAGTGCTAGAAGAAGTACCCCTTTAAGATCTTCTACAATATATCGATAAAATACTGTTCCCCCAGTATCAATTTTACGAACTGTACCAAAATCTAGAGTATTTTTGATGTGATTAAGAATAAACTCTTCTTTTTGTGTTAGTACAAAACGTAACCGTCCCTTATTAATAAGAATAGCTCCATCCCCTTCTGCAAATCCAACAAACCATGATAACCACTGGTCTGATATTTTACTAGTAAAGCCTAGTTCTCTATAAATTTTATGATACATATTAAAATTTTGACAAGATATCTCGCATTCAGTCTCTGAGGAACTCGTATTTCTAGTAAAGTGACGATTTCCTGCTGATTGAGTATAACTACTTAGGTTTTTACAACTAAAGGTACCAAATAGCGTTAAACTGTTCCAGCATACAGCGAGATTTGTTACTCCTACCTCACGATAAGAGAGAGCCACCAATTCTTCTATTTGCAATGAAGAAAAAAAGAAACTCCATACTAAGAATCCTAAAATTCCAATAGAGAACATTGCATAAACCATTCCTAAATACAATAATTTACCGCTTTAATTAAATTGCCGGTAATATTGGACTGTCTCTTTTTCTAACTGTCTAAATTGTTGGTTGCTTCCCATCGTTTAACAAAACTGATAAAACTTCGACCTAGAACTGAACCCTCTGGTGCTTTAAGTGCTCCAATTGAAGATAGATAATAAAAATGCTTTACCAAACCAAATTTTTTGTTTTTGGCAGAGACACAATTATTCCAGTGAAAGTAATTATCAATTAGATTAAGAACAACTATTTTTTTAGATACTGTCCATTTAAAAGCTGTAGCATTCTTGTTAGAAGATCGTACCACTCCACCATAAACAGGAACTAAAATATCGAGTAATTCTCTACCTTTTTGTGTAACAGTGATAAAAACTTGCATTGATTGTTTATTGTAATATACGCTACCATCTGTATCAAATAAACCTGAAAGATATGCACTATCAAATTTAAGTTCAACTGAAGGTATAGTTTCTACATTATAGAGATTACAAACCTTTTTAAATTGAAGTAAACGAACAGGATTTTGAATGAGACCATTTACATCTTTAATGACTTGTTGAACCCCAGCCATATGATGTAATCGAAAACGTACAGCTTTAGCATGTGAAGTAGCTTTTACAGAACCTCCATATCGTTGTTTAATTTTATAAAGACAAGCAATATCACGAGGTCCCATTACTATAGAAAGTTCAACATAACCTTTCTTAGAAATATAAAAATTTCCATCACCATCAATAACACCAGCAATCCATTGACGAACTTTTAAATCAGTATCGTCATTCCCTTTATAATGCCCATTTTTAGAACATAGACAAGTAGAAAACATACGTACAGTCTCTGAGGTTCCTACTAACATGCTTGGATCTTCATTATTAATATTTAATAAATTATAAATCAACTGTGCGTTGGTTACCTGCGGATTAGAGAATACTGAATAGATTATTACTAAAAATACTAAGCTAATTACGAAAAATCGTTTACCTTTAGTACTAAACAGAATAGCCTCTCCTTCCTGCATATAGTATGTTGCGATATTATAACAACGGGAAAAATTGTTAATATAAGGGCCATTCATAAGAATTGTTTGACCAAATATTGGTTTACCTGAAAATGTAGACACTACGTGACTTACAATACCAAATCCAGGGATAATTAAGATATAAACTTCTGGGTGCTTCTATCTCCTTTTCTTAATTAAAGGTCTGAAATAGAATGGACTATATCTTCAACTTTTGCCATTTAACTAAAAATGCTTGCCATGCCTTATGGTGAATATTATCTTCAAAAAACGCTTTAAGATCTTTTAAATTTAAATACTCATCTATAAGGAAAAAACGATGTGATTTATGACTTCGACATTTACCTTTAAAGTAATCTTTCATTTTGATAAGATCTTCACGACTTTGTACTGACCATTGATAATAACCATTTTGACTACTATCATAATAAATATACCCTCCAAAAACCTGTTTGTACCATTGAACATCTGCTAATAATTTATTAGTAACTCTTATACTTAATTGTACTCTAAATTTTTTTATACTAAACCCAACGGTTCCATCAGCATCAAAAAATCCAGCAAACCAATAGCTTGAAGTTGTAAGAGGTACTGATTCTAAGACAGAGATATTTAATTGTTGACAAACTCGATGTAATTGTAAAAGACGTGAAGTATGTCTAATATGTCCATTAATAGAGTTAACAAGTGTAATCATACCTTCTCGATTATGAAGTCGATAGCGATAAGCTTTTGCTCCACTACGCATTTTTATACTTCCTCCAAGTTTATCTTGGATATAACGAAGAAGTGCTAAATCTTCAAGTCCCATAGTAATTTCAAGACTAGTATAACCTTGTTTACTAACTTGTAAACTACCATCACCATCTATTACACCGGCTAACCATTCACAAAATGATTTAGAAAAAGGATTAGTTGCTGCGCGTGTAGTCTCTGAGGTTCCTACTTGACTACTTACAAAGCGTCGTTGGTTACCTGCTGATTGTGTCGTATTCATTACATTTTCACTAGAACGGGATTTTATTGGTAAACCACTTATGCTCATAGTAGTAATGACATTAGCCAAACATTTCCAGCATACAGCGCAGTTCATATTCAGATTTAAATCTGAACAGGGCCGTTGTTGACCAAAGAACCCATTTCTTCATATTTTAAATTTTTTCACTCTATTTAAAATACATGTATCACCTCTACCTTAGTATCCCCTCTTTCGAGTTTAACTTTGGTTTCATAGATGACCTTGTGCCTTATTTATAAATATTAAGGGAAGAAACCGACTGTACATTAAGCACCATTTCAGGTACCCATCAGTGACCCAGTCTGTAGCGATTGTTTAGGCAACCGACGGTCTGACTTTGAGTAGTTTTAACCGTTTTCACTGACATAACCCTAAAGAGCATTCAAAACCTCGTTACTCTTACCTTTTCTCTGTCAAGAAAAGGTAATGACTTAAAAATAGTTTCTCCTAACAGTTACCTATTTCATATCATTAGGATTAGGGAAAAGATTTATTTAATAAAGTCTTTTTAGGAAGACCTGAATTAACTATATACTTTATTTACATTAAAATTTAAATGTATTAGTATAAGCACATCTGCTTTATTAAATTCTCAATACTTACATATCTACTCCCCCCTTTTTTCCAAATTTTAATCCCAAGTATTATTTACTTTACTAGCTAAAATTTTTAATGAATATCTGTTTGTGGTATCTAAATGTTCTTTATTTTGTAATTTAGAATGTAAGATTTTCCATAGTAAATAACTTTTTAATTTTTTACTTTTAAGGGTTCCATAACTACTATCAAAATAATAAAAAAGTAGTTTAGTATCTTTAACCCCATTAACTCTATAATATAAAACATTAGGAGCTGAATGGTTATATATTTTACCTACTTTAAACATATCTTGAATATAATATAAGATATTTTGGCCTTCTATATTTTTTTGAGCTATATCATATATTATACTATATCGGTTGCTATTACTATATATTGTTACGCTAAAACATCCTTCAGCATCTGTGAACCCAGCAAACCAACCATCTTGAAGAGTAGGTTTAACTAAAAATTCACATAATTTAATATTAGGAAGTTTTATTCTACCGTTATTATTATAAATATTGATATTATCTAAAAATTTCTTAAAATTGTTTATTTTATTCAAGGTAACTAAATTACCATTAAATAACAAAACTATTAAATAAAGACCTATTTTATCTTGTACAATATATCTAGACATTGTTTTACTTTGTTTAATTACCTTACCAAAATTTAGATTATTTTGAATCATATTTAATACTTGTATATCTCTAGTATCTTGACTTATGACAAAGCTAATGTCCCCTCTTTTACTTACAATGAAAGATCCATCCCCTTCACTAAACCCTATTAACCAAGTAAGAAAATCTTTACTAGGTAATTTCTTACTAAGAAAAGTCTGATATTCTCTATTAAAATTTAAAAAGTTAAAAGTAGTATTTTGTAACTCTTTTTTAGAGAAGTTAGTAGGATATTTGTTAAATTGAGAACAAATAATACTAGGGATTATGGATTTATAATAGAAAAGATGTTGATATAAGATTGGATCACCACCTCCGGCAGGATCATAGAAACTAGTATTAAAGTTTCTATCTGTCAGAAGCATTGTTATAGCCAAAAAATCTTGATATACGAGACTACGTCCCATGAATACTAACTACATATTAATTGTATTCTTAAAAATATTTTTTTTTTATATTTAGAGTATATACTCTTCTATTCACATAGAAGTTGGGAATAAATCTTAATAATCTAAGTTGTAAAATTTGTTTAAATGATTCCAAGTAAAAACAGTTCTCTTATCATTCATTTCTGATTTTAGAGATAAAACATTATTTATATTTTCCTGAGAATTTTTGTTTAAAATTCTGGGATTAAATAGGTTAAGGATTTCCTCCCAATTTTTATAATCTAAGTATTTAGAACCAAATAAAGGAAATTTGTTTAAGTAACTTATTAGTGTTAAATTACTAGGTAAATTTGTAGTTCTAAGTCTATATTGAGGATGTGAAGTATTTTCTCTAAAACCTTTAAGAGAGACATTTAAAAAATTAGCAATAATATTTAAAAATAGTTCATTACTATTACCTAAGTGATCTTTTTGTCTTTGACTTAATTCAAATTTACATTCAATTTTAGGATACTTACCTGTAAAACTAGTTCTAACACTAAAATGGCCATCTGATTCAATTAAACCAGATAACCAAGCATTTTGACTTAAGGGTAAAGTACTTAAAGGCAATTTACTTAAATTTAATTGTGGATTTTTATTATTAAGCCAATCAATTAAATTATAAAGAGAATTAACTTTAGGTGTTTTCATCTGACCATTTAATAAATTAACTAATTTTAAAATTCCTTTTTTATCGTTAACATAGAGAACATAGACATTTACACCCTTTTTACTTATTAGGGAACCAAAACCTAAATTTTTTTGTATCAGTAATGCCAAAGGTAAATCTTTTTTATGAAATACTATTTGAATAGAAGGATAAATAAGTTTCCCTTTAGGCGATCTTTCAGTTTTAGGTACAATAATAGTTCCATCACCTTCAATTAATCCAGTTAAATAACTTATAAATTTACTATTTTTTCTAGGTTTTAACAAGATACTATTACAACAGACTATTTCTGGCGTATATTCTCTGAGGATCCCTAATATATTCAAATAAATTAAGTTTCCTGCTGATTGACTTTCCTCTATTAAAATAAGAAAGTGTTTCCAGCATATAGCCAGATTTAAAGCCGGCACAATACAAAATTTACCGGCTAATACTGGTAAAGATAATAATAATAATATAGCAGTTACAAATATGGCCCATACGAATAATGGTAATTTATGTAAACTCATTCCATTAGTTCTCATATTAAGTACTGTAGTAATGAAATTGATAGCTCCTAATAAAGAAGATACCCCAGCTAAGTGTAAACTGAAGATAGCTAAATCAACAGATGCACCAGAGTGTGATTGGATACCAGCTAAAGGTGGATAACAATTATTGTTGGTAATCTCATAAATTTTTATCATTAAAAAAAAATATATTTTTTTTTTAAGGGAAAATTTTACTATCATTACTCGCTTTAGTTTAACTAAAGATCGGACTATTTCTTCATTCTTCTTATTGACCTTGTGTCAGTTACTGTACTCATGTTTAATATTACACTTTATTTAAATAGAAACATAAGCCACACTAAATTTTTATTACTTTGAATTTTATTTTAAAAATATAGTGTTTAATTGTTTAATTTTGACTTTATTTCTTGAAGTTTAGTAAAATCACCTTTATGAAAAACATAAGATCTGGCCCAAACTCTATATTCAAAGGATTTCATTCCTTTCATACTGCCATTAAAATATTTAATAATATTTTGAATTGCTCTAGAGTTTGTAGTTTCAATCGTATTAGATGTTTTTTTAAAATTAGTTTTTATTCCTAGTATGCGTTCTATAGCACATAAAACTATTGGACATAAAATTTTAATGATTTTAAAATTATGAACTATTTTATCTTTAGAAGAATTTATTAAACAAAAACTTCCTTTTGCTTCAGTAAACCCTATTAACCATGCTTTGGATATAACCTTTTTAGCATCATTAGTATCAGATACTTTGTTATTAACTATTTCCCAAGCTGAGGAAAGATAACTTTTAGACGGAACTTTTTTAACCAAAGCAAACATTAATTCATCTTGTACAATTTTAGTTAGATTAATATCTTCTAATATTGTATAAGCCTCCTTAAATTTCGAATAGTCAAAATACTTAGTAGTTAATAAAGGATATTTATCATATATGGGGAAAATATGGTATTTTAATTTTTTATTATCTGTAATTTTATAATAAAAATGATTAGTTTTAGATTTTATAATTACACCTACCCCTAATCGTTTTTTAATAAAATATAACAATCTCTTGTTAGATTCATGTTGAAATAATTTAAAAACTAAAGACCATTTCCCATTTTTAAAAACTATTTGAAATGTTCCTTCTGCATCTGTAATTCCTATTAACCATTGATAAAATAATTCATTATTATAATTTAATGTTTGGTTTGTTATATTAATTTTCCTGCGACAAATAGTTCTAGAAGAATGCTCTACGTTAAGTCTCTGATGGGTAGTTAATTTTACCCAGGCGAATTGTCCCCGTGCATATAACATTGTTACCACTCTACTTAAAATATAGAATAGGTAGTTATTTACATAGAGGAATTTAAAATTTAATAAAAAGATATTTAATAAAATATAATTTATAAATTTATGTAAAGTATTAAATATTAATGTTGATGTAGTACACAAATTCCTATTTCCAATAATTAATAAAATAGAACTTTTGCTAATTTTGTTTATAGAATTGTATACTAAAACATAATCATCTATACCGGTATATAATACAGAACAAATATATAAATTAATAAATATCATTAATAATAATAACACTATAAAAAAGATTAAAAAAAAATTAATAAACTTAGTATTGTAATCATTACTTTTCTGGAAAAATTTGGTTAAATAATGATATTTAGTAGGCAAATGTCCATTTAAAAATTTTAAAATTAAATCTTTAAATATTTGACCCAAATATCTATTAAAAACTAATAATATTACTGTTAAAATAACTATTAGTTCTAATAAATTTAATGTTACTAAATTAAGCAATAAATCAACTAAAGGAATTGATTGATCACCATTTTCTAGTGCACTATTAATTAAACTACTGTCGGGTGATGGTACTCTTTCAATATCTGGATCTCCATAAGGATGATTTTTAATAGCTTCACTAACATTTAAATTTTTAGTGATAGCTTCTCCAGCTTGGATACCTACTGTTACCGCCCCACTTGTAGCTCCAGCAGCTACAGCACTAACAACTATTCTCTGTGAAGGTGGTAATGGCATATGTTTAATAACTGCAGCAGCTGCAGCACCCCCTGCACTAGCTGCACCCACATTAGACACTAAATTTGAAGCTACATCACCTATAGCTTTAGTTACTATATTTACAGGTTCCATAGGCAATCTAAATTCGTAATATTTTACATCTTTATTATTTAAATCATTTTTATTATTGTCATTTTGATCTTTGTTATTGGCATTATCACCATCATTATCTTCATCATCACTATCACAAAAAATAGTATTAAATAGAGAAAAATCAAAATAAGCAGCTATCAATATAGCAAAATAAAAACAAACATTATAAACAACAAATTTTTGTAATAATCTAATGAAAATATTTTTAGAAAAATTTAATTTATTATATACAAAATTAAAAATAAGAAATGAAATAATAAATGAAGTAATTACTGCGGGTAACTGACCTAACTGCTCTAAAAAGAATTGAGAAAAAAATAAATAAATTAAAACAACAATAATAATACCTGAAATAATATTTAAAAAGATCTGTCTCCTTTTGTTGTTGTTATTACTATTAGGTAAATTAGAATTATTAAAATTAGAATTAGCATTATTACTATTATTAGTATTAGATTGTGTACTCATACGTTTAGAAAATTTTAAATTGAAACTTCTTCGCATCAAGTAGAGTTTAATTTTAATTACATTACTGTAATAAGACAGCTTATCCTTAACTGTCCATCCTGTCAAATTGTATAGATATTTCCCTTTTCAAGGAAATTAAGTCTTAATCATTGCTAATCCAGATTACATTTTAACAGTAAAATCTGTTTAATGAATCTCAATATCATAAAATAAAAATATATTTTTATAAAATTTTAGGGGAATTGAGTTCTTTTAGTATTCATGCCATTTTTAAGGGAAATTAATTTTGAGGTACCATCTAAAGATTTATATTTTTTAGAAATTCTAATGTGATGTACTTCACTCCAACCTAAAAAATCTAGATGTTTAGAGCTAAACAATGGGAAATTTGTTAAGTAATTGATTAAAATATCACAAGATAAATTTTTAGTAGTTCTTACTTCGTAAGCTAATTCTATATAATTAGGTTTATTTCTTTGAATTTCAGTTACATTTTTAACGTCAAGAAATTCTCTGATTTTATCCATTATATAGAAATTTGAATTATTTTTTGAAATAGTTGTAGTTGATTTATATGATTGTTTTTGAGAAACTCTCATATAACCTTTAATTATAGTGGCAATCTCTTCGGAATTTAATTTAAATTCACAATAAAAATTACCATCTGATTCAATAAATCCAGATAACCAAGGGTTGCTACCAAGCCAACTATTATCTAAACTTAATTTATATACTTTAAATCCATCTGTGGATCTGGCATTTAACCAATCGATTAATCTGTGTAAAGCTTCAATTTTAGGTGTTCTCATATTCCCATTAAGTAGTACAGCAATAATTTTGATAGATTTAATATCTTGAAACAAAAGGTCAAGATAGTTTGAATCTTTAGGATACACTATAGTTCCCCCTTTCGCCATAATCTTTTGGGCTAAAGGTGCATCTTTTTTAACAAAAGTGAATTTTACTTAAAGCAATTTACCTTTTGATTCCTAATAGTTTTTGGAACAATAATTGATCCGTCACCTTCAATTAACCCAGCCAAATAACTACCTAAATAATTATCAGAAGAGTCATTAGATGAAGAGGAATTTAAGGAAGACTTAAATCTTCTACTTCAATCACCTACCATCATTTTATAAAAATATATTTTTATTTTAGGGGTTGAAGTAAAAGCCAAATCTATACTTAATAAATACTTTCATATGTATTATGGACTATATCTTCATCCTCTTGTTAAAGGAGCCTCACGTATAGTCTCTGAGGATCCTACTCTCTTTTCTCATAAAATAAATATATATTTTTGAAAGATTTGGTTTCCTGCTGATTGTCCATTGTTCTATCTTTAAGATTTTTACTATTTTGAGATGAGTACTTAAAGCTTTAGGAGTTTCCAGCATACAGTGAAGTACTTAATAGTAATTACTTACTACTCTGGCACAGGTAACGTACCAGCTCCATTTTCTACTAAAGCACTTAATAATAATAAAATTAATGAAGGAGGTAACAACCAGAATGATACGTTGTTCAATCTAGGGAATCATTTGACATAAGTAATTTCTTACCTATTTGGACTATGTCTTCATCCAATTTGTTTTTATCTGACTATCTAGTATAATTAGCAAATTGGAGCCTAGCGTATTAATGTATAAAACTATACATTCCTAATATAATATTTGTTCTAGAAAAAATTATATTAAAGTCTCTGAGGATCCTACTAAGAAATAAACATTTTCCTTTGGTTTCCTGCATAATCTCCCCTTGTGTATTTAAATTTTTACTAATAAAAAGTCGTTAAAACAACTGCTAATCAACTATTGATTAATTTAAGTGTATTAAATACCTGTTCTCTTTGTTAAAACAAATGCTTTGAGGAATTCCATGCATATAGCTAAGTAATAATAAGTCTTATTACTAAGACAAACGGCATTATAATTTATTTAAATGGTCCCAATTAAAATATGTTCTACTATTATTCATTTGGCTTTTCTGTAAAGAAACTAATTTTCTACCTTCAACTGTCATATGATTTTTATTAATTATTTCATTAAAAACAATTTTCCAACTTAAAAAATCTAAATGTTTGCTACTTAATAAAGGATAAATATCTAAATAACCAATTAATAATTTGATAGCATTTTGGTTTTCAAGTCTTATTATATAATAAGAATTTTTCTTACTTATTCTTTCTCTAATTTGTAATTTGACATTTAAAGCCAAACAAATTTTGTTTAATATTGAATTATAATTTTCTTTTGTTTTAGGATAAATCATCCTTTGTTCTAAATTAAATTTACAAATTATTTGTTTTAAAGAATTTCTAATATAAAAACAACCATCCGCATCTATAAAACCTGATAACCAACTATCGTTTAAAATAGGACTATCATTAAGAGGTAATTTAGTTATGTCCATAGAATGTTTTTTATTCATCCAATCAATTAATTTATACAATTGATCTATTTTAGGAGTTCTAAACTTCCCGTTAATAAGTTCTATTATTTTACATAAAGTTTGTTTATGTGAAAATCTTAATTCTATACAATTAGTTTTTCTTTTGGCGATAGATCCTTTTCCTAAATAACTTAATAGTTTTTCAGCTAAAGGTTTATCTTTAAGATTAAAAGTTATACCCAGTATTACTCTATCTGCATTTGTTATAGAAATATAACCGTCCCCTTCTATTAACCCTGCTAAATAATGAGATAAATATTGTTCGGTGTTATTAATTTTAGGACTTAGTTGAGGTTTCTGCGAATTAGAACCAGTTGAATATTTTCGAACTAAACTTAAGGGGTTTACATCGACCCTTGGTATTTGGAAGAGATTTTTAAAAAAAATTTTTGTGTTTGCCATCAATTTTGTTACCATAAAGGCTCTTTATCCTTTATTTCCACTTTTCACAAAGTGGTTCAGACCATGTCATCAATGAATATGAACATATTTCATTGTCGGGTTTTCGTGGAAAGATTATTGTTAGCATGACTCACTTTCTAGTCGTTGAACGTTTTTAATTCTTTATCTATACTTAAATTTTAGATGTTAATATGCTGAATTAAACTTCGCTGCAAATTTTCTTATTTCCGAAGATTTCTTTGCATTTTACCCAATGCTAATTATAGGGTTACTATAATTAGGACTACTGTACTTTATTTAAATAAACTAAATGATCCCAATTAAAGACTTCCCGTTTTTTATTCATATTTGATTTAATTATTTTAATTGTTAATTTACCATCTTCACTTAAATGTTTTTTATCTGCTATTAATTGGTATACCTTATACCAATCTTCAAAATCGTTTCGTTTAGCAGTTAATAAAGGATAATTATTTAAATATTCTATAAGAAGGTTTAATCTATTTAAACTAGTAACTTCTACTATCCAATAAGTTTCACCTTCATTATGTTTTGATTCTCTTAAATCGGTATTAAAACAAAAAAAAGAATGTAATTTTAACATTATAGGTTTATAAGATTCCTCATTATGAGGTCCTATATTTTTCCGTTGTTCTAACGCAAAACGTACTTCTATTCTTCCTTTTGTTAATACTTTATTAGTTTTTTCATCTATCCGTTTTTCAGTATAACGTACTTTAAAAGCACCATCAGCATCAATAAAACCAGATAGCCAACCATTACTATTTAAAGAACTAGAATCTACAGAATGAATCGGAATATTATAATGATATCTTTCATTTAACCATACTATTAAATCATTAAATTTAATGATTTTGGGTGTTCTTAGATAACCATTAATTACTGTAATGAAATTTATTAATTCTTTATGTGTATTAACTATCCATACTATAGCATTTTCTTTATTTTTAAATCGTAATCTTCCTCCAAACACTTCTACTAATTTGTTTATTAACGGTAAATCTTTGTATACAAAAGTTATAGCTATGTAAGGATAACTTATTTTACCATTTGCAAACTTAGGGAAAATAATATGACCATCACCTTCTAATAAACCAGCTAAGTAAGAACCCACCGTAGGTGGTGTAGAGTTTATTTTAATGTTAGATAAACCAGAAGATAAATTTAATTTATTGTTATTTGTATCAATAGAATAAAAACAGGTTATTTGTTTATTTAAAAGACTTAAGTAATCAGGTGCTCCCACTTGAACTGGTAGTAAATAGTTACCAAAACCTCCTACTAAAGCTGGCATAACCATAAAGAAGATCATTATAAAGGCATGTGCAGTAATGATCACATTAAATAATTGATGGTCCCCTTGTAAAACTTGCACTCCGGGTGCTGATAATTCTAATCTAATTAAAACAGAAAATGCTGTACCAATCATACCTGCAAAAACTGAGAAAATTAAATAAAGAGTACCTATCTCTTTAGCATTGGTAGAAGATAGCCAAGAATTCAT